TAACACTAAGTGGAGGTCCGAACCGACTGATGTTGAAAAATCAGCGGACGAGTTGTGGTTAGGGGTGAAATGCCAATCGAATTCGGAGCTAGCTGGTTCTCCCCGAAATGCGTTTTGGCGCAGCGGTTGATGCTATAGCTTAGGGGTAAAGCACTGTTTCGGTGCGGGCTGCGAAAGCGGTACCAAATCAAGGCAAACTCTGAATACTAAGTGTGTAGTCAACCAGTGAGACAGTGGGGGATAAGCTTCATTGTCAAAAGGGAAACAGCCCAGACCACCATCTAAGGCCCCTAAATAATTGCTAAGTGGTAAAGGAAGTAAGAATGCTTATACAACCAGGAGGTTTGCTTAGAAGCAGCAATCCTTTAAAGAGTGCGTAATAGCTCACTGGTCTAGTGATCTTGCGCCGAAAATGAATGGGACTAAGTAATTTGCCGAAGATGTGGGATGTTTTACATCGGTAGGGGAGCGTTCTGTTTTAGTTTGAAGCACTAACGAAAGTGGGTGTGGACGAATCAGAAGTGAGAATGTCGGCTTGAGTAGCGAAAACATTGGTGAGAATCCAATGCCCCGAAAACCTAAGGTTTCCTTTGGAAGGTTCGTCCGCGAAGGGTAAGTCAGGACCTAAGGCGAGGTTGAAAAACGTAGTCGATGGATAACAGGTTAATATTCCTGTACTATTTATTACTGATATTGAGGAACGGAGAAGGCTAAATCATCCGGATGTTGGTTACCGGTTTAAGCTAGCAAGGCTAAGATAAGTAGTGAAAATACTTTGAGTTAAGCAGTGAATACAAAATACTAAGGTATTAAAGTGATTGATGTCATGCTTCCTAGAAAATCTTATCATATCTTAAGTAATAAATACCTGTACCTTAAACCGACACAGGTAGGTAAGTAGAGTATACTAAGGGGCGCGAGATAACTCTCTCTAAGGAACTCGGCAAAATAGCCCCGTAACTTCGGAAGAAGGGGTACCCTTGTAGGGTTGCAATAAATAGGCCCAAGCGACTGTTTATCAAAAACACAGGTCTCCGCGAAGTCGTAAGACAATGTATGGGGGCTGACGCCTGCCCAGTGCCGGAAGGTTAAAGAAGTTGGTTAGTTTTTATACGAAGCTAACGACTGAAGCCCCGGTGAACGGCGGCCGTAACTATAACGGTCCTAAGGTAGCGAAATTCCTTGTCGGGTAAGTTCCGACCCGCACGAAAGGCGTAACGATTTGGGCACTGTCTCGGAGAGAGACTCGGCGAAATAGAATTGTCTGTGAAGATGCGGACTACCTGCACCTGGACAGAAAGACCCTATGAAGCTTTACTGTAGCCTGGAATTGAATTTGGGTTTATTTTGTGCAGTATAGGTGGGAGGCTATGATATTATATTTGAGGATATAAAGGAGCCATTAGTGAGATACCACTCTAATTAAACTAGAATTCTAATCATGATGCCGTTATCCGGCCAAGAGACATTTTCAGGTGGGCAGTTTGACTGGGGCGGTCGCCTCCTAAAAGGTAACGGAGGCGTGCAAAGGTTTTCTCAGGCTGGTCGGAAATCAGTCGTAGAGTATAAAGGCATAAGAAAGCTTGACTGCGAGACCTACAAGTCGAGCAGAGACGAAAGTCGGCCTTAGTGATCCGACAGTTCTGAGTGGAAAGGCTGTCGCTCAACGGATAAAAGTTACTCTAGGGATAACAGGCTGATCTCCCCCAAGAGTTCACATCGACGGGGAGGTTTGGCACCTCGATGTCGGCTCATCGCATCCTGGGGCGGTAGCACGTCCCAAGGGTTGGGCTGTTCGCCCATGAAAGCGGTACGCGAGCTGGGTTCAGAACGTCGTGAGACAGTTCGGTCCATATCCGGTGCAGGCGTTAGAGTATTGAAAGGATTTCTCCTTAGTACGAGAGGACCGGGAGAAACATACCTCTGGTGTACCAGTTATTGTGCCAACAGTATACGCTGGGTAGCCAAGTATGGATTGGATAACCGCTGAAAGCATCTAAGTGGGAAGCCTACCTTAAGATGAGTACTCTTTTAGATCACGGTAAGATTAACCGTTTGATAGGCGTTAAGTGTAAGTGTAGTAATATATTTAGCTAAGACGTACTAATAGATCAAAACTTTGATTTAATGTATAAAGGTTTTTAATATACATAAATATATTGTATATAAGTATTATAATTTATGTCTTGATATTCATAGCGCAGTGGACCCACTCCAAACCATTCCGAACTTGGCTGTTAAACTCTGCAGCGACGATGATACTTGAGAGGACACTCTCCGGGAAAGTAGTTCAATATCAGGACAATATTTTTATTAATTATGCTATTTTAATTTTACCTGAATATCCCCATTTTCTTAAATTCAATATTTTGTTTCTTTCTACTTGTGATAATGGTATTATATTTTTTATAGCTCTCTTTATATCTATTGTGGTAAATTCTCTATTTTTATAAAAACCTGTGTACATGCCTTCTATAATTGCTTGTTCTATTTCTGCTCCTGAAAATCCTTTGCTAATTTTTGACAAATAATATATATTATACTTATTCCAGGTGATTGGCCGACAAATTTTTAAATGTATTTTGAATATTTGTAGTCTTTCTTTGAAATCAGGTAAATCTACAAAAAAAATTTCATCAAATCTACCTTTTCTTAATATTTCTATTGGGAGTTGATTTATTGTATTTGCTGTTGCAACAATGAATACTTCTGTTTGTTTTTCGGATAGCCAAGTTAAAAAAATATTTGTTACTCTTTGTTTGGTTCCACTATCATTGTTTGTATTATATTCATTAAATATTTTATCTATTTCATCTATCCATAGTACACATGGAGCATTCTTTTCACAGATGTCAATTATTTTCTCTATTTTATTTTCAGATTCTCCTAATATTCCCGTAAAAATTTTGCTGACGTCTAATCTAAATAAAGGTAATTTCCATTGATTAGAAATAGTTTTTGCACTTAGTGATTTGCCTGTCCCCTGAATTCCTACGAGCAATATTCCTTTCGGTATTTTTATTCCATATGAATAGGCTTTTTGTGTAAATGCTAAATTTCTAATTGTTAGCCAATTTTTTAAGTTTTCTAATCCTCCTACTTCTAGTTTATTTTTGTTCAATGAATAAAATTTTAATCCATCTGTTTGTTGTATTATTTCTTCTTTTTCGTTTAAAATTTTTTGTATTACTTGTTTGATTGATGTATTCTGAAGTATTAATTTAGAAAGTGATTTACGTATCTTATTAATTGAACAACCTGAATATGCTATGCAAATACTCTCTTTATATTTTGATTTATTTAGTTCCGTTGGATTAAAAAAACGATTTAGTTCAATTAGTATTTCTTTTTTATTTGGTAATGGCATTCTTAAATATGTAATATATTCTTTCAGTTCTTTTGGTAGAGTAGTTTCTATTCCACTTAGTATTATATATTGGTTACTCTTTTTTAAGTAATGATACAAATTTTTTAATTTTCTACTAATGCTAATGTCCTTAAGAAAAACAGAAAAATCTTTTAAAAAGAATACTTTAATTTTTTTGTTATCGTATTTTGTAATTGAATTTAATGCTTCTAATGGATTTTGTATACACTGAGAAATATAATTAGGATTATCTGTATAACCATCAATGAAGTTCCAAGAGTATATTTTATCTTTAAATAAGATATTGATTGTATCTCGTAACAGGTACTCTAATCTTTCTTCTTCTTCTGTTGAAATATAAATTAAAAAATTATTTGATATTAATGTTGTTTTTATTTCTTTTTCAAAGTTCATTTATCTGGTTAATTTGATTATAGATTTATATACTCTCTCTCTAAGGATAGAGTATAATTTATTTGATTTATTTAATTAATTGTTTTCTCTTTTTTTTTCTTTTTAAGTTAATAATTCTTTGACCGCTTTTTGTTTTCATCCGAATTAAAAAACCATTTTTTCTTTTTTTCTTTAGTTTAGTAGCTGTTTTCATTTAATTTTATTGTATTCTATAATTTATTGATATTAAATGTTTTCTTTATTATATACCTCTTTATTGAAATTTGTATATTTGTTTAGTAACTGTTTTACTTATTTATGAATAATAATGTTTTGTTTTTTCGTTTGTACGTATTAATTATTTTAATTTTTTTATTAGTTTTTTCTTTTGTTCTTTCTAATCAGTTATTTGTAATTATTATCAATAAATTGAAACTGATCTTTGTATATAATAATTTACAAAAAAAAATAGAGTTTAATAAAAATTTTTATCTTAGTCTTTTGGATATTTATTTACTTCAAGGTAATGTATTAATATCTGTTGCATTATCTGAGTTTATTTTAGAACTCAATAATGATTTAGTTGTAAAAGATTTAATCTATGCTTCGTTAGCTTATTCTTATTATTCGAATTCTTTTTATAGTATTGCTGAGTATTATTATCTAAAAATTTTATCTTTTGCTCCATCTAATTATAAAGTAATTCTAAACTTAGCCTATATGTATTCTGATTTAGGTTATAAAACAAAAGCTAACTATTTGTTTATTCGTGCTCGTAGTCTTGAACCAATATACTCTGACAATATGTAATTAATTCGGGATAGCAGGATTTGAACCTGCGGCATCCTGCTCCCAAAGCAGGCGCGCTACCAAGCTGCGCTATATCCCGTTTAACTGATTATATATAATAAATTGATATCTGTCTAGTTTTCGTTTTTAAATTTTAGTTATTTTTTGTGACTATTTATACTTTTATAGAATATTTCGTATAAGCTATATTAGCTTTATAGCTTATGTTTTAAATTTTACTTTAATTAGGATACCAGAACATTCCTTTTACTCCATCTGGATCTATCATGAAACCTATGTGTTTATAAAATTTAATGACTTCTGGATCTGCAAATAATGTAATAGTACTTATATCGTGTTTTCTCAGTTGTTTTATTACTTCATGCATTAAAGTTCTACCTAATCCTTGTCCTTGAAATTCTGGATCAATTGCTACATCCCAAATTGTTGCATTAAATGAACCATCTGATGTTACTCTAGCAAAACCAATGAGTTTTTTTTTATTTTTTTTATAATAGAATAATGATACTGTTAAGAAGCTATTTTCTAATGCTAATTGTACTTTTTTTAATGGTCTCCTTACCCAGCCTACTGAGTCACAAAGTTTTTCTAGTTCATACAAATTAATATTTTTGTTAATAGTTAAATAAATATTTTCTTGTTCCTTTATAGTATTTTTTTTTGTAGTAAATAGTCTAGCTTCATGATTTAATTCCAATTCTGTGTTATTTAATTTTATTGAATTCTTAGGGTTAAAGAAAAACTTCCAAAATGTCATGATTTTAATATTTTATGTTTACTTAAAAGACTGATTTATTATGTTCAAAAAATGTTACTTTTTATACATAAAATATTTATGTGTATTATGATTTTATATTATAGCTTATTTTTAATTATCTATATCATTTAACTATTTGTTGTTATATTTATTTTTTGAAATTTAAGGAAAAATATCTGTGAAAAAAAGTGTAATTATATTATTATCTGCTTTGATCTTTGTATTTAATTCTCAGTTTGTATCTGCTGAAGTATCTGGTTTAGTTCCTTGTAAAGATTCTCCTGCTTTTAATAAGAGATTAAAACAATCTATAAAAAAATTAGAAGTTCGTTTATCCAAATATGAACCTTCTACTCCTCCTGCTTTAGCTCTTAATAATCAAATTAAGCAAACACAAAGTAGATTTGATAAATATGGTAAAGCCGGAATTTTATGTGGTTCTGAAGGTTTACCTCATTTAATTGCTGATGGTAGATGGAACCATGCGGGTGATTTTATGTTGCCTGGTTTATTATTTATTTATATAACAGGTTGGATTGGATGGGTAGGTAGAGGTTATTTACAAGCTGCTAGTTTATCAAATAAACCATCTGAAAAAGAAATTATTATTGATGTTCCTTTAGCTATGAAGTTTTCTTTGTCTGGATTTACTTGGCCTTTAGCAGCTTTACAGGAGTTGACAAGTGGTCAATTACTGGCAACAGATGATGATATTTCTATATCTCCTCGTTAATTAGAACATAAGCAAATTATTTATTAAGGAATATTTATGGATAACAATTTTATGAAATATTTATCTACTGTGCCTGTTATAGGTGCAATTTGGATTACATTTACTGCAGGTTTTCTAATAGAAATTAATCGTTTTTTTCCTGATATTTTATCTTTTTCATTTTAATCGCTTGTATTTATGCAATATTAAGAACTTTAGTGTTTATCCTTATTCATATTTAATTTATAGTATTAGTATATATTGCTAAATGACTTTTTTATATTTTTGTTAATATTAAAGTTAAACTATAAATTTTTTATATATTAATTGTTATGAGTGTAGTAACTAAAATAATTCTTGATGCTGATAATGAATTAAGATATCCTAGTATAGGAGAGTTTGAAGGACTAAAAAATTATTTTAATCATAGCGAAGAACGAATTATCATTGTTCGTATATTAAGGGATAAGCAAGAAGATATCATTAAGTTAGCTAGCAAAGCTATTTTTCAAATTCATCCCGAGTATATTGCGCCAGGTGGTAATGCTGAAGGAGCAAAAAAAAGATCTTTATGTTTACGTGATTATGGTTGGTACTTAAGACTAGTTACTTATGGCATTTTATCTGGCGAGAAAGAATCAATTGAACAGCTTGGTACTATTGGTGTTAAAGAGATGTATAATTCTTTAGGTGTTCCAATTTTAGGTATGACAGATTCAATAGAATGTTTAAAAAATGCTTCTTTAGAGTTTTTATCTGATTCTCAGGCTGATTGTGTAGTTCCATACTTTAATTTTATTATACAAAGTATGTCTAATTAATTAATTTATCATTGTAGTTGATTGATATTAATTAGAATGTTATAATATACTCAAGCTCGAAATTTTACATGAATAATGAGTGAAGTTTGTCAGGACTGAAAAGTAGCAGCAATTAACTTCTATTATTTAGGTATTTTTTCGGGTTTTTGTTATTTTACCTAATCTATATGCGATTATTTATTATAAAATTATTTTAAGATATTAAGTTCAAATATTATTTTTTTAATCTAAGTCTATTGTAAAATTTATATGAAATCATTAATGATTCAAGGAGCGAAAATACTCGCTACAGGCTCTGCTATTCCTTCTTCTAGTTTTAGCAATCATGAAATGAGTGAAGTTGTGCAAACTTCTGACGAGTGGATTTTTACTCGTACAGGTATTAAAGAGAGAAGATTATTGAAAGGAGTTGATCAATCCATTATTGATCTAGCTGTTTTGGCTTCTAAAAAAGCTCTAAATAAAATTTCAATGGATCCTTGTCAAATAGATTTAATAATTCTTGCAACCTCTAGTCCTCACGATCTTTTTGGAAGTGCTAGCAAAGTACAATCTGAAATAGGCGCAATTAACGCTGTTGCATTTGATTTAACTGCAGCATGTTCTGGATTTGTTTTAAGTCTAGTAACTGCTTCTCAGTTTTTACAAACTGGTGCATACAGCAATATTTTAGTAGTAGGTGCAGATGTTTTATCTAAGTGGGTTGATTGGTCTGATCGTAGTACATGTATTTTATTCGGTGATGCAGCTGGAGCAGTTATTTTACAATCATGTTCTTCTAATGATAACTCTATACTTAGTTTTCAATTAAACACTAATGGAAATTATTCTAAGCATCTTTCTATTGCTTATGAACAGAACCTTGTTCCTCATCCTCAGCTTGATTTGTATCAAGGTTCTTTTAAATATATTTCTATGAATGGTAAAGAGGTTTATAAATTTGCTGTTTTTCAAGTTCCATTAAGTATATTAAAATGTCTGAATTCCTTGGATATGTCAGTAGAAGAAGTGGATTGGTTGGTTTTACATCAAGCTAATGATCGTATTCTCACAGCTATTGCAGAAAAGTTATCAATTAATAAAAATAAAGTAATTTCTAATTTAAGTAAATATGGTAATACCTCTGCTGCTTCTATCCCTCTTGCTTTGGATGAAGCAATACAAGATAAAAAAATATCTCATAATGATATTGTTGTTATTGCTGGCTTTGGAGCTGGTTTAACATGGGGTACTATTATTGTGCGTTGGTAATCTATCTTATAAATAATAATATTGTTTACTATATATATTAGAATATAACTATAACTTAAATACTTACTTTATTATAAGCGATATAATCAGGTAATTATATAGTTTTAATTATATTGTATTATCAAATCAAAGAAGGATATTTTAATGACTTCATCTTTATCTAGTTTTTTTAATAGTTTAATTTTAGGATCTTTAATAGTAGTTGTACCTATTGGTTTAGCTTTAATTTTTGTAAGTCAAAAAGATAAAACTTTACGAGATTAACTTTTTGTGCATATTTTTATAGATATAACAAGTTAGTATCATCTAATTTGTTTGTTAATATTAATTAACCTTAATTCATTTTATATTATGTCTTTATCTAGATGGTTAGCTCAAAAAAGAAATTTACTTATTAATAAAAAGATTAAGCAGCTTGATTTTAAGTTGCCTCAAGGTATGTGGATTAAATGTAATCAATGTGATTTTTTAATGTATTATAAGTTGCTTGAATCTAACTATAAAGTGTGTCCTAAATGTAATTATCATTTTCCAACTTCTAGTCATGATAGAATTAATTACTTATTTGATTCTAATAGTTGGTATCCTATTAATACAAATTTATCTTCCACTGATCCTTTGGGTTTTTCTGATCGTAAGTTATATAGCGAAAGATTATTTGATATGAAATTAAAGACTGGTTTGTCAGATGCAGTGCAGACTGGTATAGCTTCTATTAATAATATTGTAGTTGCTTGTGGAATTATGGATTTTAGGTTTATGGGTGGTAGTATGGGATCAGTTGTGGGTGAAAAGTTAGCTAGATTAATTGAAAAAGCAACTAATGATAAAATTCCTCTGATTATTTTATGTGCTTCTGGTGGTGCTAGAATGCAAGAAGGTATGTTAAGTTTAATGCAAATGGCTAAAGTCTCTTCAGCTCTTTATAGACATAGTGAACAATCTTTACCTTATTTTACTGTTTTAACATCGCCAACAACTGGTGGCGTAACAGCAAGTTTTGCTATGCTAGGTGATATTATTATTGCTGAGCCTGGTGCAGTAATTGCATTTGCTGGTAGAAGAGTAATTGAGCAAACAATTAAGGAAGATCTACCGGATAATTTTCAAACTTCTGAATATTTGTTTAAGCATGGATTTATTGACTTAATTGTTTCTAGGACTGAATTACGCAACCAGTTATATCAATTATTATCCTTATATTTTAATTCTTTTCATTAATTTTAAAGCATATTTTTTATCCTATATTGTAATATATATATCATAGTAATATTTAAGAAATTTTAATAAATTTATTCAATGTATTACTTAATGACTTGAGTTTAGGTGTTTAATTTTTTCTTAAACAGTGGATGTAATTAATATTCTAATACTTTTATTATTTTTTATTAAGTGAGTGAACTATGATTAAAAAAAACATGATTTTGTTGTTATTGACGACTATTTTTATATTATTAAGTTGTTTGATTTCACCTGTTTATTCAACGGAATTAGATGAAGCTACTAGAACTGTGGTTTTTGATAGTTCTAGTAAAACTATTACTTTAACTCCTGAACAAGTTAAAAGAGGTAAACGTTTATTTAATAATTCTTGTGCTCAATGTCATAATGGTGGAATTACTAAAACAAATCCGAATATTGGTTTAGAGTTAGAATCTTTAAGTTTAGCGACTCCTGCTAGAGATAATATTATTAATCTTATAGACTATATTAAAGATCCTACAAGTTATGATGGTCAAAATTCGATAGCTGAGTTGCATCCTAGTATTAAAAGTGCAGAAATTTTTCCTAAAATGAGAAATTTAACTGATGAAGATTTATTGTCTATGGCTGGTTATATTTTGTTACAACCAAGGATAGCTCAAGAAAAATGGGGAGGAGGTAAGATTTATTATTAGTTTTTTAACTTTATTTACTTATACATATAAAAAAAAGATATAATTAAACTGTAAGATAGTTTTATTTTTTATAAAAAAGATAAATCTATTGGTTAAATTTAATAATGACGGGATATTTATCATGAGATTTCTATTTTCTTTATTTTTAAGCTTCTTTACTGTATATACATTAAGTAGCCATTCATCATTTGCTCAAAAAATTGATCTAGATGTAGGTGAGCAAGTATTTTCTCAAAATTGTGCTGCTTGTCATGCAGGTGGTAATAATTCTGTTAATCCAATTAAATCTTTGAAGTTTGATGATTTAGATAAATATGGTAAAAGTAGTATTGAAACAATTAAGTATCAAGTTGAGAATGGTTTTGGTCCAATGCCTGCTTTTGCTGGTCGTTTATCTGATGAGGAAATATTTTGTGTTGCTCATTTTGTTTTAAGTCAAGCTAAAAACAATACTTGGTAAATTTATTAATATTATGTAGTGATGAGTAAAAAATTATTGATTAATTTTTTGCTCTTATATTAATCTTTTTATAGTAATTTATTAATTCAGAATTTTATATCTTTTAATGTCAAATAGTTTATACCCAGTAGTTTTATATTTAGAGGACGGAACTTTATATAGAGGATTATCTTTTTTTAAGATATTACCTAGTTTTGGTGAAGTAGTCTTTAATACAGGGATGACTGGTTATCAAGAAATTATCTCTGATCCTAGTTATTCAGGTCAAATGGTTGTTCTTACTTATCCTGAAATAGGTAATACAGGTTTAAATCAGCAAGATAATGAATCAAATTTTATACATATTAAAGCCTTAATTGTTAAAAATATTTCTTCAATTTCAAGTAGTTGGAGGTCTCAATTTTCTTTTAAAGATTATATTATACAAAAACAAATTCCTCATATATTTGGTATAGATACAAGATCTTTAACTAAGCATTTGCGATCATTTGGTGTAACAAATGGTGCTTTATTTGATGCTAATAACAAAATTGATATTAATCGTTTAAATTTACAATTTATAAATGATATTGATTTAGTGAGAAAGGTAACTAGCAGAACATTTTATAGTATTAACTCTGATATATGTAAAGATTTCGAGAAATTTAATTTTGTTGATTTTAAATTGCGTCATATTAATCTTGTATCAAAAAAGTATAGAATTTTAGTAGTTGATTTAGGTGTTAAGTTTAATATTGTAAGAAAGCTATTATTTTTAGGTTGTAGTGTTTGTATCGTTCCTGCTACTTGTAGTTATCAGTCTATTCTTCAATATAATCCAGATGGTATTGTTCTATCAAATGGTCCAGGTAATCCTCGTTTAGTTACTTATTTTGTTGATACAGTTAAAAAATTAATTAAGTTCTCTAAGATTCCTATTTTTGGTATTTGTATGGGTCACCAAATTTTAAATATAGCTTGTGGTGTAAATACTTTTAAGCTTAAATTTGGTCATAGAGGTTTAAATCATCCTTCTGGTTTAAATAAATATGCTGAAATTACAAGTCAAAATCATGGTTTTGCTGTTAATAATCATGGATTTGCAAATCAAGATTCGTTAACACGATTTTTAGTAAAATATTTGAATTTAAATGATTTTACTGTTTCTAGTACTTTTCATAAAAAACTTCCTGTATTTTCTGTTCAGTATCATCCAGAGGCTAGTCCAGGACCACATGATTCTGAGTATTTATTTGAAGTTTTTATTAAATTGATTGATTTTATTTATAATAAATAAAATTTTTTTATTTACCATTCTATATTATTAAATAAGTAAGATAAAGTCTGTGTCCCTCTTAATTGGTTAAATAAAGGCAAGTGTCCTTCTGGGGCATCTATTGTCCATATAAACTCTTGTGGATATCTTTTCATAACTCCTTTTTTTAGCCAGTCTATTTTGTCCCACAACTTATCCCATTTTTTATGATTTTTTATCCATATTTTTTTTTGTATAGAAAAACCAAATTTTCCTTTTGAGTATATTTTCCATAATAAATCTAAAATGAATAAATCTTCTTTTGGTATAAATTGAATATCCGTAAAATATAACCAACTTTTTTGTTGATTAGTTTTTAACTCTACTATTTCGCATAAACATTTTTGTGTTAATTTATCTGCTTCTTCAAATTGTTTATTAATTAGTAAATTTTGTAAATTTTGATAAGTTACTTGATTAGAATGTGTGACATTTATTACTCCGTTTGGTAGTTGTTTAAGTAATTTTTCTCTAATTTGAGTATTATTTGTTTCTATTATTTTTTGATAAATCAATCCATCTATAATTTGAGTATCATTATTTTTTAAATGAGCTCGTTTAATTAATTTTTTTATTATGATGTCTTGTCCTTCTTTATTAATTAATATATTATCAATAATTTTTTCTATTTCATGAGTAATGTTTGAATAGTTTTTAGTAAATATTTTTTTAATTTCGTCTTCGGTACATGATAACTTATTTTTTTGTGTTTTCATTAATCAGTGTAAAAATCTATTTCAATGGTTTATAGTATATTCTTATTATATAGTTTTTTAATAGTGAGATGTATTTATAAAGTTTTATTGACTTAAATAGAAAACTATAATTCTAATCAATATAAGAATTAAGTTACTAAATAGGTTAATTGAGCAGTATAAAAAGTATTTAGCAATTTGTACTATAAATTTTTCAGCTTTTGGTATAAGTAGATCTTTCATTTCTAGCCAGAATATAAATATTATCTTGATTTGATTCAAGCTTTGAATTTTTTTTTCTTTTGATAAATATATATATTTTGTAATCATTCCTTCTGAGCTTATAATCCATACTTTTTGTCTTTCGTTATAGAAAGATTTAATATCATATATGTATGATTGTACTAAATCTTGCCATTTTAAGTTATTAAGAAATAATATTATAGATCTGTTAGATGTATATAGTTTATTACATACGCTTTGTTGTTTTAAGAACTTATTAATATTTGGAGAGTTATTTAAATTATATATTAAGTTTTTGATAATTATATTTCCAATCTGAATAATAAAGTTTTCAAGTAAAATTTTTACGTGATTGTATGGTGTATATAGTGTTTCAAATAAAAATACGTTATTTTCTATGTATGATGATCCAAAAATTAGATATATTAGCAAGTAATCTGTTAAATTATTATTGTTGTCGTTAAATTTATTATTATTATCTATAGCATAATGGCATTTTAATTTTATTAAGAACTCATTTGATACTCTGTCTATAAAAATTACTCTAATTTTTTTATGTAATTTTATTATCATTGTATTATTTAAGTTTATTTCAATGATATCTAAAATTAATTCTTTAAATTGATGTAAAATCGATTTAAGAAGTTGATTTCTAGTAATTGTGTTTAATATATCTAAATATAAATATTGATGGCTTCTATTGTTTGTTCTTAACATCAATTTTTTTTCTGTTTCAATAAATAAATTTACTACTGCATTATTTAAATTGATACTTGGCCTATTAGGCCAGTATTGTATTTCTATTTTTTTTGACATTAGATGAGCTCTGACGTGATTATGTTATGTTGGTAAAATTTAAAAAAATTTTTCATGTTCATTATTTTGTATTACAATGATTTTTATAGTTTAACTATATTTTATATAATTATTTTTATTTTAATAATGTATAATTATCATTTTGCTTTTGCTAGTCAAAGTTTTTTTCTTGATCAAGAACCAATAGAAGAGATATTACGTGAACGAACACAGTATTATAATAGTTGTAAAAAAGACATTGATTTCTGGTTTGTCTTAAATCCACGATTTTTAAGCTCATTAGATGACGAAATAAATTATTATGATCAAAATCAATCATTTGCAGCTATAGTATCATTAGATAAACAATTTATTCAATGGTTGAAACTGAGACTAGTTTTTGTATATACTGGAAGTTTTAAGTCACAGTCAGTATTTCTTCCTTATTAGTTATTTAATCTAGGAAGACTTGATTTTCATATGGTGTTACAAATAATGTTAAAATTTCTTTACTAAAGGTTTCAGCTGCTTTAGATCTATAGCGATTTGGATGAATAATAATAGAAAGCATTCTCTTTATTGTAACATTTTTTATTTTTGCCCAATGTATAATTCCTAATTCTAGTTCCTTAGCTATTGCTGATACTGAAACAAATGCTGCTCCTAAACCTGATTGAACAGCATTTTTAATTGCTTCTATTGAGTTTAGTTCCATTTCTATCTTAAATCTACTGCTATCTATATCATGTTGATGCAAAATTTTATCTATAACTTTTCTAATAGTTGATTGAGTATCAAGTGCTATAAATCTGAGTCTGTATAGATCTTCTTTTTGTATATTAGATACTTTTGAAAAAGTATGAGATGTGGGTAAAATTAATGCTAATTCATCTTCTGCATATGAAGTAATTTGTAAAATATCTTTTAATTCAGTAGGAACTTCTCCTCCGATAACAGCTAAGTCAACTTGGCCATTAGCTACACTCCATGATATTAGTCTTGTTGAATGTACTTGTAGTTGTACGTTTACTTGTGGATATCTTTGTCTAAAAAGCCCTATTAACCTTGGCATTAAGTAAGTTCCTGTTGTTTGACTTGCTCCTATTACTAGAGATCCTCCTTGTAAGTTTTGTATATCTTCCAGGGCTCTACAAGTTTCTTCACATAAGGCTAAAATTCTACCTCCATATCTAAGTAGTAAATTTCCTGCTTCTGTAAGTGTTGCTTTTTTACTTGTTCGTTCAAATATTGGTATATTTAGTTGTTTCTCTAAATTTTGAATTTGTAAACTAATTGCTGGTTGTGATACATACAAACTATCTGCTGCTTTTTTGAAGCTTCCTTCTTTTATAATTGCTTTTAAAATTCTTAGTTGATCTAATGTAAATGGTAAGTCTCTCATAGTTTTATAATTAATTGTTATTATTTTGTGTTAATAAGTTTTAACTCTTGCTTAATTTATGTTATAAGGTTTATTCTTTTTTATATATTAATTATCATTTCAATATAGTATTTATAATATATACAGAGAGATTTTTTATATTAACATAATTTACTAAAAACTTAAGGAAATTTTATCTATGGATATGAGATTAGTAATTGTATTTTTACCTTTAATAGCTGCTGGTTCTTGGGCAATATATAATATTGGTAGAGTAGCTATTCAGCAGTTTCGTAGTATGTAGTATAATATAATAAATACATAACTTAATTTTCTTTATTGTAGTAGAAAATTTTTCAGTTTAAAATTTTCTACTTTTTGGATCTTTTTTATTTTTTATAACAAATTTATATTTTAATATGGCTGTTCCTAAAAAAAGAACTTCGAAGTCTAAGTCTCGTAAATCTAGTTGGAGAAAAAAAGCTTTGTTCGTTAGTCAAAAATCATTATCATTAGCTAAGTCATTAATGAAAGATAAGTCTACTACTTTTATTTATAATAAGTCTTTAGATGACTATAAGTTGACTGAAACAATTTAATCTGGTTACATATGTAAAAGCATAATTAATGTTAGTTAATAAAAATTATATTTATTTATTATGATGTTGCGTTACTTATATTTTGATACTTATATTTATAATAATACAAATATAAGTTTCTTAATTAAATTGCCAGCTATTAAAGATACTTGGTTATTTAATTGTATTGAAGGATCTCAATTCAATTTTTTAAATCAAGGTTTTAAAATTAACAATGTTTCTAAAATTATAGTACCTAATTTACACGTATCAAGTATTTCAGGTTTATTAGGCTTATTATCTACATTGAACTTAATAGGAAGAACAAAGTCTCTTCATATTTATGCCCCAACTGAATTAAAGTATTATCTAGATTTAGGTAAAAAGTACTCTAAGACCAATTTTAGTTATATTTTATATATTCATATATTAAAAACAGGGTTAATTATTAATCAAGATGGTTGTCGTATATATGCATTAAATTTTCATAATTGTTATCAATTTTTTATTATACAATCTCAAAGATATGGTACTTTTTATTTAGACAAAGCAAGAAGTAATTATCTATTACCTGGACCTTTATATGGTAAACTTAAAAAAGGTTTTAGCTTTTTGTTTCCAGATGGATTTATATTGAATGGTTCTCATTTTACTTCTTCTAATATTTTAGGTTATCAAATATCTTGCTTACTTTCATCTTTTTATACTAGAAAGGATTTTGAGAGTATGTATAATGCTAGATTAATACTCTTCATGTGATTCTTTTTATAAAATACTATATAATTGTTAGTAATTAAATTTATTATATTTGTAAATACTTTAATCTGTTTAAAATTAATTTATGAGTTATGCAGTGATTGATGTTGGTGGTAATCAAGTAATTATTGAGCCAGGAAAATTTTATGATATAAATTATGTGTATGCTAATCCTGGAGATACAATTAGTTTTAAAAGAGTTTTGTTTTTTTCTAAGTCAAATTTATATCAAGTTGGTACACCATGTTTAGAAAAAATTTTTGTTAAAGCTACAGTTTTAAAGCATTTGAGAGGTAAAAAAATAAAAGTTTTTAAAGTAAAGCCTAAAAAGAATAATCGTATTAAAAAAGGTCATCGTCAAAAATTGACAAGAATATTTGTAGAAGATATCCTCTATTAAAGAATATTATTATTACATTAATTATTAAAAATTCATATAGATATATGGCACATAAAAAAGGTAGTGGTAGTACTAAAAATGGCCGTGATTCAAATTCTAAAAGATTGGGAGTTAAAAAATATGGCGGTGAAGTGGTTAAACCTGGACAAATTATAGTACGTCAAAGGGGTAATAAATTTAAATTAGGTAAAAATGTTGATCAGGGTAAAGATTATACTATTTACTCTATTATAAATGGAGTAGTTCAATTTGAAGTTGGTAAAAATAAGAAACGTCGAATTAGTGTAAATCCAAGTTGAGTTTTAGTTTTGTATTATCTTATAAACTATAAGTTTCTTATAATATTATTTTAGTTAAACAGAAATTCATGTAAATGAATTTTTATTATTTTATGAATGGTAAAAAAAATTATAATTTCTTATTTCAATAGTGTTGCAGCTACTTTGCAAATGAGTAGAGTTCAAGAGGTTATTTTAGTTAATAGAAATTATCAAGTTAATGATATATATTTTGGTATAGTTCAAAAAATTTTTTCTAATATTAATGCAGCATTTATTAATTTAGGGCAATATGGCAAAAGTGGTTTTATACATCTAAGTGACATTAAAACTTTAAAAAGAGGTCAAAAAAATGGCTCTATCAATGATTTACTATCAATTAATCAATTAATTTTAGTACAAATTGTAAAAGAGCCTACATTCCATAAAGGACCTCGTTTAACATCAAATGTTCATTTACATGGAAAGTATGTTGTATTGATGCCCTTATGTAATGTTATCTTAATTTCTAGTCATATTTATGATACTAATGAACGGATACATTTATATTCTTTAGCTGTTTTAATAAAACCTAAAGTTATGGGTTTAATAATCAAATCTTGTGCTCAAGGAATTTCTGAGTCCTTAATTTTGCAGGATCTTGATTTACTTATTCAACAATGGTCTTTTATTCAGAAAAAAATTCTATTATCTTCTATCCCTTCTTTAATTTATAAAGATGAAGATTTAGTCAAAAAAGTAGTTAGAGATTCTTATGATAAGTCTATAAAAAAAATAGTAGTTGATTCTTTAGATACATTGAAGTTAGTTTATTATTATCTAAAAAAATGGTCTTATATTTCACCCTCTATTAAAACAAAGATTCAATTGTATGATAAAAATTTTTGTATTCTAGATAAATTTTATATTAAAAGTACTATAAAGCAGTTACTTAGACCTAAAGTTGATTTATTATATGGTGGTTATATTTTTATAGAAAACTATGAAGCTTTAACTGTTATTGATGTCAATTCTGGTTCTTTTAATAAGTTTTATAATTCTATGGAAACTATTTTAAGAATTAATTTCTATGCTGCAGTAGAAATTGCTTATCAATTAAAAGTTCGAAATATTAATGGTGTTATTATTATTGATTTCATTGATATGTATTCTCAAAGAGATCAATTAAAATTGCTTGAACACTTTCATAAATTGCTTGTTTATGATAATTGTAATCCACAAGTAGTTCAACTTTCTGAGCTTGGATTGCTTGAGCTTACCCGTCGTCGTAAAAGTCAAAGTCTTCGAGAGATATTTGGTTTTTCTACTTTAACAAACTTTCATTATTCAGGTTTTTTTTTGATTGATGATATTTATTCTAAGTTATGTTTTAATATCTCTGATGAAGATCGAAAACATCAGTATTCTTTAAATAAAAATATTTGTTCTTTATTTTTTAGCAAACAATTTCGGTCATGTAAAATTATGCAAAATAAATTTATTATTTCTTGTAATCCTTTATTAAATAAGTATTTTTCTTTTGTAGGTTGTAATAATTTATTACACCTTTTTTATCCGAGAGCTAATTATCTTGTGCCTTTATTTTTATATTATAAACTCACAAAACTAAAAAGCTATAAAAATAGTCTCTAATATGCTTCATAATTAAAATTAGCATGAAAAAAGCTACAGTAATTTGTAAAAATTACTGTAGCTTTCTTATATAAGTTATTTGTTGTATTTGGGATCACTTTATTTAAAGTAATTATCCGTTAATAGATGGTGCAATTAAAGCTAATGGTAGAGACTCCTGAGATGCCAAGTCTAGAGGAAAATTATGTGCATTACGTTCATGCATTACTTCCATACCTAAGTTAGCTCTGTTTAAGATATCAGCCCAAGTGTTAATTACACGACCTTGGCTATCAACAACTGATTGATTGAAGTTAAATCCATTTAAGTTGAAAGCCATTGTACTTACAGACATTGCTGTAAACCAGATTCCTACTACTGGCCATAAGCCTAAGAAGAAATGTAATGCACGAGAATTATTAAAACTTGCATATTGGAATATTAAACGACCGAAGTAACCATGAGCTGCAACGATGTTATAAGTTTCCTCTTCTTGACCAAATTTGTATCCGTTGTTTGCTGACTCATTTTCAGTTGTTTCACGAATTAAACTTGATGTTACAAGAGATCCGTGCATAGCACTAAATAAAGATCCTCCAAATACACCGGCAACACCTAGTTGGTGAAAAGGATGCATAAGTATATTGTGCTCAGCTTGGAATACAAGCATGAAATTGAATGTACCAGAGATACCAAGAGGCATACCATCAGAGAAGCTTCCTTGACCAATTGGGTAAACAAGAAAAACTGCTGCTGCTGCTGCTACAGGTGCGGTAAATGCAACTGAAATCCAAGGACGCATGCCTAAACGATAGCTTAGTTCCCATTCGCGACCTATGTAGCATAATACACCTAGTAAAAAATGGAGAACGATTAGTTGGTAAGGACCACCATTATATAACCATTCGTCTAAAGAAGCAGCTTCCCATATTGGATAAAAGTGGATACCAATTGCTGCAGAGCTTGGAATAACAGCTCCAGAGATAATATTGTTTCCGTATAATAATGAACCAGCTACTGGTTCGCGGATACCGTCAATGTCTACAGGAGGTGCAGCAACGAATGCAATGATGAATACAGATGTAGCAGTTAATAGTGTTGGAATCATTACAACACCGAACCAACCGATATAAAGACGGTTTTCAGTGCTAGTAATCCAAGTACAGAAACGTTCCCACAGGCTTGCGCTTTCGCGTCTTTCTAAAGTAACAGTCATATTAAATTTTTTTATTTAGGATTTATTGAAGATACTTCCCAAGTATTTTTCACTTGTTAATTATATTATTACAAGATTATCTATAACATGTAAAGTATTTTTTTAAAAAAGTTATTTAGTTCACTAAGTTATTTTTTTATTAAGAAATAAGTCGTTTTTGTTTTTTATGCTGTTTTTAGAATATAATTTTTTTATTATTATTATTTTTTTATATTTAACATATGTCACATTTTACTAAAATCAAAACAAATATTACTAATTTAGATATCTTAATTAAAACAATACAAGAGTTGGGTTTTAATTATCGATTTTTTAGTAGTACTGATAAGTATTTATCTACCAATAATCAAAGCCAACCTAATAATATCTTGGTATATAAATTTAATGAAGATAATAGAGAAAATCCCATTTTTACATTTACTTGGAATGTTAGTGAGTATATTTTATTAGTTGATTTAGATATGTGGAATTTAGATATTAGCTTCAATTATTTGCTTGATCGCTTATTTCAGCAATATGCCTATAATATAGTAATTAATACTAGTTATATTAGCGGTTTTCAAAAAATTAAAGAACAGTCTGTTTATGATGGATCAATTAAATTGACTCTTCAAAGATGGAATAGTAATTAGTTTTATTATACTTAATTGCGGACGGAGAGACTCGAACTCTCACGAGATTTGCTCACTAGAACCTAAATCTAGCGTGTCTACCAATTTCACCACGTCCGCATCGATTTTAAAGTTTTGAAAAAATATAAATACAATTTTAGCATTTTTGTTTCATAAAAACAAGTTTATTGATTTATGATTAAACTTGTTTTTTTTTAATATTAGTGTTAGATTCTTATTGTTATAATTCCTCAGTAGCTCAGTGGTAGAGCGATCGGCTGTTAACCGATTGGTCGTAGGTTCAAATCCTTCCTGGGGAGTTCCACTATTAATTTTATTTTTAAAGCATATTTTCTATATTACTTGATTTATAATGATGATGATTTTATCTTTATATGATTTGTTTGATGAATATTATATTTTTTTTTATACTTTACAAAGGTACCTGTCTCATTTTTTATTTGTATTAAGTAATGAGCAAAGCATATTTTTGTTAATTTTTTTATTTATGCTTGGAGTAATAACAATTTTCAATCCATGTTTTATTTCCATATTGCCTTTAACATTATCATATTTTAATTCGAAAAAGAGTTATGGCTTAAATATTAGTTTATTTATTACTGGATTGCTAACCAGTTTTATGATATTAATAATATTTACTAATTTTATAGGTTTATCTGTCTTGATTTATAAATTACCAATCTTTTCTTATTTAATTTTAATTTTGGTTTCATTAGATCTAATGAAAATTATGAATTTGGCAAAATTAAATATTTTTTTTAATTCAAACCGTTTTGTTTATTTGAGACAAAATACTTTTGTACAAAGTTATTTGATGGGTGTAATAATAGGTTGTAGTTCATTACCTTGTAATACTTCACTTTTAATTATAGTAACTTTTTTATTACATAATACACATAATCTTTTTTTAGTCTTACTTGATTTTTTTGCTTATTTAATTGGTTGTGTATTGCCATTGCTATTGATTTTAAAAATAAATTTAAATTATCAAAATTTTTCTATTGTATTGTTTGTTTGGAAATCTATTTTTCCTTTAAGTGGATCTTTTCTTTTTATTTTTTCTTGTTTTTCTTTCTTAAAAATTATATTTATTTAAATATCCTATTAACTAATTGCTGTAATTAATTTAGATTTTTTATATGTATTATGAATAAAAATTTTGTTTGGAAATCTTTAAAAAAGTTAGCAAATTTAAATTTTTCTCTTGTTGTTCTATCTGTGATTGCTTTTTTTTGTGTCTTAGGTTCTATTATTGAGCAAGACAAAAGTCTATTTTATTATAAATTAAATTATCCCATTTCGTATCTTCTTATTATATTTTTAGGTTTAGATCATGTTTTTAGAACTTGGTGGTTTATTTTAGTATTAATTATTTTTATTTTTAGTTTACTTGTTTGTACTTTTTCTACACAGTTACCTAGTCTTAAAAATGCTAGACGTTGGAAGTTTTTATATAATAAAAATATTTTTAACAAAAATCAATATATTTTTGGAAATAATAATAATTCTCAATATTGTGTTATTAATGTTATTTATTCATTAATCCGTTTAAACTTTTTTGTTTTTTATAGAAATAGTGCAATATATGCTTATAAAGGTTTATATGGTCGTATTGCTCCTATTTTTGTTCATTTTAGTATTGCAGCAATTTTATTGGGATCTGTTTTTAGTTTTCTATTTAGTTTTGTTGTACAGGAAATTATTCCCAAAGGTGAAATGTTTCATCTTAAAAATGTAATACATTCTGGCTTTTATAGTTACTTACCTTCGGATATCATTTTTAATGTTAATGATTTTTCTATTGATTATAATTTTAATGGTTCTATTAAGCAATTTTTTTCTTCATTGTCTATATATCTTAATAATCATCAAGTTTTATATAATAAAATAATCTCAGTTAACAAACCTTTACGATTTTCTCAAATAACTTTATATCAAACTGATTGGCAAATAGATGGTCTTAGAATTAATTTAGGTATTAATAGTCATTCTATACAAAAAAAATTTGTTAAAACTAATATTAATGGAAAAAGTTGTTGGTTGTCTAATATTTCTATTAATAATGAAAAAAATATATTTATTGTTTTATTTAGTCTAGATAATAAGCTTGTACTTTGTAATACTAATGGAGTAATTTTGCAAGAAGTGAATTTGAAAGAAAAATTTTATATTAATCACACTTGTTTTATTGTTCAAGATATAATTACAAGTACTGGTTTACAAGTTAAAATTGATCCAGGTATTTTTTTAGTTTATTTTGGTTTTTTTGTAATGATGTTGAGTACTTTTATTAGTTATATGTCTTATTCCCAAATTTGGATTTATAGCAGTTTAGGATCATTGAATTTTTTAGGCTCTACTAATAGGGCTTCACTATTTTTTGAACAAGATATTTTTTACTTAGATCAAATTTATTCTCATTATCTATCTTATTTCTTTAAACAAGCTGATAAAATTAATCAAACTTTAGCTTAGTAAAAAATTTTTTAGTATGCATTTTCCTTCTTGTGTCCATAAGCTTTCAGGATGAAATTGAATTCCTCTAAGTTTTTTATGAATTTTATGTCGACATCCCATAATTATTCCATCTGATGTCCATGCTGTTACTTCAATATTTCTTGGTAAGCTTTTTTTATTTATGATAAGACTATGATATCTAATTGCTTTGAATGAATTTGTTATATTTTTAAAAATATCTTTTTGATTATGTATTATAGTACTAATTTTTCCATGCATGGGTATAGGTAATTTTTCTATTATTCCGCCATATACGTACCCTATTGATTGATGACCTAAGCAAATTCCTAGTATTGGTATTGTATTTGAGTATTTACGAATAATTTTTAAGCACATTTTTGATTCTTCAGGTCTTCCTGGTCCTGGTGATATTATTATATGTGTTGGATTAATTTCACTTATGTCATTTATTGATATTTCGTCATTTCTAGCTATTTTTATTTGATAACCTAATTCTCCTATGTACTGTGATAAATTTTGAGTGAAGCTATCGTAGTTGTCTATAATAATAATCATCGTATTGATTTGGTGTATCTTTAATTTTATATTTATTTTACAACTCCGCGACTTGGAGAGCTTGCTTGTGCTTTTATTTGTTTTTCCATTGTTCCTGCTAAATAACATTTTCTTCCTGCAATTACTCCTAGTCTCATTGCATTAGCCATAAGTTTAGGATTTTGTGATTTTGCTACAGCTGTATTTAGTAATACTGCAGAAGCTCCTATTTCCATTGCTTGGTTTGCTTCACTACTTGTTCCTATTCCTGCATCTATTATAATTGGTACTTTTGCATTGTCTATAATGATTTGTATATTGTGTAAATTTTTCAATCCTTGTCCTGATCCAATAGGTGAACCTAGTGGCATTATTGTTTTGCAGCCGACATCTTCTAATTGTTTTGCTAAAACTGGATCAGGATATATATAAGGTAAAACGCTGAACTTCTTGTTTACTAAATACTCTGCTGCTTTTAGTGTGCCAATAGGGTCAGGTAGTAAATATTTAGAATCCGATATGACTTCAAGTTTAATAAAATCGTTGTCTGTTTGTCCTATTCTTTTGCTGATTTCTTGACCTAACGAAGCTATTCTAATGGCTTCTTCCGCTGTTTCACAGCCAGCTGTATTTGGTAAAAGCCATAATTTTTTCCAGTTTAAACCATCTATTAAATTGCTTTTGCCTATTTTTTTTGCGTATTGTGTTCTACGAATAGCTACGGTTACTATTGAGGTTTTACTTGCTTCAATGCTTTCAATTGCTTCTTTGATATTTTTATATTTACCTGTTCCTAACATTAATCTTGATTCAAATTTTTTGTTTGCAATAATTAAATGATCTTTTTTGTTTTCTTTATTCATTTGAGGTCTTATGATTTAGTTCAAGTTATTATGTTATGTTACTTTTGTTTTATTTGATGTTACACTATAATATTATTATTAATTAGATACATTTATTAATTTTTTATGTATTTATATGGATTTTACCAATATTTATTTAGTGACTTTGTGATATTGTTGATATGTTTAATTATTTCTTATATTTTATTATTAGCATAATTTTTATATTGTTATTTGTTTTCTGTTGCTATAAATTGTACTTATTGTTTTTAAACAATTATAAAGTAAATAGTAATTCAATAACTTTTCTTGATAGATTTGTGTCAATTTTGCCGTATGGTTTACCATTATTGGAAGGTTTACAAAATTTTGGTCAACAAATTTTACCTGATTATCCATTTAGCTTGATGAGTATATATAAAAAAACATTTATGCCGTTAGTTATTTTTTACGTTACTCATCCAGCCTTAGCTTTTATAATCTTTTTTGTGCTTTATTATTTATTTGTTAGATCTAAAAGTCCAATACCCAATCGTCCTTTTGTTCGTTTTAATGTTTTACAAGCAATTTTATTATTCTTAATTAATTCTTTATTAGGTTCTGCTTTTAGGGCTCTGCCAATAGAGTTCAGAGTTAGTCTTTATGGTTTAATATTATGCAATACTTTATTTTGGTTTGTTTTATCTACTATTACGTATGCAATTGCAAAATCAATAGAAGGTAATTATGCTAAAATACCTGTAATTTCTCAAGCTGTTAGAATACAAATTGATAGCCCATAAAGTATGTATTATTTTATTTATTAATAAGGAGGATGATTTTGTGATCTATTTGAATAATTATGAAACGATTTATATTTTGAAGCCAGATGTAACTGATAATGTTAATTTATCTTTAGTTAAATATTATAAGACATTATTAAAACAAAAAGGAGCTATTAATATTATTATACAACATAGAGGAAGACGTCACTTAAGTTATAACATTTTTCATTATTATGATGGAATATATGTTCAAATGAATTATCAAGGAAATGGTAATTTAGTTAACTCTTTAGAAAAAAATATGCGTTTTAATGAGAATATAGTAAGATATTTAACTGTTAAGCATGATAATCTTAATTCAATAAATATATATTAAATTAGTTTAATATCAAAGAGTGTTGTTACCGATTTTACTTAATATAATAATATAGCTTTTTTTATATTGTGTATTTTTAACAAAGTGTTTATAACTTTAGGAGGTTTCATATGATTAGTGATAGTCAAATTTTTATCGCTTTGCTATTTGCTTTAGTCTCAGCAATATTAGCTATACGTTTAGGTACTGATTTGTACCAGTAGATATCAATTTACTTATCTATATATAATAAGTTGTTATAGATGCTGCTAGTGATGTTGATCATTAATGCAAGCATCTTGTAAAGCCATTGTATTAATATTAATAAATAATATTATAAATTAGTCTTAAGATAGTATTATCTAAATTTAATTTAAATTAAAATTTATTGTGAATAAAATAAAAAATCAAACTCGTCCTGTTTTTCCTTTTACTGCAATTATTGGTCAAGAAGAAATGAAATTAGCTTTAGTTTTAAATGTTATTGATCCTAAAATTGGTGGTGTGATGATAATGGGAGACCGTGGAACTGGCAAGTCAACAACAATTAGAGCTATTGCTGATCTTTTGCCTAAAATAGAAATTGTAAGTGATGATATGTTTAATTCTCATCCCTATGATTATGACTTAATGTCAGACCTTGCTAAGCAACAAATTGAGAGTCAAATTAATTTAACAACTCAATTGATTAAAGTACCAATGGTTGATTTACCTTTAGGTGCTACTGAAGATAGGTTATGTGGTACGATTGATATTGAAAAAGCACTAAATGAAGGAATAAAAAGTTTTGAACCTGGTTTGTTAGCTAAAGCTAATAGAGGTATACTTTATGTTGATGAAGTAAATTTATTAGATGATCATTTAGTTGATATTTTATTAGATTCTGCTGCTTCTGGTTGGAATACTGTTGAACGAGAAGGAATTTCTATAAGACATCCTGCTAGGTTTGTTTTAGTTGGTTCTGGAAATCCAGAAGAAGGAGAGTTACGACCACAACTGCTTGATCGTTTTGGTATGCATGCTGAAATTAGAACTGTGAAAGATCCATTGCTACGTGTTCAAATTGTTGAGCAAAGAGCTAAGTTTGATCATGACCCATATTCTTGCATAGATGAATTTGGCGATAAACAAAATGAGCTCAAAGAGTCAATCATTATGGCACAAAAAAAATTAGTTAATGTAGTTATTGATTATGATTTAAAAGTTAAAATTTCTCAAATTTGTGGTGTTTTAAATGTTGATGGTTTACGTGGGGATATTGTAACTAATAGAGCAGCTAAGGCTTTTGCAGCATACCAAAATAAAGATGAAGTTGAGATTGATGATATAAAAAAAGTAATAACTCTTTGTTTACGTCACAGATTACGAAAAGATCCGTTAGATACAATCGATTCTGGAACCAAAGTTGACAAAATCGTTAATGAAATTTTGTATTAGTAATGTAAACAAATAATATTAATACTGATTAATCATAGGCTTAGTAGGATTCGAACCTACATTAGAGACTTAGAAGGTCCCTGTCCTAATCCCTTAGACGATAAGCCTTTTTATTTGTTTCAACCTTTTTTATTATTATTTAGTCTTTATTGATTGGGCGGTACTGGACTTGAACCAGTGACCACCTGCTTGTAAGGCAGGCGCTCTACCACTGAGCTAACCGCCCCACAGAAAGAAATATAATAAATTTTTAAAAAAAAATCAATATAAGTTTCTATTAGAGCCTTTTTTTTTGTTTAGTAAAAAATTAAAATAAGAAATGTTTTTTTAATGAGAGTCTATATTGATACATATATAAATATGAATAAATTTATTCACAGAATTAAATTATTTGTTAAAATGTTAGCATTTTTAGCTAATCCTAATGTATTTTTTTGCTTGCACTATAAAGATTGTTTAGATCAATTCGTATTAATTGGGCCTAATTCTTTATTTATTACTATGATTACTTCATTTTTTGTAAGTCTAGTTTTAAGTTTACAAATTGTAAAAGAGTTTTTGTATTTAAATGCTACTGATTTAGTTGGTTCTATCTTAGCTATCTCTTTTATTAGAGAATTATCTCCTGTTTTAACTTCTATTATAATTATAGGTAGAGTTGGATCTTTTTTTACTGCTGAAATTGCTACAATGAGTATTACAGATCAGATAGATGCTTTGTTTATATTAGGTATTAATCCAATTAATTACTTATTTTTGCCTCGTATTTTAGCAATGGTTTTAACTTTACCGGTATTAAATCTATTCTCTTTATTTACTAGTTTTATAAGTAGTTCTTTTATTTGTTCTACTATTTATTCAATTGATGTCAGTTTTTTTTTTCAATCTTTACTGTATAGTGTTTTTTTTCTTGATATTTTTAAATCAACATTAAAAATTTTAATATTTGGTTTGTTTATTTCTATTATTAGTTGTGTATGGGGTATAACTACAACAGGAGGTTCAAAAGGAGTGGGTTTATCAACAACATCTTCTGTAGTTACATCACTTATTGTTGTTTTTATTTTAAATTTTATTTTATCTTATTTTATGTTTAGTGATTTAGTAAGCTCTTTTGAAATTTTATAAAAATTTAAAATTTATTTTTTTATATTTGAGAAGAATATTTACTATGTAATAAAATAAATATTATATGTATTACAATATTATCATATATATGACTTAAGTATATATTTTCATATTTAATTTTATCTATTATTTATGTATTTTTAGCTAGGAGGTATTTCTATGTCAGGAGGATCAACAGGCGAACGTCCTTTTTCTGATATTATTACAAGTATTCGCTATTGGGTTATACATAGTATAACAATTCCTGCTTTATTTGTTGCTGGTTGGTTATTTGTTAGCACTGGTTTAGCTTATGATGTTTTTGGCACTCCTCGACCTAACGAATATTTTACTCAAGATCGTCAGCAGGTTCCATTAGTAAATGATCGTTTTAGTGCTAAACAAGAGCTTGAAGATTTAACAAAAGGTATTTAATTTAGGAGTAATGTGTGACTAAAAGAAGTTCTAATCAGCCAATATCATACCCCATTTTTACTTTTAGGTGGTTGGCTATACATGGGATAGCTATTCCGACAGTATTTTTTTTAGGTGCTATCACATCTATGCAATTTATTCAAAGATAGGAGTTTTTTATTATTATGAGTGGTCCTAATCCTAATAAGGAACCTGTTGAGTTAAATCGTACATCTTTATTTTGGGGTCTACTGTTAATTTTTGTATTAGCAGTTTTATTTTCGAGTTACTTTTTTAATTAGAATATGTAATGAAATTTATTATTTATAGTAAGTTTATTTTATTTCTTTATTTGATTTTATAATTTAATTATTGGAGAATTAAGTGATATGTCAAACACAGGTAGAGTACCTTTATGGTTAGTAGCTACTGTTGGGGGTATACTGGTTATTACTGTATTAGGAATTTTTATTTATGGTTCTTATTCTGGGATAGGCTCATCCCTTTAAAATTCTGATTATAGTTCATAATTATTTTTTTATAAACCATATATATACTCTTGTATAAAATGGTTTATTTATTGTTTATGAAATTGAGTCTTGTTCAATATAAATAAATAATAAAGCCATAGCTATTCCAGGAAATAATATACCTGTTAAAGGTACTAAGATAGATGGTAAATATGATGCAGTCATTTTTTGTATTGTTATGATTATGTTTTTTGTTTACTCAAAATATTATTAACTTTTGATATATAATTATTATATTAGATCTTTATTAGATATCATTATAATCTTAACATTTTGTTGGATGTAATCAGAATAGTTTTTTTATTGCTTTATCTGTTAACTATTGTTTATTAAATTAATTTATTTGAAAGAGTTTATGGTTAATGTGAAAAATAATAATGTTCCAGCTAGTCTTGAAGCTATGTTAAAATTTTCAGAAGCTTATGCTAAACGAACTGGTACTTTTTTTTGTGTAGATACTAGTGTTACTGCTGTTGTTATTGAGGGTCTTGCTAGACATAAAGATGAATATGGAGCTCCATTATGTCCTTGTCGTCATTATGACGACAAGTTTAGTGAAGTTTCAAATACATATTGGAATTGTCCTTGTGTGCCAATGAGAGAGAGGCGAGAATGTCACTGCATGTTATTTTTACCTAAAAATAATGAGTTTGCTGGTGATAATCAGGTATTTAATCTTGATGTCTTATTAAAGTCGATTACTTAAATATAAATAATATAAATAAGTTAAATATCTATATTGTATGATATATTTAATCTTATTTATTGATTTTATTTGTTTTAAAATAGAAAGGTAATAATTTATAGTTTACTATTCTTTAAAGAAAGTAAAATAATTACAGCTGGTCCTACAAGAACAATGATTCCTAGTGAAACTAACTGTCCAATAACTTGCCAATTAACCATAATTTAATTCCTTGTTTATTTATAATTGTTTAAAGTATTTTGTTGATATTTAATCTATTGTACCTATATAGTATACAATCTTTCTTTATTTTGCTTATTTCATATAAATTTTAATATAGTTTTTTATGTTTTTGTACTTACATATAACCAATTGTTCTGAATAAAAAAATTGAACTTACCATGACTTACTATTTTTGATGAATTTATTGCTTTGTTGTTGAGTTTTTTAATCACTTTTATAATTTTTTGTGTTTCTAAATAGATTTGCAAGTTGTGAAAACAAAATAGTTGTATTGTTTTAATTTGTAAAATAAAGTTTTGTTTATTTATTTTTGTGTAGTTTATTGCTGTACGTTCATCGTGTTTACTCTTTAAATATAATTTAATTACATTTTGTTTGATATATTCATTTTGATAATGGTAGTTATTAATTAAAAATTGTATATTATTTTCGATATTTTTATGTAAATATTGTTTTACATAGGGCATTAATTCTTGGCGAATTCGGTTTCTTTGAATTTTATAAAAATAGTTAGTACTATCTGACCATATTGGTAAATATAGCGTTTTGCAGGACCAATAAATTATAGCTCGATCTAATTTTAGCAGTGGTCTTAAAACAAATATTTTTTGAAAAATTTTACTTTTCATAGCTAAGTTATTTAAGCTTTCTATTCCACTTCCTTTAAAAAGGTTTTGTATACATGTTTCTACTTTATCTGTTGAGTTATGTCCAGTTATAATTAGTTTAAATTCATATTTTATAGCATGCTGCAAAATAATATTGTATCTATACTTTCTACATTCATCTTCTGATAATGTAATTTTATTAATTTGATAAATTATAATATTTGCATTGATTAATTTTGTATAGTTTATAATATGTTTTATTTGTTTTTTACTATTATTTTTCCATTGATGATCTATATAAATATATGATAGTTGTAGGTGATTATAATATAATTGTTTTTTTAATTTTTCTAAAATTTTTATTAAATAAATTGAGTCCTGACCACCAGAAATAGCTAATAAAATATTCTGTATATTATATTTATAAATAAAGCTATTAATTAAATTTTCAATTTTTCCTAAATTAAATTTTTTCATTGAGTATTTATTGGTTGTTATAATATACTTATTATGTTATTTATTTATATGGAGGGGTTGCTAACTCAATGGTAGAGTACTCGGCTTTTAACCGATTAGTTCCGGGTTCGAGTCCCGGGCAACCCACTGTAATTATTTAAAATTATTATTTTACTAGTCTATATTATTTATTTATTTATGAATTTAATTTCTCAAATTTTACAAAAAAAACGTCAAAATGCTCAATGTGCTTTAATTCCATTTTTAACAGCTGGTTACCCAAGTATACAGTTAACAATAGAAGCACTTTTTATGCTTGATAAACAGGGAGCTGATATTATTGAGTTAGGTATCCCTTATTCAGATGCATTAGCAGATGGTCCACTAATTCAAAATGCTTCTAAAGTTGCGCTAGATAATGGTGTTTATATTGATCAGGTTTTACATATACTTAGTAAAATACAATCTAAAATAATTGTCCCTATTATTATCTTTACATATTATAATCCGATACTTGTGCGTGGAATACATCGTTTTATACAAGAGATTTCTCAATTTGGTGTTAAAGGTTTAATTGTTCCTGATTTACCTATAGAAGAAACAAAATATATTGCTCGTTTGTGTCGTTATTATGAATTAGAGTTGATACTTTTTATTTCACCTACTAGTTCACAAAATAGAATAAATACAATTGTTTCTCAAGCGCAAGGTTGTATCTATTTAGTAAGTAATACAGGAGTGACTGGAATGAGAAATTATATAAATTATGATATTCATTGTATATCTAGTTATATTTATTCTAAAACTAATAAATTAATTATGCTCGGTTTTGGTATTTCTTCTCCCATTCAAGTTTCAAATATATTAAAATTTAAACTAAATATAGATGCAATGGTTGTTGGAAGTGCCTTTATTAACATATTATCTCGTTATTCAGATGATAATGATTTAAATTTAATTGAAGAGTTAGGTTCTTTTTGTAAGCAGATGAAGTTAGCAATGATGTGATATTACATTAACTTTATTGTGTACTTGTTATATTACCCCCAGGGGAATTCGAATCCCCGTTACCTCCGTGAAAGGGAGATGTCCTAGGCCTCTAGACGATGGGGGCACATATACTCACTAGAATAAACAATTTTAGAATTTATGTCAATATTTGTGATTTAAATTTTATTAATTATATATCAATAATTAATCTAGATCTCATCATTAAGTAGACTACTGTCTGTCTTATATAAATAATCATATTAATGAATAAATGAAATGCCTCATTTTTATATTCTATTAATGGATCTTGTTGTCCATAACTTCTCCAGCCTATATATTCTTTAAGAAGATTCATTTTATCTATATGTTCTTGCCAAGCTTGATCTATTTGTTGTAATAAATAATATTTTTCTAATTGTCTTATTAATCCAGGCCTTAATTGCTCAAGATAAATTTCTTTTAAATCATAGTTAATTCTTAATTGTTCATTTAAATAATATTTTATTTGATCAAATTTCATTATTGATAAATCTTTTGTATTATCTTTTATATTTAATAGTTTGATTATTTGTTGTAATGTCTTTTTTTCTTTATTTGTTTTTATATATATTGTTAACATTTCTTCTATAGTATATTCAGCGTATTCTAGTATGCAATCTCTGGTGAATGTCGATTTTAATATTTTTTTTCTTTCGTTATATATTGCTTTTCTTTGATTATGAATTACTTCGTCATATTCATATAATTGTTTTCTAATATCATAAAAGTATGCTTCAACCTTTTTTTGAGCTGAATTCAAGCTTTTTGTTAATAAAATTGATTCTATTGGTGCTTTGTCATCTATCTTGAGTTTTGTTATCAAATTTTCTATTGTATTTCCACCAAAAATTCTAAATAAATTATCTTGTAAACTTAAAAAAAAGCGTGATGTTCCTTGATCTCCTTGTCTACCAGCTCTTCCTCTCAATTGATTATCAATCCTTCTTGATTCGTGCCTTTCTGTTCCAATTACATACAAACCTCCTAACTGTAAAATTTCTTCTTTTTCTTTTTTAAATATTTTTTGATATTTTTGTAATAATTTTATCTCATCTGTCCTTAATATTCGTTCTATTTTATTACTATTTATAAATTTATTTTTTTCTCTGGATTTCAATTTTTTTATTATTAATTGAGTAGTTTTTTCTGCATTACCACCTAAAATTATATCAGTTCCCCTACCAGCCATATTTGTTGATATTGTTATTGAGCCTTTTTGACCAGCTTGTAGTATTATTTCAGCTTCTTTTGATACGTTCTCTGGTCTTGCATTTAATAAATTATGCGGCACTTTTATTTCTTTAAGCATTTCTGATAATATTTCTGATTTTTGAATACTTGTGGTTCCAATTAAAGTTGGTCTTCCTATTTTATACATATCTAAGCATTCATTTGCTACTGATTGCCATTTTTCGTATTCATTTTTATAAACTAAATCAGATAAATCCTTTCGTATACATTTTTTATGTGTTGGTATACTAATAACATTCATTTTATATATACTGAAGAATTCATTTTCCTCTGTTTTTGCTGTTCCTGTCATTCCAGCTAATTTGTTGTATAATAAGAATAAATTTTGGTAAGTGATTGAAGCTAAGGTTTTATTTTCTGCTTCAATTTTAATTTTTTCTTTTGCTTCAATTGATTGATGAAGTCCATCGCTCCACCTTCTGCCTTCCATTACTCTACCTGTGAATTCATCCACTATAATTATTTGATTATTCTTAATAATGTAATCTCTATTTTTTAAAAAAAGTTCTTTTGCTTTTAAAGCATTTAGTATATATTTTATCCAACGGCTTTTAATATCATATAAATTATTGATTTTTAATATTTTTTCACAATTAAAAATTCCTTCTTCTGTTAAAATAATACTTTTTGATTTTTCGTCTATAGTATAATCTATTTGATTCGTTAGTGAGTTTGATATATTTCTAGCTTCAATATATGGTTGATTCTGAACTTCTGTAATTCCTGAAATTATTAATGGTGTTCTTGCTTCATCTATTAAAATAGAATCTACTTCGTCTACAATTGCATAGTAAAATGGTCTCTGAATTATATTATTTTTATGAATTGCCATGTTATCTTTTAAATAATCAAATCCAAGTTCATTATTTGTTATGTAAGTAATGTTGTTGTTGTATTCATCTTTTCTTTTATTTATATTTGTTTTTTGAGTAATTAATCCAATCTTTATATTGACGTATGAAAAAACTTTTTTTGCTATATTAGAATCTCTTTCTGCTAAATAGTCATTTACTGTTATTATGTGTACTCCTTCATTTGTTAAACAATTTAAGTAAGCAGGTAATAAAGCAACTAATGTTTTCCCTTCTCCAGTTTTCATTTCTGCTATATTATTTTGATTTAGGATTATTGCTCCTAAAATTTGTACATCAAATAAGGTAATATTTAATGCTCGAAAAATTGCTGTTTTGATAAGTGCAAAAGCTTCAATTAAAATTTTATTTGTGTCTAAATTGTTTTTGTATAACTTTAGCTTTAATATTTCGCTTTGTTCCTTTAATTCTATCTCTGAATATTTTTTTAAATTTTCATATTGTTTATTAATGCTAATGACTGTTTTTTTGTACCTGTTCATAGGGTTGTAAGGGAATAGTGTAAGCATTGATTTGTACCTTTTTTTATGTATTTGAGTTATTATTAAAAAAAAACATAATTTTTGGAGAAAAAAATTCTTGTATTAAAATAAAGGAATTATATTCATAACTTAATTTATACTTTCTTCCCCAAATTGCTTTTTTAGATCTTAGTTCTTTTTCTAAATCTTTGCAATAAAAATAATATAATTCGTTTATGTATTTTTTTGTATCTATTTTTGTTTTTATAAAAGATTGGCCAATTGGTAAATTTCTTTTAATATTATTTAGTTGTAATTCTTTTTCTTTTATTGTCCATAGTGATCTAGCAAATGTCATTGTTGTGTATATTGATGTTTCTAGCCAAACATATCGAATTCGTCTTTGAATTTTTTGAAAATTTTTTTCATTTTGCTGTAGTACTGTTATTTTGATTTCTTGATTTGTTAAATATTGTATTAATCTAGTATGTGAGCCTTCATTAATTACAGTAATTTTGAGTGGAATTTTAATTGAGTTAGATAATTTATTATGTATGAAGTTATTTTGTTTTAGTGATAATACGCATATAGGATGAAATGTAGTAACGTCAAATTTCATTAATTTTTAGCTTATTTTATTTAGTTTTTCTGTTTGTTTATTTGTTATCAGTGATTTTCCATTCATTTCTTCCGGTATTTTAATATTTAACAGATCTAGTATCGTAGGTGCTATGTCAGCTAAATTGCCATGAGATTTAAGTGTACATTCTTCATTTTCATTTTTTCTTACTATGATAAAAGGAACTAAATTAGTGCTATGTGATTTACATGGCTGATTATGTTCATCTATCATATAATCTGCGTTGCCATGGTCTGCAGTTATAATTAATGTCGCATTTACTTCTTCAATTTTGTTTAATAATTTTTCAATACATTTGTCTATTACTTCTATTGCGTCAATTGTTGCTTTTAGCTTTCCTGTATGACCAACCATATCAGGATTTGCATAATTAACAATTATTAAATGATACATCTTTTTATTAATTGCATTTATTATACTTTCTGTAATTTGATATGCAGACATTTCTGGTTTTAAGTCATAAGTTTCTACTTTAGGGCTAGGTATTAGTTCTCTATCTTCGCCAGGAAATGGTTCTTCTATACCTCCATTAAAAAAATATGTTACGTGTGCATATTTTTCAGTTTCAGCTAATCTTAGTTGTTTAATATTATGATTTGATACTATCTGACCTAAAAAATTTTTTTGATGAGCATGTGGAAAAACTACTGGAAATTTTAGGCTTGGGTCATACTCAGTAAATGTTGTAAATATTAAGTTCTTGATTTCTTTTGTAACAAAGCCTTTGAAGTTGGGCTTAGCTAATGATTGTATTAATTGTCTAATTCTATCAGGTCTAAAATTAAAAAATAATATTCCATCATTGTCACTGACTTGACCTTTGTATATTCTTGTCGGTGTAATGAATTCATCTGATATATCTGCTTGATAAAAATTATTAATAATTTCTTTGTAGTTATTTTGTTCTGTGCATTGATTATTTTCTATTAATATTTTATATGCTTTTTCTGTTCTTGACCATCTACAGTCTCTATCCATGCTATAGTATCTACCGCTTATTGTACAAATATTTATATTCTTTTCATTCTTGATTTCTTCATTAATGATGTCTAAAAATTTAATTGCAACTTTTTCTTTTGTATCTCTTCCATCTGTTATTAAATGTAAGCATGTCTCATTTTTATACTTTTTAGTAATTTGTATAATTGCTTTTAAGTGATCAATATGTGAGTGTACGCCTCCATTAGAGCATAATCCTATTATATGTAATTTCGATTGTCTTTCATTAATTTTTTTGCATAAATCATGAATTGTTTGATTATTAAAAAATTCTTTAGTATCAATTGATTTTTTTATACGTACTAAGTCTTGATTAATAACTCGTCCAGCTCCAATTGTTGTGTGTCCTACTTCAGAGTTACCCATTTGATTTTTTGGTAAGCCAACATCTTCACCGGATGCACTTAGTAGAGATCTTGGGTTTTCTGCCCAAATTTTATCTATGTTTGGAGTATTTGCTAGTTTAATTGCATTTCCTTTATTTTCTTCTGAATGGCCCCAGCCATCTAGTATTGTTAGTATTATAGGGTAAATCGTTGGATTATACATATCAAGTAAGTTATATGATATTTAATAATTTTTAAATTTTACGGGAATAAATAAATATTGATGATGTAGTATATTTAAAATCTTTATAGAATTATTTGTAACTAGAAATAATATGATTAAAAATAATTATTTCTAGTTTTAATTTTTATTTCATTTATATAAGATTATAATGCTTTGTCAGTGTATATAATATTTTTAGCTTAGAACATTTATTGCATAATCTAAGTAAGTGTTTGCTTCATTAGCTGATTGTCCTGAAAGTCCATGAGTATTTTTTATGTATTCAATAGCTTCTATAAACCAGCTAGGAGATAATTCAAAGCTTCTATTAATTTCTTCTAAACCTGCAACTAAATATTCGTCCATTGGTCCAGTGGCTCCAACTACTAAACAGTATGTTGTCATTCTTAGGTAGTATCCAATATCTCTTGCACATTTAGCTTTGCCGATAGCACTAGATGCGTAAGTTGGACCTGGCATTTGAGTTACATATGGAAATTTTGTATATACTGCTTGCGCTGCACCTGTTATTAATCTTTGTGCATTAGTTGTTAATACTTTAGCTGCTTCTAAGCTTTCTGATGCTCTTTGGTAACGGCCATTAATTGATTGTAATTCTGCGTTACTTAGAAATCTGCCTTGGCTATCTGCTGATGCTATAGCTTCTGTAATAGGTGTTTTCATTATTACTGTTCTCCTTGATTTTATTAATTATTTTATATGTTTATACTACAGCAGCAGCAGCTCTATCAAAGTATATACTTAGTTCAGATGTTAATGTGCTACAATCTCCTGCGGTAACTCCACTTTGTTCATTTACTAAGCTGATTGATGCCTCTTTCATTTTTTGTACTGCTACTGCAACTGATGAACCTGGTGTACCAAGTGCTTGATAAGTTTCTCTAAGGCCATTTAAACATCTATCATCTAGTACGCTTGAATCCCCAGCAATCATTGAATAACTAACGTATCTTAATATGATTTCCATGTCTCTTAAGCATGCAGCCATGCGTCTACTTGTATATGCATTACCACCTGGTTGAATTAATTGAGGTTGTTCAGCAAACAATGAACGTGCAGAGTTTGTTATTATTGCAGAGGCATTAGAATTAATTTTATTTACTGCATCAAGTCTTTTATTACCTTCTTTTATTATTGCTTCTAATGCATCAATTTGTTTATTGCTCAAAAATTCACCACGCGCATCAGCTTGTGCTACTACTTTTGCAAAAGCATCTAACATATTTATTTCTCCTATTTTTATCTATCTATCTAATAATTATTTTATCTCTTTACTTTAGATATAATATTATACTAGCAATCCAAAATTTATATTAAAAAATATTAATTTATTCTTTTTCTGTATATTAATATTTTTTTAGTCCTCTAAAATTTCTGGCTCTGTGATTTCATCAACCATTTCGATAATAGCTTTAATGATTGGTTTATTTACTGGATCATCAATGATATCTATATCTTCATATTTTCTTCTTTTTGCCCTACTAGCTACTTGTATTGTTATTTTATATCTATTTTGTGTTAGTTCTAAAAGTTCTTCTGTTTTGTAAGTTATGTACTGTAAATCAATTTTGCTATATTCTTCGCATTTATTCATCTGATTGTTTTTATTATATGTTGCTAACAATTTAAATTTGTACATTTTACTGAAATTTATGCAATACTATAAGAATAATAATTTAAATGTTTATTAATTGTAATATATTTTAGATATTTTTACATTTATTAATTGTCTGTAATAAATATCATTGTATATTTTTATTTTTTAATTATATGTATTAAAATTATATTTTATTGTTTGATTATAATTTACACTCAAAATATGCAAATATCAAAAAATTTTACTTATCAACTAAGTCAGTTTTTAGGTTTTCCTTCTATAATTAACGAAAGAGACGCATGTGGAGTTGGTTTTGTTGCACAAATTAACTCTTCCCCTTCAAGAAATATTGTTCTGAGTGCATTAAATGCATTGAGTTGTATGGAACATAGAGGTGGTTGTAATGTCGATGGCAAGTCCGGTGATGGTGCAGGCATTACAACAGAAATTCCATGGAGTTTATTTTTACCTTCTTCTAATAATGATTATCAACATAAGGATATAAATAAATCATTTGCTATTGCCATGATCTTTGTTGTTCCTGAGCATTTTGAATATATTAAGAGTGTTTTTGAATGGATTTTAAATCAGTATGATTTTTCTGTTGTTAGTTGGCGTTTAGTTCCTGTTAATTCTAATATTTTAGGTGTTAATTCTGCTAATAATGAACCCTATATCATACAATGTTTAGTAAAGCATAATCATGATGAAGTTAATCAATTAGAACAAATTCTTTATTTTGTCAGAAAAAAAATAGAAAAAGTTATAAGTAATACTAATCCAAATATTTATAAGAATTTTTATATTTGTTCTTTTTCTTCTAATTTAATTACTTATAAAGGAATGTTTCGATCAGAAGCTTTGTTTGATTACTATATTGACTTACAAAGCAGTAATTACTGTAGTAGATTTGCATTATATCATCGGAGGTTTAGTACTAATACCATGCCTAAGTGGTCATTAGCTCAACCTATGCGTTTTATTGCGCATAATGGAGAAATTAATACTCTTTTGGGTAATCTTAATTGGACTAAATCAAGAGAGCCGTTATTTCTTAATAGTTTATGGAGCAATAATTCACAAAATTTAATGCCGATAACAAATTTATTTAATAGTGATTCAGCTAATTTAGATGCATTATTTGAATTATTAATAAAGTCTGGTAAAGAGCCTGAAGAAGCTTTAATGATTCTAATTCCTGAAGCTTATCAGAATCAACCTTCTTTAAAGTCTTCTCCAGAAATAGTGAATTTTTATGAATATTATAGTAATTTACAAGAACCATGGGATGGTCCTGCTTTAGTTGTTTTTAGTGATGGTAAAAAAGTTGGTGCTACTTTGGATAGAAATGGTTTAAGACCTGCTAGGTATTTTATTACTGATGATGGTTTAGTTTCATTATCATCTGAAACTGGTATTTTTAGTGTTGGTTCTTCTAAAGTACTTCATAAAGGTCGTTTAGGTCCAGGACAAATGTTTTCTGTTGATTTATTTAATAACTTAATTTTAGAAAATTTAGTTATTAAAAGAAAAATATCACAAAAATTTCCGTATAAACTATGGTTACAAAATCAAAATATTAAAATTGAATATCAGAGTTATGAATCTAGTACTGAATCAGATTTAAGTTATATTTCTCGTTTACATACAGCTTTTGGTTATTCTAATGAAGATGTTGAACTAGTGATTGAACATATGGCTAGCTCTGCAAAAGAACCAACTTTTTGTATGGGAGATGATATTCCTTTAGCAGTACTTTCTCGTAAGCCTAGGCTTATTTATGATTATTTTAAACAACGTTTTGCTCAAGTAACTAATCCAGCTATTGATCCATTGCGTGAAAGCTTAGTTATGTCATTAATTACTCATTTAGGTCCTAAAGGTAATTATTTAGAACCTAATGAACAAATGGCAAAATCTATCTGTTTAAATTCGCCAATAATTAATGAAAAAGAATTGTTGTTAATTTCGAAAAGTATATTTAAAGTTTCTTCTATTAATACTTTCTTTCAATTCGATTCTTCTATTCAAAGTTTTAATAAACAAATCGAAATTATTTGTAATCAATGTATTTTAGCAATAAATAGTGGAACACAAATAATCATTTTGACTGATCGTGTAAATGTATTGGATGAAAACAATATTTTTATTCCACCTTTATTGATTATTGGTGCAGTTCATCATTATTTAATAAAACAAGGTTTAAGGCATAAAGCTTCATTAATTGTTGATACAGGTCAATGTTGGAATACTCATCATATTGCTTGTTTAATAGGTTATGGCGCTAGCGCTGTTTGTCCTTATCTTGCTTTTTTAACTGTTCGTCAGTGGTGGCAAAATCCTAGAACGCAGAAGTTTATGATTAATGGTAAGCTTCCTAAGATTACAATTGAGGAATCACAAAGTAATTATCGTAATGCAATAGAAAAAGGATTATTAAAAATTCTTTCTAAGATGGGTATTTGTTTAATATCTAGTTATCATGGTGCGCAAATTTTTGAAATATTAGGCTTGGGAAATGATTTAGTGGATTCTTCTTTTCTTAATACAACTTCAAGATTAAGCGGTATAAATGCTGTAGAATTTTTTAATCAGAGCTTGTCTGTATATCTTCTTGCTTTTATTCCGAAATTACCAAAAAAATTACCTAACTTAGGATATGTTCAATATAGACCTGGTGCAGAATATCATGTAAATAATCCAGAAATGTCAAAAACTTTACATAAGGCAGTACGTAATTCTGATATTACTTTATATAATAAGTATAAATCTTTGTTACGGGATAGAGAGCCTTCTAATTTAAGAGATATGCTTTCTATTGTTAGTGATCAAAAGAGTATTGATATTAATAATGTTGATTCAATTGATCTTATATTGAATCGTTTTTGTACTGGTGGTATGTCCTTAGGTGCTTTATCTCGAGAAACTCATGAGACCTTAGCTATAGCAATGAATAGAATTGGTGGAAAGTCTAATTCTGGTGAAGGTGGTGAAGATCCTATTAGGTTTAAAGAGATTAATGATATTAATGCTTCTGGGGTTTCAACAAATTTTTCTCATCTCAAAGGATTAAAAAATCAGGATATTGCGAGTTCTGCAATTAAGCAAATAGCATCTGGTAGATTTGGTGTAACTCCTGAATATTTAGTAAATGCTAAACAATTAGAAATTAAGATTGCACAAGGTGCAAAACCAGGTGAAGGTGGTCAGTTACCAGGTAAAAAAGTGAGTCCTTATATAGCTACATTAAGAAACTGTAAACCTGGTGTAACTTTAATATCACCTCCGCCTCATCATGATATTTATTCTATTGAAGATTTAGCTCAGCTTATATTTGATTTACATCAAATTAATCCTAATGCTAGCGTCTCTGTTAAGTTAGTTGCTTCCGTTGGTATTGGTACTATTGCAGCTGGTGTTGCTAAAGGTAATGCTGATATTATACAAATTTCTGGTCATGATGGTGGTACTGGTGCATCTCCTTTGAGCTCTATTAAGCATGCAGGTATTCCTTGGGAACTAGGTCTTACTGAAGTACATCAAACATTGGTAGAGAATAATTTAAGAAATGAGGTTATCTTGAGAGTAGATGGTGGTTTAAGAACAGGTCATGATATTATATTAGCATCTATTATGGGTGCAGAAGAATTTGGTTTTGGTACTATTGCGATGATTGCTACTGGTTGTGTGATGGCTAGAATTTGTCATACGAATAATTGTCCTGTTGGTGTTGCTACTCAAAGGCAAAATTTGAGGAATCGTTATCCTGGTATACCTGCAGATCTAGTTAATTTTTTTACTTATATAGCAGAAGAGGTTAGACAAATTTTAGCTAATTTAGGTTACAAAAGTTTGGAAGAAATTATTGGTAAAACTAGTTTATTATCTTTAAACTCAAAAAAATTGATGAAAACAAGTAATTTAAATTTGGATGTTTTATTGAATTGTGATGACTCAAATAAAAAATTAAATTTTCATCATAAAATCAATGGTAACGGTCAAGTTTTGGATGATTATATTTTAAATGATAATAATCTTTTAAATGCAATTAATTTTCAATTAACTGTTATTAAGAATGTTTCAATATCAAATACTGATAGATCAGTTGGAGGTAGAATTGCTGGTTTAATAGCTAAAAAATATGGTCAGCAAAATTTTAAAGGTAATTTGCAAATTAATTTCTCTGGGATAGCAGGTCAAAGTTTTGGTTCTTTTATTTGTAATGGTATGTATTTAAGTTTGGTAGGTGAAGCAAATGATTATGTAGGTAAAGGTATGAATGGTGGGGAAATAATAATTTCTCCAGTTCCTAAATATAAAGATCAAGCTGCAAGTTTTGTTATTATTGGTAATACTTGTTTGTATGGTGCAACAGGTGGTTATTTATTTGTTAATGGTCAAGCTGGAGAAAGATTTGCTGTTCGTAATTCTGCAGCTGAAGCTGTTATAGAAGGTGTTGGTGATCATGCTTGTGAATATATGACTGGTGGTTTAATTGTTGTTTTAGGATTAGCAGGCCGTAATATTGGTGCAGGTATGACAGGAGGTTTAGCTTATTTCTTAGATGAAGATGATGATTTCATTTCTAAAGTTAATTTAGAAATTGTTAAGGTTCAGAAGGTTGCGACTAGAGAGGCTGAAGAAAGTTTATTGGATTTAATTGAATTGTATGAAATTAAGACAAAGAGTTTAAAGGCAAAAAAAGTAATTGATAATTGGAAATATTATTTGCATCGTTTCTGGCAAATTGTTCCACCTTCTGAACAAAATACTCCTGTAACTAATATTGAGTATTCGTCATATTCAAGTATACTTAGCTAAGTTTTTATTTTTTTTAATTAAATTTTTCTTAATATATAATAATATTTTGTATTAAATCATTTTTTTTATATTACTTTATAAAATATGTTATCTTTACGAGATATTTTATTATTTATATTAAGGAATAGTTAAAACCATATGGCACATAGTGTAAAAGTTTATGATACTTGCATTGGATGTACTCAATGTGTTCGTGCTTGTCCTTGTGATGTATTAGAAATGGTTGCATGGAATGGTTGTAAAGCTGGTAAAATAGCTTCAGCTCCTAGAACTGAAGATTGTATTGGTTGTAAAAGATGTGAAACAGCTTGTCCGACAGATTTTTTAAGTGTTCGCGTTTACTTAGGTGCTGAAACTACTTGCAGTATGGGGCTTACATATTAACTTACTAAATATAAATTATTAAGTTTAATAATTATTTAAGTATCAATTTATTCATTTATACTTAAATAATTACTTTGTATTATTTTTTATTATAAAATATTTTGAATTAATCATTCTTTTTATGAATTTATCTAATATTCAATTATATCATTCTTTTAAATCTAAAAAAGTTATTAAAGTGATCGCTGGTATTCAAAATACTAATATTTATCAAATCGCTCAAATGGCTCAAGCAGCTAAGTTAGCTAATGCAACTTATTTAGATATTAGTGCTAATACTAAGGTAGTGAAGTTTTTAAAATCTTTTTCATCTTTACCATTATGTATTTCTTCTATTGATCCTATTGATATTTATAATTCTATTTTAGCAGGAGCAGATTTAGTTGAAGTCGGTAACTATGATACTCTTTATAGTAGAGGTATTTATATTAACTCTGTTCAATTGATAGAACTTGTAAAAGAAATAAAGTATTTAATTGGTAGCATTGATATTTGTGTTACTATACCTTATCATCTTCACTTAAATGAACAAATAAAGTTAGCAAAAAATTTAAAAAATTTAGGTGTTAATATTTTGCAAACTGAAGGTGTATTTATAAATAATATATCAAAAAATGTAGCAAAACTTACAAATTCTTTATCATCATCTTTAATCTCAACATATTTTTTGTCAAAGTATGTTGATATTCCAATTATTACCTCTTCTGGAATCAACAGTTTATTTGCATCTATGGCAATGCAGGTTGGAGCCTCTGGAATTGGTATAGGCTCAGTAATAAAAAATAATGATAACATAATTAATATGACTAATTCTATTAATGAAGTTAAATCTTCTATTTATATTAATTCCTTAAGCTATATTGATTTTAATCAAGCTGCATTTGATATTGATAATAATCAATACCAGAGAGTAGTAATGTAGTAAATTTAGTTTCTATTTATAATATATGAATGATGTTTCTAATGTTAATCGTTACTATTTAATTGCTCAGTTTAAAAAATTTTTAAGCATATTAATTTTTATTCTTTTTATTATAATTTTTCTTGTTTCTTTTATTGGTTTAAAACATGATAATGGTTATTCATTATTTGTTGAATTTAATGATGCATATGGATTAAAAGAAGGTACAAGTGTCAATTTAAGAGGTGTTAAAGTTGGGTATGTTAGTCGTATAGGTATTCATTTAAATAAAGTTATTGTGTTGTTAAATATTAACAAATGCAATATTTTTATTCATAAAAATTCTATATTTGAGGCTACTCAAGTTGGTTTATTTAATGATATAGTAGTTACTATAACACCATTGGAAAATATTGAATCTAAAAATTTAATGTCTACTCTTATTTTAGACAAAGACTGTAGTTCTGTATCTCTCATATGTCCTAATTCTTATATTATAGGATATAAAGGTATTAATTATGACGATTTGATAAGAGCAACAACTAGAATTTCTCAAAGATTTGATGATCCGCGCTTTTTTAATTTATTTTACTTATTCTTAAAAAATAGTATTAATATTTCTGATGAAGTATTATTTTTAATTAATAATTCATCAGCTTTATTGTATTTATTTTCTGAATTAATTAACTTAATATTATTAAAATCTTTTTTTTTATAATATCTTCAAGTTTATTTAAACACTTATTATTAACTCATTTAGAATTATTTATTGTATTTATGGTTTCTAGAAAAGTATTAACTCTTAATTTTTTAAAGCCAGTATTAGAATTTGAGTCTAGGTTAAAACAATTAGAAAAAATTTTGTATTCATCTACTCAGTTTAATTTTTCTTGTTCAATAGAGCAAGAAATTAAGGAACTTCAGCTTGATGTAGATGATATTAAAACTAATTTATTTAACTCTTTGACTCCATTACAAAGATTGCATTTAGTACGCCAATCTGATAGACCTACAACACTAGACTATATTGCTTCTATGATGGATGAATGGGTTGAACTCCATGGTGATAGAGGTGGTACCAATGATGCTGCTATAGTGACAGGAGTAGGTAGTTTAAACTCAAAAACAGTTATTTTCATAGGTCACCAAAGAGGTAAAGATACAAACGATAATGTTATAAGAAACTTTGGCATGGCTTCTCCAGGTGGATATCGTAAAGCTCTTAGATTAATGAAACATGCTAATAGGTTTAATTTTCCTATTCTAACTTTTATTGATACGCCTGGTGCATGGGCTGGTATTGAAGCTGAAGAATTAGGACAAGGTGAAGCTATTGCAGTAAATCTTAAGGAGATGTTTTCTTTTGATGTTCCAATTATTTGTACTGTTATTGGAGAAGGAGGATCAGGAGGAGCATTAGGGATAGGAGTTGGAGATATTGTTCTAATGCTTGAGTATGCGGTATATACTGTTGCTACTCCTGAAGCATGTGCTGCAATTTTATGGAAAGATAGCACTCAATCTCCAATTGCTGCAGAGTCATTAAAAATAACTTCTTCTGATTTAAAATTATTAGGTATTATTGATGATATTGTGAAAGAGCCTGTAGGTGGTTCTCAATATAATCCTAATCAATCTTTTAATGCTTTAAAAGAGAAAATTATTTTAAAATTAAATTTATTGCTATCTTTATCTAGTGAAAAGAGAAAAAAAATGAGATATCATAAATTTCGTAAAATTGGTCAATTTTATGAATCTCCTTTGATATTAAGTTAGTTTTTTATTTTCTATCCTAATTTTTAATTTAAGATAGAAAATTAATATTTCTTAGCCCTAAAATTGTACCAGCTCCAATAATATGCCCTAGACTTGTAGTTGCAAGTAGTTCTGGTAATCCAAGTCCTTCTAGACCTAATACTGGTATAGATGGTCCTAAACCTCTTATTTTTATTGCATATCTACCAATTCCGATGCTAATTAGATTAGATAAGATCATAATAATTGCAATTTTTGCTGACCATAAGTCATTCATTGATATGATTTTGAATATACTATAACTATTGGGTTCCATGAGTTGATGATATGTATTGTTATTTTTATATGACACGATAATAATTATAATTGAATTTGTTGAATTATTTACTTTATATAAGATATATTAAGCTTTTATGATAATAACCACCCATAGCTATGTAAACCTTTACCAAGAAAATTTACACCTAAATAACATATCCATATTATTACAAATCCTAATGATGCTATAATTGCAGGTTTCTTGCCGTTGATTTGTTTATTTAATCTAGAATGCAAATATATTGCAAATACTATCCATGTTATTAATGCCCATGTTTCTTTTGGGTCCCAACTCCAATATGTTCCCCATGCATCATTAGCCCATACAGCTCCAGAAATAATTCCGACTGTGAGTAAAGGAAAGCCTAATCCTATTATTCTATAACTTAGGTTATCTAATGATTGCATGAGGCTTATTCTGTTAATTGAATTTTGGTTGTTAACTTTTTTAAGTATTTGGTTTGTATCATTTAGTTCGTACTTAAAAAGCACTTTTTTAAAATTATTGTTTGAATTCCCTTGTATCTTAATCGTTTGATTATAAGAAACTACTAAAAACAATATAGAAAGTAAACATCCAATAATTAAAGTAGCATAACTTATTATCATAACTGTTACATGCATCATTAACCAATTGGATCTTAAAGCTGGTACTAAAGGGCTAGCAAGCTTCAGTTCATTCGGTAATGATAAGCTTGTAAATGCAATTATAAATAGTACTATTGGAATGGTAATTGCACCAATCAATTTATTTTTTGTTTTACTTTCTATCACTATTTGAATAAATGTTATTGACCAGGCTAAAAAAATCATTGATTCATATAAATTACTTAATGGAAAATATTTATTATATATCCATCTTGTAAGCAAAGATGATGCTAACATGATATTGATTAGAATAGTTAAGCTTATACATAAGTAATTAATTTTAGTATTTTTGGTAATAATTAAGTTTGACCAATAAATAATTAATCCTATAAGCAATAGTGCAAATGATATATTGATTAAAGTATTTTCTATTAAGTTTGTATCCATTATTTTTCATTATCATTTTAAATTTTGTGCTTATAAAGTATATTATAATTTATAAAACTTGATTCATCTATCTATAATTTATAAAAAAAATCGAAGCTCTTAATTAAGAACTTCGATTTTTTTTGTTATTAGCTTATTAAGTAATTTGATTTAGATTAGAGAGTTAATTAAGTAATCTAATGCTGTACAGAATTCAACACCAGCTTGTGCACTCATATCTCTAGGAATACATAATCTATCTCTAGTAAATACAAATGCTGCAACATATGCTGCGCTAGGAAGATTTAAAGTTCTGTAAACTTCACGAGCTCCAGCGATTCCCCACTCATCAAGTGGACCTGTTCCGCCTACAACAAGAGTGTAGTTAATTAAACGCATATAGTGATCGATATCTCTATAACATTTATTAATTTTTTCTTGGTTTTCACCAGCTTCTCCAGGATTTTTTAAATAGCCATATTTGCTGAAGCAAGCATCTCCTGCTTCTTTTACAACTGCTTCATGATTACAACCTAATTTTTCTGCAGCCTCTAGTCTTGCTGCAGCGCGTTGAATGTTTCCTTGTACTGATTGTAAATCAGAAGTAGATGGGTAGCGTCCTGCAGCATCTGCAGCGCTAATTGTAGTAGTGATAACTGATTTCATGTTTATCTCCTAAATCTTATTTCTTGATGATTTAATGTTGTTTGTAATTAAATTATTTTCAATTTTAGCTAATTGCTGCAACAACTCTATCGCAGTAGCTAGCTACTTCTGATGCTAATGCAGTACAGTCACCTTCAGCAACTTCTATTTTTCTTTTAGGAGCAGTATTATTAACAAAGCAAACGGCTGCTGCTTTCATTATACAAACAGATCTAACAGAAGAATTTGTTGGTACACCAAGAGCAATATAAGTTTCTTTTAAGCCATTTAAACAACGATCTTCTAATACAGATGCATCCCCTGCAAGAAGAGCATATGATACGTAACGTAAAATAATTTCTCCATCTCTTAAACATGCTGCCATACGACGATTAGTGTAACAATTTCCACCTGGAGTAATAAGACCTGGATTTTCACAAATCATGCCAGAAATAGCATCAGAAACTATGCAACTAGAATTAGAAACAATATAATTTACTGCGTCTAAACGTTTGTTTCCGTCATTAATAAATGTTTTTAGTGCTTGTAAATCACTTCCGCTTACATATGCTGCTTTCGAATCTGAATTTACTACAACTCTAGAAAATGCATCAAGCATTGAGCTCTCCTTAATATTGTTATTTTCTGTTGGTATTTAAAAAAATGCCAGGTTTCAGCTGTTGCTTTTAACTAGCTGATGTATTTGTATCGAGTTATAATATAAAAGATGTATATATTAAATATATAACAAATTAATATTAATTAATATTTAATTAAATTTTTTAGTTGATACTGTTTTTAATACAATACTTTATTACATTATCTTTAATCATCATTTTTTTTAGTACATTTATCAAGTATTTTTTTGTATTTTTATTATCTAATGTATTTATTTTATTAATGTAGAGCGCTATTTTAAATTCTTGTTCTAAAGTTAATCGATTTATACTGCTCATTTTAATTATATTGCCACCTAAAATTTTATTTTTTATAATATTTCAAACAAAATTTTTTAGTTAAATTTATTTTATTAGTTTAAATTTCAGTATAATATTGTTATAAACTTTGTTTTATTGCATTAGTATGAAATAATTTATTTATTATATTGATTGGCTAAAATATGTATTTATTTGGCTTCTTACTGATTTGGTATACTAATATCATAAAAAAATTTATTGTTTTTATTAGTTTAGAATTAACATGGAGACTAGTTTATGTCTATTCCTATTTTAAAATATTCTTTGTCTACTCATAATCATAGAGTTAATAGTTTTGAGTTTTTAGCAGGAGAAGAGCAGCCTAAACTTTATACTACAGAAAATTTGCCCTCTTCTATTGAGGTAGATGAAATTATCTGGGCATGTTATAGACAAATATTTAGTGAACATCAAACATTGTCTATCACTCGACAACCCTGCTTAGAATCTCAATTAAGATTTAGTCAAATTACAATTAAAGATTTTATTAAAGGTTTATTGTTGTCATCTCAATTTCGTTATTTAAATTATGATGTTAACAATAATTACCGTTTTGTTGAGCTTTGTATTCAACGTATTTTGGGTAGAGATATTTATAATGAAAGAGAAAAGCTTGCATTTTCTATTTTAATAGGTTCTAAGGGATTGGAATTTTTTATTGATTTACTCTTAAATAGCGAAGAGTATTTAGAAAATTTTGGAGATAATACTGTTCCTTATCAGAGAAGACGGGTTATTTTTCAACGAAATAAAGGAGAAATACCTTTTAATTTAAAAACTCCTCGTTTAAATTATAGTTTTCTTCCTAAGCAATTTATGCCTCAAGTATCTTGGTCAGGCCCTATTCGTAGGTTTAGACCTCAAGAACAAACACCAAAAGCTGGTGATCCAGCATTATTTTTAAGTATGTTAGATGATATTTCATTTATATAAAGAATTATAATATTCTTTATTTAACACTTTGTATCAGAGATGCTTAATTGTCTATAGTATATATACATAGTTTTAAAATAGTAATTATGTAACTCTCTGATACTTAATATATTTTATTAAAAATAGTTAATATGTTAACTACCTAGCTTAAATGCATCTACAAATAATCCGTATATAATTCCTACTTTTATATTGTTTATTAATTTTAGTATTAAAAGTTTATCTAAATTTTTTGTTTTATATATAAATTTACTTATTAGTTCATTTATTGTAACAATCATTGATCCACTTATTATATTCCAATCTCCTGTTTGTGCTGGTATTGTTGATAGAATATTTGCAAAAAAAAACCTAGCATTAAGCTGAGTATACTTATATTAAATAACATAAAGTCGTAGTATAATTGTTTTTTTAAAAACTCAATAAGATTAAAATATCTATTCACTATATTTTGTATAATTTTAATATTTAATTTTTATATATTTTGTTCACTTAAGCTCAAACTTATGTATTCAAATGGTTGAATACAAATTTGTTCATTTTTTGTGTTAATATTTTGATTTTTTACTTCATTTTTTACTATTTGTTTTAGTATTTCAATGCTTCTAATGATTGGTCCGATTGGAACACTTAACGATAGATATGTTTCTTTTAATCCATCTAGTAGTCTTTCATTTAATAAATCAGTATTTCCTGCAATTAATGAATAGCTTGCATAGCGTAAGTAATAATCAATATCTCTTAAACATGTTGCATATCTTCTTGTTGTATAAGAATTACCTCCTGGTCTTAATAATTCTGGTTGTTCTGCATATAACCTATTTGCTGTTTCTTTAACTATTTTAGATGAATTGCTTGCAATTATTTCTGTAACTTTTAATCTATCTATTGCTGAATTGAGGTAAGTTTCTACTTCTTGTATACCTATTTTGTCTAAATATTTTCCTGTTATATCGTATTTATTTAAAATATTGGTTATAGCATCTTGCATAGTTTTTTCTCCATGACATTTAATTTTTTATTTATTATTATATTTTTTATATATAATATAATTAAATTTCCGTACTAAAATTTAATTTATTTATGTTTTGATAGATAATAGTTATTTTATAATTCGTATTCTTAATCAAAAAAAAGTTGAAATTTATTGTTTTAATAAAAATGATAATAATGAATATCTTTACACTTATCCTGTTTGTTTTGTAACTCATTTTATTGATATCAATCGAATGTTTATTTTATTATCAATGTTTATTCATATTCAACAACTTTGTACATATCATAAACTATATTTAGGTAAAGAAATTTTGAGAGCTAATATTTGTATTAATTTAGAACAATTGTATATTCAGAGTTGATATTTATCTTTTTATGAATTATAAGTCATGTATAATTGATTAATTAATATTGGTTTGATCTAAAGGCATGTAACTCAGTGGATAGAGTGCCAAATTCCGACTTTGGTAGTCGAAGGTTCAAATCCTTCCTTGCCTATATTTATAGTAAACTTGTAGTTTTTTAACTAAAAAATTATAATAACTAATAAAATTAGGGACTGAAAGGATTTCTACATATTAATATTTTAGTTATTTTTTATTTAACTTATCAAATTTATTAATTTTTTGTATATTTAATTTATTTATTAGCATAATAAATGTTGAATATATGAATAATAATAGTAGTTTAATTGCAAAACACAACATTATCTCTTTTTCTAAAAATTTATCAATAGCATAAATTATTAGAATCTTAAATTTTATTTTCTTGCTTCAATTTATGAATTTATTTAGAGAATGCTCTAATTGTGAAGTATAATTTTAGTTTGTATTATTATTCATTTCTTAATTAGTAAAGTATAAAAAATTTTAATTTACAGGTTTAGTTAAGATGTTTTAGTTGAATATTCATAAACTAATTATTATATTTATATGGACGTGGGTTCAAATCCCACCAGTTCCAAGATATATAGTTTCGCATTTTATTACCGAAATTTTATTTTTCGTGACTTCAGTGATGAATGTCTGTTGTAATATTTTTTATTATTATATATTTTTATGTATACTTAATTATTATTTATGGTTAAATTTGATGATTTTATTGAATTTCATTTTATTGTATAAACTTGGACAAAATCATATTAGCAATCAAGAATTTTGTCAGCAGCAATTTAAGAAAGAATATCGTGATACTATTAATGAATATATTAATAAACATTCAACACTTTTTTTTAATAATATACTTATATCAAAAACTAATCTTGATAATAGACAATTATCTAATAATTTATTTGCTAAAGAAATTGAAAATAAAAATTTGCTTTTGCGTAATTTTTGGCAAAAACTTATTAACAAGTATCTGCAAGAAACAATTTTTCTTTCGCCTGCAAATACTCTATCTAATAATTATATCCTTAAATTAAAAACATCAGGTTTATCTGTGTATAAAAATAATGAGTATAAAAATTTTTTGTATAAATTTAGTAAAGATCTTCTTAGCGGTAAAGTGAATGTTATTACTAATAATATCGATAATTTTACTACTTTTATTCCTACAAACAAAGATAATGTTTATTTAAAATATAAATGGTTAAAATTTTTTAACTTTAAACATTTTACATTTTCTAATTTTAAACAAGAGATGTTTGATGTTTTTAGAAACAGTAATTCCAAGTTATCTAATTTTTCACTTCCTTTATTTGTTGTTATTAACGATAATCAAGAAATTGTTGTTTCAGAATCTGTTGATCAATTATCAAAAAGTAGACTGTTTTTCAATACATTTAGTTATTTTGTTAAATCGAATGAACAAAGTAAAAGTTTGTATATTGGTTTATTATTCATTAATCCACAGGATGCTACAGAATATAAAAATTACATTAAAGCTAATTGTTATAACTCAACTCTTTCTAATAATATTAGTGTTGTTCCCGCAAATATGCAATTATATTACAAGTTAATGATGTTAAGAAATAGAAATATTGAATTTAGGTTAATACCAGATTTAACAGAAATTAGTCATTTTGTGTCTAAATATAAAAAATACACAAATGTTTCTTTTAAGATAAATCAAAAGTATAGTAACAATTCTTTTCAAGGACAGCCTATCTATTTAATTAAACCTTTTTATATGAAGAAAAAGTTTTCTAATTATGTTAAAAAATTAGAGTATTTATACCCTTTTAAGAAAGATCAAATTAATTTGCAATATGAAGCTGCTTTTCTTAATTACAAAACTTTAATAGGTGCATGGAAAAAATTTAAGCAAGATAATTGTGATTATGATTTACCTTATATGCCAGATGTATCTGTGTCAAATTTTGAAGCTTTTATTCAAGATACAAATTACAAAAAAAATTATAATAATATAATTTTTTTGCCTTCATTACAAACATATAATTTTATACAAAAGTATTCACATAGAAGTTTAGAGCATACATCTGGATTAAAATTTTGGTTATTAAATAAAAGTATATCTTTAAAAACATTTGTTGTTAGAGTTTTTTGGTCTCTTACAAGTAGACAACCAACTAATTGGTAAAAATTGTATATCTATATTTACATAATTTTAATTTATTAATTTGAGTATTATTTTCTAGAATAGTACTCAACTACAAGTAATTCGTTAAGTTGTATTCCTACATAGTCTCTTTCCACAATTCCATTAACTTTTGCGGATAATGTATCTTTTTCAAACCTTAAGTGATTTGGTAAGCTGATTAAACTCGGATATTCCATATATTTTTTAATCATTTTATTCGATGAGTTTTTGTTTTTAATTGTAATTACATCACCAGGTTTACATTCATAGCTGCATATAGATACAATTTTATCATTTACTATAATATGTTTATGATTAACAAGCTGTCTAGCTGCTGGTATAGTTGGTGCAAATCCAAGTCTAAACAATGTATTATCTAGTCGCATTTCTAAAATTTGTAATAGAATTACTCCTGTTGACCCTTGAACCTTTTTAGCTTTTTTTATATTTTTTAGTAATTGTTTTTCACTTACGCCATAGTTGTATCTTAATTTTTGTTTTTCTTCTAATCGTAAAGCGAACTCTGAAGGTTTGCGCACTTGTTGTCCTTGTTCACCAGCTGGAGCTGTTTTTTTACTGCTTTTTCTAGTTAATCCTGGTAAGTCACCTAATCTTCTTATTATTCTTAGTCTTGGTCCTCTATAACGAGACATATTTAAATATTCCTATGATTTATTTTTACTATTGATATGTAGTCATTTTATTATATTTTTTATAAAGAGAATATATTTTTATATTCTATTTTTTAGTGGGCGCTAAAATCATTGTAATATTTTTTCCATCTTTAATTGGTATTTGTTGTACAATAGATATTTCCTTTAAATCTTGTGCCATTTTATTTAATAATTCAATTGCTAAATTAAGATGCTGAACTTCTCTTCCTCTAAATGTAATTGTTGTCTTGACCTTATCTCCTGACTGCAGAAATTTTAATGCTTGATTTAATCTGACTTGATAATCATGATTTTCAATTTTATATCTCATTTTAACTTCTTTAATAGCTGCATTATGTTGTTTCTTTTTAGCTTCTTTTGCTTTTTTCTCTTGACTGAATTTATATTTACCATAATCAATTATTTTGCATACAGGAGGATTAGATTTATCGCTTATCATAACTAAATCTAATCCTTGGTTTGAAGCAATAGACATTGCTTCTTTAGATGAACATATTCCTAATTGTTTACCTAAGTAATCTATAAGACGTACTTGAGGATAATTAATGGACTCATTTACTAAAGATTCATTATCGTATTTTTTTTTCAATGATTGTTGAATTTAACCTTATTAAAATTTTTATACTTCTCAATTTATTCTAACTTATTGGTAAATACATGTAAATTATTATAACATTAAATGTATATTTATCTATATTTTTTAGTTTATTAAGGAAGATATTATGAAACATACACTTTCTGTTCTCGTTGAAGATGAATCTGGTGTTTTATCTAGAATATCTGGGTTATTTGCGAGAAGAGGATTTAATATTGATAGTTTAGCTGTTGGTCAAACAGAAAGAGAAGGTATATCAAGAATAACTATGAGTATTAAAGGCGATAATCGAACAATTGAACAATTAATTAAGCAATTACATAAACTAATTAATATTTTGGATGTTCAGGATGTTACCAATATTCCTTGTATTGAGCGTGAGTTGATGCTAATAAAGGTTGCTGCTATACCCGAACATAGATATCATGTTTTAGAAATTGCTAACATATTTCGAGCAAAAGTTGTAGATATTTCAAATGTTTCTTTAACATTAGAGATAACTGGAGATCCAGGAAAAATTTTTGCTATTCAACAAATTTTAAATCAACATACTATTCTTCAAATAGCAAGAACTGGTAAAATAACACTAGTCAGAGAATCTAATATAAATACTGAGTTATTAAAAACATCATTGGAATATAATAATAATAATTTATATAGTTAATATGAAAAGTATTGTTATATTTTTGGATGAACATTTTTTATAAAAAAGTTAGCCAGTTACCTGGTTTTTCTACAAATGATGAACATTCTTTTAAATCCCAGTCTAAATAAATATTTACATGCTTTTTATTAATGTATACAATTATAATTGTATTAATTGGTATAAAGTAATTTAATATTTGCTTAATTTTATGATTGTTATGTTGTTGCTCGATGAATTCATATGTTTTACATCTGTGGATGTGTCTACAATTTATACATATACACATTTTATTTGTTTCATTTGATGATATAAAATATTTTATAAATTTTAGTAATTAATTAATTTTTTATATTTGATTAATGGGGATGGAGGGACTTGAACCCTCACGATCAATTAAAAATCAACAGATTTTAAGTCTGTTGTGTCTACCATTCCACCACATCCCCATATTTTTTAAATTTATTACTAGGCGGTACCCAGATTCGAACTGGGGATAAAGAATTTGCAATCCTCTGCCTTACCACTTAGCTATACCGCCTAATTATTCTTCTTTATATTGCTATAATATAAATAAGTAATATTAATTTATCTAATTTTTATATAAATTGTCAAGAATTATATTTGTTTAATTTACATTTAATTAAATAATCTACTTTTCATTATATCTTCTGATTGTATAGTAATTAAGTCTGATTTTGTTAATATTTTGTCTCCACTAGAAAAAATTCGATTAGCTTGTCTCATTCTAGCTCTATCAATTGCATTTCTAATACTTCTAGCATTTGCAAAATGCGGTTGCTTCATTCTTCTCTCTGCATAATCTAATAATACTTCATCAGCATCTGTTGCAAATTGATATTGTTGCTCTTCTAACATTAATTTAGCTATTTCAAGTAATTCTTGAGCCGTATAATCTGGAAAATCAACATGATTTGTCACCCTTGATGATAATCCTGGGTTAGATTCATAAAATTTATCCATTTTTTCTTTATAACCTGCAAAAATTACTACTAAGTCATCTCTTTGATTTTCCATTACTTGAAGTAAAATTTCAATTGCTTCAGCACCATAATCTCTTTCATTATCTGGTTTATATAAATAATAAGCTTCGTCTATGAAAAGTACACCGCCCACTGCTTGTTTTAGAACTTCTTTTGTTTTTGGAGCTGTATGACCAATATATTGACCAACTAAATCGTCTCTTGTAACTGTTAACAAGTGACCTTTCCTTATATAGTTGAGTCTATGTAAAATATCTGCCATTTTCATTGCTACAGTTGTTTTACCTGTACCAGGACTACCAGTAAATGACATATGTAATCCAGGACTACCTGAAACCAGGTTCAACTGATTTCTTAAGCGGTCTATAAGCAATAGTGCAGCGATTTCTTTAATACGAGTTTTTACTGGTTTTAATCCTATAAGTTCTTGTTCAAGTTCATCTATAATTTCTTGTATTTTTGTTTTATCATATTCTTCTTTTAGGTTTAATAGAGTATTTTCTGTTTGTTGTGTAGTCATGGTTTTAAATTTGAGTTTTTAATTTATTTACATTTAAAAGAATGTAATAATGTTATTATTTATTACACTCTTTAATTTACTTAAATAAAATATTTAATTTAAGATTATTAGTATCTAGATCCTTCTGGTTTACTAGTAGCATAACTACGGAAACAATATTTTTGGTTTCTACCAATATCTTCTGTTCTTACTAATTCAAATCCAGGTTCAAGAGATGGTCTATTAATAATAAAAGATAGTACGCAACTTTCAACACCTCTTGTGTTATCAAATGCGTTTAATTTTACATAACAGTTAGAACATTGTTTACGACAGCTATTTATCTCATACATAATAGTTGCAGCATCTTTAACATCGAATAAAGGTAAACCCCATAATTCCCAATAGTTATTTCGAGGATGGGGATCATCAGTATATTCAATATTAATAGCCCAGCCTTGAGAAATAGCATAATTTAATTGGCTTTTGATTTGTTCGTCAGTCATGTCCGGTAAAAAGGAAAAAGTTCCTTGAGTTAATCTCACTTTTCTATACTCCTTATAATGATTAATGTTTGTTGATAGATGTTAGCTTATTGTAAGTAATCAACTATCTAAAGACGTATTCAATATTAATTATTTTTTAAATTTAAACATTAGTTGTTGGAGTTTCTACAAAGTCTGCTGTATCTGTAGAAGTATAGTTGAATGTAATATCTTTCCATAAATCTAATGCTGTTTGTAGAGGACCACATGTTTTTGCTGCATCTTGTAGTATTTGAGGTCCTTGTGCTACATAATCACGACCTTCATTACGTGCAATTACCATTGATTCTAAAGCTACACGATTTGCTGTTGCACCTGCTTGTATTCCATCTGGATGTCCAATTGTACCACCTCCAAATTGAAGAACAACATCATTACCTAGATAATCTAGTAGTTGATGCATTTGACCACAATGAATACCACCTGAAGCAACTGGAGTTACTTTACGTAAAGATGCCCAATCTTGTGTAAAAAATATACCTTGAGGTAAATTAACATCTAAATATGGTTCAAGTAAAGTATTGTAGAATCCTTTAATCATTAAAGGATCTCCTTCAAGTTTTCCTACTACTGTACCAGCATGAATATGATCTACACCAGCCATACGCATCCATTTACAAATAACACGGAAATTCATTCCATGAATCTTTTGACGAGAATAAGTTGAATTACCAGCTCTGTGTAAATGTAAAATCATATCATTTTTACGAGACCAAACAGCCATTGTTTGAATTGCTGTATACCCAATTACTAAGTCAATCATTATAATAACTGTACCTAGTTGTTTAGCGAATTCAGCTCTTTCATACATCTCTTCCATTGTTGCTGCTGTTACATTCATGTAATGCCCTTTGACCTCTCCTGTTGCAGCAATTGAGCGGTTTACAGCTTCCATTGAATATAAAAATCTTTCTTTCCAGCGCATAAATGGTTGAGAGTTAATGTTTTCATCATCTTTAAGAAAATCTAGTCCACCTCTAAGACCTTCATATACCACTCTTCCATAGTTTTTTCCAGATAAACCTAACTTAGGTTTTACAGTCGCACCTAGAAATGGACGTCCAAATTTATCCATACGTTCACGTTCTACAACAATACCTGTAGCAGGACCTTGAAACGTTTTTAGATAAGCTACAGGTAGGCGCATATCTTCTAATCTTAAAGCTTTAACAGCTTTAAATCCAAATACATTACCAATAATTGAAGCTGTTAAATTAGCAATAGATCCTTCTTCAAATAAATCAATATCATACGAAATATATGCAAAATATTGATCAGTTGTATTTGGTACAGCATCAACTTTGTATGCTTTAGCACGATAAAGATCACAAGCAGTTAATAGGTCTGTCCATACAACAGTCCATGTAGCCGTAGAAGATTCACCTGCAACTGCAGCTGAAGCTTCTACTGGATCTACTCCTGGTTGTGGACTAACTCTAAATAGAGCTAATACGTCAGTATCTTTAACTACATAATTAGGATCCCAGTATCCCATTTTTGCGTAAGGAATTACACCAGATTCGTAACGCTCATTTTTAATTCTTGTCCGTTCTTCTACAGAGTTAGACATTTGCTCCTCCTTGAATTTAAGGCAGTATCATTATATATAAAGTTAACTATTTCCAGAATACAATTTCATATCTTTTTACGACTATTTGTAATTGTATTAAAAATAGCTATCTTTAAATATCAATTTATCACTATATTGTTATCAAATAATCGTAATATTATTTATTAATGTGATAATTTTTTTTAATACTTTACTTAGATAGTTTTATTAAACTTTATTTATAAATAGTTTATTAACATGTTTTATGCTAGGATTGGAGTAGCAACAAATAAATAATGGAGAAATTTATTTTGCCTATTGTACAAGTTTTAGATTCCGATTTTAATTCAGAAGTTATTAAGTCTAGTAAAATTGTTTTAGTAGACTTTGGCGCACCTTGGTGTGGTCCTTGTCGAATGATAGCTCCTGTAATAAATGAAATATCTAAAGAATATGAAAATATTATAAAAGTTGTAAAAATTAATACTGATTTAAATGCTAGCGTTGCAGCAGAGTATGGTATAAGAAGTATACCTACGTTAATGATTTTTAAAAATGGTACAAAAGTTGATACCGTTATAGGAGCTGTACCTAGATCAACTTTATTAAATACATTAAATAAATATATATAAACTTTAATTTTAATGAATTTATCAACTAATATCTTATTAATAAAAAAAAGAATACATCATTATGTCTAAAATTTGTCAAATATCCGGTAAAACTGCTAATAATGGTAATCAAGTATCCCACTCAAATATAAAAACTAAAAAAGTTCAAAATGTTAATTTACATAAAAAAAGAATATGGTCAAGTAAAAAAAATAGTTGGATAAAAATAAAAGTGTCATCAAAAATAATTAAATCTTTACATAAAATAAAACTATAGTTATATAGTATAAAAATTTTTTTGTTTTTATAGTTTATAGAATGTTTTATAGTGACAATTTATAATTTATATGGTATAATTATTTGTATGTGAATTAATTTTAGTTAAATATAATAGTAATGGATTAAATAATAAGGATATAATCAAATGGTATCAAACTTAAAAAATATTTATCATGAAAAGTATAGTGATTTTGATCTTAATGATCAAACAATTGATGATCAAAATACAGAAAACAATATTGATATGCCTATTGGTTGGTCTTTTATCTGTTTAGATGAAACAATCAATTATTATACAGAAAATATGCACAAAACATTTAATTCTACACATTAAATAATAATACAAAATTGATCTTATTATGCACAAAATAATGTATAGTTCATCAATCACAAAAAATAACTATTCATTATTTTTTTTATAATATTAATTGCTAGTATAGCTCAATTGGTAGAGCAGCTGATTTGTAATCAGCAGGTTATGGGTTCAAGTCCCTTTACTAGCTTATATAATAATAAACTGTATAAATGATAGTTTATTAAGTAAACTTTTTTTAAGATAAACCTAAATTTTGTACATGTGGAAGGTTAGCCAAAAGTAAATAAGCAAAACCAGAGCCGCCTACTGCACCAACAAAAAAACCAGCAGTAAATTGACTCCATCCACTAGCAGTTTGTAGTACATCTTTCGATTCATCTGTCGCATTAGTGAAAGATACTGATCCATACATCGATAAACAAGCTGTTAAAATAACAATTAAACCAACAGCTGATAAAAAGCCAGATAATAATGCGATATCAGTATTTCTTAATGGACCTAATTTATCAAATGGTCCAATTATAAAATAACCATGCGCCATTCCTATTTCTAAGCCTCTTAATAAAGGAGATAATCCTCTTCTATAAGCAGGAAGATTACTTAGTAGATTTCTTGTAAAACTTGATGTACTAATTGGTGTTGATAAATTACCTACAAATGGGTCTCTATTATAAGGTTGAATAAAATTTGTCATAAGTTTGCTTTTAGAAAGATAATAAGTTTAATAGTTATACAAGTAAATACTAACAAATAATTTTTATTTTAAGTTAAAATATTAACAATTTTATAATAAAAATTACAGATCATTATTTTAATGTATATTAAACATAAACAGGAGAAAATAAACTATGTCAATATTTATTAGCTATACATTTTTTCTAATATTCTTTACGGCTTTAGCATTAGGCTTATACTTTAGTTTGCAATCTATTAAACTAATTTAATTTTTTTACAAAATATCTATGTTAAAAATATTAACAATTTAAATATTTTCTCATTGATTATTTAGTTGTTAGTATTTATACATAATCTTATAATATAGAGGTATAAATACATGAATCAGATTAAAATAGATAACATATTAGGATCGCGTAGATTTAGTAATTATTTTTGGGCTGCTATTATTTTAATAGGTGGTTTTAGCTTTTTTTTAATAGGAATAAAAAGTTATTTAGAATTATATTTTAACAATTTATTTTTTGTAAATAGTAAGAATATACTTTTTTTACCTCAAGGAGCAGTTATGACATTTTATGGTATGACGGGAGTATTAACAAGTTGTTTTCTATGGTACACTATCGCTTTTAATGTTGGTAGTGGATATAATGAATTTAATAATAAAACAGGTCTTATTACTATTTTTAGATTTGGATTTCCAGGAAAAAACCGTATATTAAAATTACAGTATAAAATTACTGAGATATATTCAATTAAAATTAATATCCAAGAAGGTTTGTCACCTAAAAGAGAAATTTATCTTAAAACTAAAGATAAGCGAGAAATCCCTCTAACCAAAGTTGGAGAACCAATTTCAATTCAGGAAGTTGAACAACAAGCAAAAGAGATAGCTTCATTTCTTAAAATACAATTAGAAGGAATTAGATGAATATTTGTTAAATAAATTTTGATATGATATAATGATTTTATATACATATTAGAGAGCGGGTATAGTTTAGTGGTAAAACCTTAGCCTTCCAAGCTAATGATGCGGGTTCGATTCCCGCTACCCGCTTTAATTTTATATAAAATGATAGAGTCAATGATTTTTTAAGTATATTAATGCATCTGGCTGGATTCGAACCAGCGGTGTCCCTAAGGGATGGCGGATTATTAGAGTAGATTTTTTTAAAAAATCGCTCCTACAAAACCGTACTTGAAACTTTCATCTCATACGGCTACCACTTATTTTTTTGTAAATATATATTTTTATGCAAAGTTCACATTGCTTTAGTCAATAAATGATTTTCATAAAAATACTGAATATTACAAAAGTAAACAAATTTATTTAATAATTGGTTTATTATTTTTAATTTATAAGCATAGTCATAATTAATTATTTGTTTTTTTACTAAGGTATAAGTGAAATAATTTATAATTTTATTACAGTTTTCAGTAAGATCTATTGAGATAAATACAACGAAACTAAAATAATAGTTTCTATATAATGATTTAATATTAGTTAATAATTTGTTATTATTATTAAAAACATTAATTTTACTAAACTTTTTATATGTTTTTCTATATAATAATTGTTTAAAAATTATATTAAATCGATTTACTGTTTCATCTTTTGTTTGAGAATTATTTGATCTAATTAGAATTCTATTATTAATAATTTTAAAAAAATTTTTACTGTTTCTAATACAGTTAAACTTATACCAAAATAAATCATTTACCATTATTTTATTAATTAAAAGATATAAGCACTCTGAAGATTTTGTATTAAGCTCAGATTGATTAGTTATTCCTATATTAGTATTTTGTATATATTTTAAATTATATATTTTTGGTAAATTAAAGCAAATATTTTGATTCAACCATTGGCTAATTGACTTATTAGTATAGCTATAGCAATTTATTTTTTTTATGATAATTTTACTTAAAAAAGAATTGCTATTTATATTTTCATTTAACAAATAATTAAACGGTATTATGCTAATCAACTGAGTTAAATTTTTTGCTGTCTTAGCTATCCATATTGGTTTTATTGATATATAAATTAAACTCTGTTTAATTTGTTCAAAAAATTGACTGTCAACTTTTGATGTTGTAATAAATAATGAATATAATAAATTTAGCTTATTTATATCTTTAATAAATAACTTGATATTAATACAGTTATTATAATATAATTGTAAATTATAAAAAATTTTGTTTATTAATACAACTTTAGCTTCATTGCAATTAATAAGATATTTTTGCAACTTATATACATACATTAAATCATGTTTTTTCATTGCTGTATATATGTGCTTTGTTATCATTAATATACGAAGACTAATTTTTTGCCATGGAAGTATATCCCAAAAAGTAATTTTGTTTATTAAGCAATACCCTGTTTTTTTTTGATCATTTGGACTGTATATTGTTTCTGATGATTAAATAAGTTTTTTATACTTAACTTATTACTTGTTTACTTCAATATATATTTTATAATAAGCACAATACGTCAGCATTTGCTTTTTATTATGTCTTCATAAATAGTATATTATGCCTAATAATTTTCTTTAATTCACAATAAAGAATTACTATTTATTTACTCCGTTCCGTATTTTTTTAATAATGTTGACTTAAACTCCATTTTATATATTAACAACCACTTAAATTAATCATACTTATATTAACTCACAATAATTAAGTATAAGGGTTAAATAATTATAAATAATAAAATTATATAAATATTTTTGTATTAATACTTCTAACAAAGGTTTGTTTAACTAGTTATATCAACTATTTAGATAATCTGCTTAATTTAGAATTACTTAAGGCTAAAATATTACTAAATTGATTATAAAATTATATTCATGATTTAGAATAGTTAGAATTCACTAACATCAAAAAATACAGTTAATTAAATAAATTTAATCTTTAGTTAGCTAAATAATTCGTGTTCGAACCTTTAACACCTAAAAACGGGTCGCACATGAGTCCGCTGCCTTCGGCCTCTCGGCCACAGATGCATATAATGTAATGAAAATACTATAATAAAAATTTTTGCAAAAGTAAATTAATATTTTTTACTATTTCTAGTTATTGATAAAGAATATAAAATTTTTAAGTTTAGCCTAATCATTCTAGAATGAATTTGTATCAATTTGAATTAAAATCAATTTATTCATTCATATTATGATAAGTAGCAACAGCAGAAGGAGATATTTTATTTAAATATCTAAATATCCAGTATTTAAATATTGTATCTAGTACAACAGGAAAAGTTGAAATAAAAATAAAAATAAAATCTCTACTTTCAGGTAAACCAAAATGTCTTAAAATGGCTTCAATAACGATTTCCCATCCATGAGGAGAATGAAATCCAACAAAAATATCAGTAAATAAAATAATGAGAAATGCCTTTGCAGTATCACTTAAACCATAAATTGATTCATTAATAAAAGATTTTAATATTGAAAATTGTCTTTTATTAATAATTAAAATTGAAATAAAAATAATTATTGAGATAAAATCAGCTAAAATATTTTTAATAGCATTAGCGCTTTCCTGTGAATACTCTAATGCTATTTCCAATGCTTTATCAGATATTTTTTTATGTACACTTTCAATAGATAAGGCATCAAGTTTGCCTATTAAAATTTCAAAATGTAATTTTTCTTCAAAACGTTGTAAATCAGCAAAAGCTCTTTCCTCTTGAGAGGGATTCAAAAAAATATAAGAACTATTTCTATTCCATACATGATTTACTAATGGATCTAGTATAGATATTTTTGATATCTGATTAATCAGAATTGGAGTAATGAGTAAAACTATTATATATTTTACAGATGTGGATGTTTGATATTTAGCTACTTTAAATTCTTCTAAAGCTTCAACTTCTGCATTAGGGTTCAGTTCCTGCTTAAAACGATTAAAAAGTTTATTCATTGAGCGTGGAACAATTCCTGTTTTTTCAAAAGCGGATTGATTAATTTTTTTTAAATTCCAGTATTTCATTCTTTAATATTTAAGCTAAATTATAATTAAAGATATTTTAATATATTTAATTATAATTATTAAACATATTAAAATAAAAAAACGTTTCGCTTTTTATTCTATATTCAATTGAACATGAGATAAAGTGCAACTTATTTGACTAAATTATATTTTTTATAGTAAATGAACAAAAATTTATATCGACTTTTAGAACATATTGAAGGTAACTGGTTTTTACAAGAAAATTTTTACTTTACCATGAATAAGAGACAAAAAAAGTGTAAAGAAAAAATAAGCTTTTTAAAAAAATTAAAAAAATCCAATATTTTTAGAACTAACGAAAAGAATCTATTAAATCTTCATAGCTATTTTATTAGGAATATAAATAATAGTACATATTTAATTAATGTAAAAGGAACTAAAAACTATTTAGTTCTGTTTAAACAGTTTAATGATACAAAAAAACTAAGCTATAAAGAGTATATCTATATAATAAGTAATAACTTCATGATATCGCTCACTATAATTAAAAATTTACAAAAGAATAACTATATAGGTTTAAAAATATCTTCATATATAAGATTAATACAAGAATAAAAAATTTTATAAATAACACAATTATAGTAAACTATAAATTTTTAATACTACTATAATTAGTTATTATCTAAAAAAATTATTCTAAATCTTTTCTATTCGGATTACGAGACGGATCATTTGATAGAAATCCAAAGAAAAATAAAGAGATGAAAAAAACAACTGTAGTATAAACAAAGATTTTTAAAGTTAGCATAATAATTTTCCTACAAAATACAAAATGTCTATAGATAATATATAGTATAAATAAAAAAAATATTTTATACTTTTTAATATTATAAAATATTAATTTTTTTATTAAAATTCTATTTGATTAATATTGTTATCATTATTTAAATTTTGATAATTTAATTCTTTTAGCTTTTTCATGATACGTTCAAAGTATTCTTGTAAATATAATTCTAGTTGTTCTATTTCTTTTTTATCAATTTGTAATATATATAAAATTTCTTTCATTTGGACATTTGTGTTATAACCACGCGCTAACATCTCAATAAATGCTAACCTTTCTGAAATATTCCAAGTCCATTGGAAAAATTTAATAAAATTTTTTATAATATTAAGCAAATAAACAGGGATTTTATTAATTTTAGCACGACGCCCTGATATTTGTTCACACAATTTAATAATATCTAATGATTTCCATGAATTATTACCTACTAACGGAATAGCATTTTTACTAAACTGCTTAATAGATAAACTATTAATTGTCATTTTAGCAACATCTTGCGTATTTATATAAAAAATTAAAGATGATTCGCTTGTAATCCAAACAGATTGTTTATCTAAAATTGGTAAAGCATATTGTGGTATTAATCCTTGAAAAAAACCAGGTAAGTAAAAAATAGTATAACTCAGACCTGATACCTTTAGACGATATTCAATCATTAATTTTAATATTATTAAAGGTATATCTTGATAATTACAAGAATTTAAAATAGAAAAAAAAATATAACGTTTAATATTTGCTTTAATAGCAGATTCAATTAAAATATACTTTGCTTTTAGTTCAATTAACTCAATATTAGATAGATCATTTGGCCTACTTGTTGAACAATCAATGATTGCACTGACACCACATAAAGCTAATGGTATACTTTCAATTAATGAAAGATCACCATATATTAACTCAGCTCCCCATTCTTTTAAAAAAGCACTTTTACGAAAACTTCTAACTAAACATTTTACTTGAAATCCTTCATTTAAAGCTTTTCTTACAACTTGTCTACCTAAAGTACCTGTACTGCCAATAACAAGTAAAGTCATTTAAAATAATCCTTAATCTATCGCAATTTATTCATTTTTATTTTATCATACAAAAAAATGTTTCAAAATATATTTTTTAATAATAATAAAAAATGAGTAAGGAGGGATTCGAACCCTCAAAACTATGTTGTCATATTTTGAATATGATGCGTTTACCAAATTTCGCCACTTACTCCTTCTATTTATAATAATATTTCAAATATTAACATAATAGATCATTTACTTAAAGTAATTTATTAATCAATTCAATATGAATTTATTACGCTATGTTTCTGCTATAAACTATACAAACTCAATAATTAAAATATTTTATAAAAAATATGTTTATTTAATAACGTCGCTAATTTTCATCTTTTTAATGACTTTACCATATATATCAACCAATATTTTAATTATATTAGTATGTTTTACAAAAGTAATTTTTATAGGATTATTCCAAAATTTGTATATAAACAAATTATTTGGAATATTTCAATCAATATTGTATTTTTTTTTATACACAATAATTATACATTACTTGATGAATGAAAATAACTGCAATCAGATATATATATCTTTTATTTATTATTTAGACATTAAATCATTAATTTATAATCAAAAAAACATCTATAGATTGTATGTTTACTCTATTTATTACAAAATACCTAAGTATTTAAAACAAATAATTGTTATAAATACAGTATATAGAATATTACTTCACGATATTTCAATGTTCATAAAAAGCGAAACAATTAACAAAACTTTATTATTAACTTATATTAAAATAAACAAATTACAATTAAGTCTATACAACATAAGCTTATTGAATATAATGATAAGTCATCAAATATTAGAAAAAATTATTGAGAGTATAACCAATATATATTTATCAATTAAAGTTAAAAAAAATAATATTTCAACAAAAGAATTAATTAAAAATATTAACTGGTATACCAATAAATTCTTCAATCAACTACTAAAAAATCAATATAATATAAATATGACATTATGGATTCGACAGATTAAAAAAAAATTTAAGAATAAAATATATCTTGATTAATTTTTAGCATATAGCAATTCTTCTATTATATAATGAAATTATATAAAACAAATAAATATATAAAAAAAATGTGAATAATAATTCAAAAAACTATTTAGACAACTTAATAAATAAACCGTATGAATATGGTTTTTATACAAAAATTGAGTCAGCTTATTTTCCAAAAGGATTAAGTGCTAAAATTATTAAACTTATTTCTAAAAGCAAAGAAGAACCTATTTATTTAAAAAAGTTTAGATTGAAAGCATATGAAAAATGGATAAAAATGAAAGAACCGCAATGGAGTAACTTATTCTATAAATCTATTAATTATAACAATATTTTATATTATTCCATTCCTAAAGATAAAAAAAAGGTTAAAAATTTAAGTGAAATAGATCCAGAAATAATTACAACATTTGAAAAGTTAGGTATACCTCTTGATGAACAGAAAAGATTAACAAATGTTGCAGTAGATGCAGTCTTTGATAGTATATCTATTGCTACAACATTCAAAAAAGAACTTGCTAACCATGGAATTATATTTTGTTCTATTAGTGAAGCAATTAGATTATATCCAAACCTTTTAAGTAAATATTTGGGTTCAGTTGTGCCAGTTGGCGATAATTTTTATTCAGCGCTTAATTCTGCAGCATTTAGCGATGGATCTTTTTGCTACATTCCTAAGAATACAAAATGTCCTTTAGAATTATCTACTTATTTTAGAATTAATAACAAAGAGTCAGGTCAATTTGAAAGAACACTAATTATAGCAGATCAAAATAGTTACGTAAGTTATTTAGAAGGTTGTACTGCACCTCAATTTGATAATAATCAATTACATGCGGCAATCGTAGAATTAATAGCATTGGATAATGCAACTATTAAATACTCAACCGTACAGAATTGGTATTCAGGAAATACAAAAGGAGAAGGTGGAATATACAACTTTGTAACAAAAAGAGGAATGTGCATAGGAAAAAACTCTAAAATATTATGGACTCAAGTTGAAACAGGTTCAGCTATTACTTGGAAATATCCAAGCTGTATTTTAGTGGGAGATCATGCAATAGGTGAATTTTCATCTATTGCATTAACTAACTATTATCAACAAGCAGATACTGGTAGCAAAATGATACATATAGGCAATAATACAAAAAGTAAAATAATCTCTAAAGGAATTTCCTCTGGAAATTCAATGAATAACTATCGTGGATTAGTAAAAATGGGAGCTAAAGCATATAACTCTAAAAACTATTCTCAATGTGATTCATTAATTTTAAGCAATAGTTCAAAAGCTAATACTTTTCCTTATATACAAGTAAAAAATCCATATTGTAAAGTGGAACACGAAGCTTCAACCTCTAAAATAGGAGAAGAACAAATTTTTTACTTTTTACAAAGAGGCATTAACCTTGAAGAAGCAGTAAGTCTAATGATTAATGGTTTTTGCAAAGATATTTTAAATGAATTGCCTATGGAATTTGCAATGGAAGCAGATCGTCTATTAAATTTAAAGTTAGAAGGAACTATTGGATAAAATTAATGATTAATAAACAAGAAATATTAAAAATTCAAAATTTACACGTTAATACTAATAATAAAGAAATTATTAAGGGTTTAAATTTATCAGTAAATAAAGGTGAAATTCATGCTATAATGGGTAAAAATGGATCAGGAAAAAGTACATTAGCAAAAGTAATTACTGGTCATCCTTCTTATCAAATAACAAAAGGAAATATTTTTTTTAAAGATGAAGATATTACTTATGAAGAACCAGAAAATAGATCTCATAAAGGAATTTTTTTAGCCTTTCAATATCCAATAGAAGTTCCTGGAGTAAGTAATCTTGATTTTTTACGTTTAGCCTATAATTGTAAACAAAAAAAATTAAACAAAAAAGAAATAGACCCATTATCTTTTTTTGAATTAATTAATCAAAAATTAAAAAAAATTGACATGGATCCTGTATTTTTAAATAGACACTTGAATGAAGGTTTTTCCGGAGGAGAAAAAAAGAAAAATGAAATTTTACAAATGTCTTTACTTCAAAGCGAATTATCTATTTTAGACGAAATCGACTCCGGATTAGATGTAGATGCTTTAAAAAATATATCAAATAATATTAAAAAATTTGCTAATAAAGATAATGCTATATTATTGATTACTCATTATGAAAAACTAATTAATTATATTAATCCTAATTATGTGCATATAATGGATCAAGGAAAAATTATATTCACTGGAAATGAAACAGTAGCATCAAACATAGATAAATACGGTTATGAATATATTTCACTAAAAAAATAGTGACTACAAATTTGATTATTATTAAGTTTCATGTTCTATTAATAAACCTAGGAAAGAAGATATACTGTCCTAAGTTTAATATAAAATGATTATTAAGAATTAAAACTAACATAAAACTCAACTAACTATACTGAAAAAGCTTGTTGAACATCCTGTATAGATTGTTTTAATAAATCTTCAGATTCTGGAGTTAATTTTTTACTACTACGAATATTTTCCCCAAACTCAGGCTTAGAATTTTGTAAATCTTCTCTCAAAGCTAAAACAAAATCATTCACTTTAAGTAAATCAATATTATCTAAATGACCATTAACACCAGCATAAATTATAGCAACTTGATCTTCAACAACAAGTGGAGAATTTTGAGCTTGTTTTAAGATTTCTCTTAATCTTTGACCACGTGCTAACTGATTTTGAGTTGCTTTATCTAAATCAGAAGCAAATTGGGAAAAAGCCTCTAACTCAGCAAACTGAGCTAATTCTAATTTTAATTTACCTGCAACTTGTTTCATTGCTTTTATTTGAGCAGCAGAACCCACTCGAGAAACTGATATACCAACATTTATAGCTGGTCGAATTCCTGAGTTAAACAAATCACCTGATAAAAAAATTTGACCATCTGTAATTGAAATAACATTTGTAGGAATATAAGCCGAAACATCACCTGCCTGTGTTTCAATAATAGGTAAAGCAGTCATACTGCCACCACCTAAATCATTACTTAACTTAGCTGCTCTTTCTAGTAATCTAGAATGTAAGTAAAATACATCACCAGGATACGCTTCTCTACCAGGTGGACGACGAAGAAGTAAAGACATTTGACGATAAGCTTGAGCTTGTTTTGTTAAATCATCATATATAACTAAAGTTGCTTTACCTTTGTACATAAAATATTCTGCTAAAGTAGCACCTGTATACGGAGCAATATACTGTAAGGTAGCAGGATCATCTGCATTAGCTGCAACTATAATTGTATACTCTAATGCTCCTTTCTCCTCTAAAGTAGAAACAACTTGCGCAACAGAAGAAGCTTTTTGTCCAATAGCTACGTATATACAAACAACATCTTGACCTTTTTGGTTAATAATTGTATCTAAAGCAACAGCCGTTTTACCAGTTTGTCTATCACCAATTATTAATTCTCTTTGTCCTCTTCCGATGGGAATCATAGCATCTATGGCAGTAATTCCAGTTTGTAATGGCTCACAAACAGATTGACGCCCGATAATTCCTGGTGCATATGATTCAATCAATCGCATTTGACTAGTATTAGGTATACCTTTAGCATCGATGGGTTTAGCCAAAGGATCAACGACTCTACCTAAGAATTCATCACCTACAGGAATTTGTGCTATTTGCCCAGTTGACTTAACTGAACTTCCTTCAAGTATATTACGTCCTTCACCCATTAATACTACACCAACATTATCACTTTCTAAGTTTAACGCAATACCAATAGTTTGATCTTGATCTTCAAATTGTAATAACTCTCCAGCCATTACTTCATCTAATCCATAAACACGTGCAATACCATCACTAACCTGTAAAACAGTACCAACATTAGCAACTTGTAATTCCTGGTTATATTTATCAATTTGTTGACGAATTATATTACTAATTTCGTCTGGTCTAATATTTAACATATAATTTTATAATTTATAAATATATAATTAAGTTTAATTTGTATCAAGATATAAAGACATTCTTTTCAATTTACCAGCTAAGCTAGCATCAACAATTTTTGATCCAATTTTAATAACAAATCCTCCTATTAAATCAATATCCTTACTTATTATAAGCTTAACTTGATTACTATTAGTCATAGATTTTATTTTTTGAATTAAACTTTCCTGTTGAAATTCATTAATATCAACAGCAGAATATAATTCAGCAATTGTAGTAGACTCCAATACATATACTAATTCTAAATACTTTTTTAATATATTCCTTAAACAAGAAATGCGTTTTCTATCAACTAAAACTAATAAAAAATTCATCACAAAGGTATTTATCTGATTTTCAAACAGCTGCTTTAATATTTCTTTTTTTATAAAACCGCTAACTAATGGATTATTTAAAAGAACTTGCAAATCTTTAGATTCAGATAAAACAGTTGAAATTGATGATAAGTCTTTTGTCGCTTCAGTTAATAGATTAACACTTTGAGCATAATCAATTAAAGCTTCAGCATACGGAACAGCTATTTTTTCTTTAAAACCTTGATTACTCATAAATTAATTTTACCTTCTAACTGCATAATACCCTGATCTATTATTTTTTCTTGCATAATAGAATTCATTTGACTTTTTAACTCAACACTAACTTTTTGAATAGCCAATGCTGTAATTTGTTGCTGTATTTGTAGCTTTACCTGATTTTCAGCAAACTTTACACTAGCCTTACTTGATTTAGTCAATTTGTCTATATCAAATTTGCCTTGTTCTAATATAGATTCACGAACTTTTTTAGCTGTCACTTCAGCTTCATTAATAATTTGATTAATAATAATTTGCGTTTGAGCCAACTGTTTCTCTGCTTCGCTTAATCTAATATTAGCTTGCTTTAAGCGTTCTTCTGATTCATTAATTGCAAACAGTACCTTACTTTGTCTATCAATTAAAATTGATCCTAAAAACTTTCTTAAAACATATATTAGACCACCTAATAAAAGCAAAATATTAAATACATTTGCTTCTAAAAAATTAGAGTTAAAACTAATACCTGTATATAATAACTCTTGACTAATAATTTCAAAAACCTTCATTTGCTTATTATTTAATGTTGATATTATTCATAATTATTAGTAATAATGTGTGTGATATGATCAACAAACAAGATTAATTATCTAATAATTTTTTTTGTATTTGATCACTCAAAATATCTATTTGAATTTCTAAACTTTTCAATGCTTGCTCTTTTTGAATATTTAGTTCATTATAAGCATTCAAAAGTAATTTTTCTGCATCCTTCTGCGCTTCTTTAATCTTCTCTGAAACAATTAATTGAGCTTCTTCCTGTGCGCTTTTTATAATTTTTTGAGCACTTTTACGTGATTCTGCTAGTTCAAATTCATATGTTTTTGTTAATTCATCTGCTTTTACTAAAGATGCTGAAGCACTAGTTAAACTATTACGAATATATTCCTCTCGATCATCTAAAATAGTAGCAACAGGCTTATAATACAAAAAATTTAAAACTAGAGTTAATGCAAGAAATTGTAAAGCCATTAAAGGAAGAGTAGCATTAAAATCAAATAAGCCACCTTTAGTGTTTATTTCAGATGCTTCACTAAGTAAAGAAATAATTGTCTGCATTAAGTACCTTTTTTTATAATTAAAAAACTGATTTATAAATACTAAGATTGTAAAAACACTTAGTTTATTGATAAATCTCTGAAATAAACTAAGTGTTTAAACAAAACTAACCAGTATAAGGATTAGCAAATAATAATGATAAAGCAACTACTAGTCCATAAATAGTTAAAGATTCCATAAATGCTAAACTTAATAATAATGTACCCCTAATCTTACCTTCAACTTCTGGCTGCCTAGCAATACCTTCTACTGCATTTGCTGCAGCACTTCCTTGACCAATACCAGGTCCAATAGCAGCTAAACCAACAGCTAAACCTGCAGCTATAACAGAAGCTGCTGAAATAATAGAATCCATAATTATTTAATATTTTGTGTTAAAACATAGAAAATTAACATATTTCATTCATTTTACATTATATATAAAAGATTATTTTAAAATCAGACATTGCATGCAATAAATATTTACTAATGCTCTCCATGCCCTTCTAATGCTTCACCAATATAAGCAGCAGATAATGTTGAAAAGATCAATGCTTGTATTGAGCTTGCGAATAAACCTAAAATCATTACTGGTAAAGGAACTAAAATAGGCACTAATAAAGCAAATACAGAAACTACTAACTCATCAGCAAGTATATTACCAAATAGACGAAAGCTTAATGATAAAGGTTTAGTAAAATCTTCAAGTACATTAATTGGCAGTAAAACAGGAGTTGGTTCAATATAACGAAGAAAGTAACTTAAACCATTTTTGCTCAATCCAGCATAAAAATAAGCCAATGATGTTAATAAAGATAAAGCTACAGTGGTATTTATATCATTGGTTGGTGCAGCTAATTCACCTTCAGATAAATGAATTAATTTCCATGGGATTAAAGCACCTGCCCAGTTACTCCCTAATATAAACAAAAATATAGTTGAAATATATGGCAACCAAAATCTATATTCATGCTCACCAATTTGATTTTTTGCAATATCTTGCAAAAATTCCAAGATAAATTCCATAAAATTTTGAAATTTTCCTGGAATTTTTTGTAAATTTCTTGTACCTACAAAAGATAATAATATTAATACAAATATAACTATCCAAGAAACAATAAAAACCTGGCCATGAATATCATAACTTCCTATTTTCCAATATAAATGCTTACCAACTTCTACACTAGATATAAAAAGAAAGTCTGATAACTGATCAACATTGTATTGAAACATATTATTTTTCCAATTAATTGATAATAAAAATATATTAAATAAATTTATAATAGATACTTCTATATGATAGATTTTATACTAATCATACCATTATAATTTAATATATATTGATATAATCATGTATTTTTACTATTTATTTTGAATCATACTTGATACTTCATTCTGAAAATTATTAGTTTTAGACTCTAAACCTTCACCCAGTAAAAATCTTTCAAAACGTCTAATTTTTATATTTTCACCCCACAAAGCAATATGCTGTTTTACTAATTCTTCAACAGTAATTTCTGTTTTTTTAATAAAATTTTGATCTATAAGAGATAATTCTTTAAGTCTTTTATCTACTCTGCCATTTGCTATTTTATGCCTTATATCACTTGGCTTATTCAATAAATCTTCCTTTTGTAACTCTAAGTTTTTCTCATAAGCAACTGTATCATCAGGTATATCATCTTGAGAAACATAAAAAACAGATTGGCATGCAGCAATTTGCATAGCTATATCTTTAGCAAGTTGATGAAATTCAGGCTGTCTAGAAACAAAATCAGTTTCACAATTTATTTCAACTATTACACCTATTCTAGAACCAGCATGTATATAGCTTTCCACTAATCCTTCAGCTGCAAGTCTACTAGATTTTTTATCAGCAGAAGCTAAACCTTTTTTTCTCAAAGCTTCTATTGCTATATCAATTTGACCATCTGAAGCTTCTAAAGCTTTTTTACAATCAGTCATACCAGCTCCAGTTTTATTACGTAACTCTTTAATCTGTTCAACAGAAATTTTTTTAAGCATATCTATATATTAATAGTAAAAATAAAAATGTATGATTTAAAAACAAAGGAAGAATATTCATAACACTTTAATAAAAAAAGTTAAATTGTTTTACCTTCTAAAATCGCATCAGCTATTTTAGATAGAACTAATTTTATTGACCTGATTGCATCATCATTAGCTGGTATTGGAACATCTACTATTTCTGGATTACAATTAGTATCTAGCATACATACCGTAGGTATACCTAGTTTTATACATTCTTGTATTGCTGTTGTCTCTTTTTTTTGATCAACAATAATAACTAAATCAGGTAATTTTTTCATTTCTTTAATTCCATTTAAATGTTTACGTAACCTATCTAACTCTTTACGTATCATTGATGCTTCTTTTTTAGGAAGATTATCAATTAAACCTTCTTTATCTTTTTGTTCAAGTTGATTTAATCTTTCAACTCTTGATTTAATAGTAACCCAATTAGTAAGCATGCCACCTAACCACCTCTGATTGACATAAAATGAATTACATCTTATTGCTTCTCTTGCAATAATACCAGCTGCTTGACGCTTTGTACCTAAAAATAAAAAAGTTTTTCCTTGCTGAGAAGAGTTTTTTACAAAATCACATGCGTCATTAAGAAGTTGAGCAGTTTGAACTAAATCAATAATATGTATACTATTTCGTTCTGTATAAATATATGGAAACATTTTAGGATTCCATCTTCTAGATTGGTGTCCAAAATGTACACCTGCTTCTAACAATTCTTCTAAAGATACTATAGACATAAATAAAATTTATTATGATGATAACGAATTAACTATATACTTAAAATAAAATTACACAACTATTTTTAAATCAATAATAACATAAAAAATATTTCGACAAATATGAAAAAGTTTAGTTTATATTAAAATTATAGAAGTCTAAAATAAAGCTGATAAGATAAATTAATCTTTATGAATCATTCTATCATCTATTATAATATCCTCAAAATTACCTTGTTTATTTTTCTCATGAAGTTCAAAATTTTTTACTTTTGAGTTACCAAAATTATAAATTTTAGAATAAACATCTTCTTTAACTTTATTAGAATTATAACTATTAAAACCAGTACCAGCAGGTATTAATCTCCCAATAATTACATTTTCTTTTAATCCTCTTAATTGATCAAGTTTTCCATAAATAGCAGCCTCTGTAAGTACTTTTGTTGTTTCTTGAAAACTAGCAGCAGAAATAAAACTTTCTGTATTCAATGATGCTTTAGTAATACCTAACAAAACTGGATAATATATCGCCTGTTTCTTTTTACTAAACAATAAAGAAGCATTAACAGCTTCAACTTTCTGTAGTTCTACAAGTTCACCAGGTAAATACTGAGAATCTCCTCCACTTTCTATCTTAACTTTTGATGTCATTTGTCTAACAATTACTTCAATATGTTTATCAGAAATATATACTCCTTGTGCTTGATAAACAGACTGTACCTCTTTTACTAAAAATAATTGTATATCAAGAATACTGAGACGAGAAGCTTTATATAGATTCAAACCTTGCGCTAAATAAGACCTAAATTTATTCTCTAAAATCAAATGTAAATTAAAAGATATATCTATTTTTTTTCTTGCTTCTAAAATTTCTTCAATGCGAGGTAAACCTTGAACAATATCACCAGTTTTGAATCTTTCAAAAATAAGCGTAGCAATATTTTCTCCTCTCTTTATAAGAGTAAAACTATTAATATGTAATAAAGAACCACTAGAAATTAAATAAGGTTGTCCTATTCTAAGAATAATCTTACTATCTTCTATAGCAATAATTTTACCAGAAACACTTAGAATGACATTAGTAGCAATTTCATCTCCTGCATAAACATAGTCATTTATCTTGATTTTTATAGATTTTTTATTTTTGATATTAAAATTTATTATGTTTAAACTACTAATAATTAATATTCTGCAACTAGTATTCTTTGTCTTTTCTATACAAGCTACTTTACCCGAAATAGATGAAAAAATATTAGTTTGAGAAATAATAGAATTAGATTTAACATATTGACCATCATTTACTAATAACAAAGTTTTTGTATATAATTGATGATTTTTATGAAAAAATGATTCTTTAATTGTTAAAAAATCAGCTGTTATAAATTTAATTAAAAAAGATGAATTCTTATTGGTTAAATTAATAGCATGAAATTGGATATAACATTTAACAGATGAAGTTTTTTCTTGCAGTTCAACAATTAAATGAGTCAATACTAAATTAATACCAGCAACAGACTTAACTCTTTCACCATCTCTAAAATATGTTCTACGAACTAATTTTAAATTCACAATATTAGTTGCAAAAGAGTTATCAGAAAATTGTAACACTAAATTCTTAGTTGGAAGAGAATATATAATTACTGGCCTTAACAAAATAAAATGTTGCATTGAAATATTAACATATTCCCAATAAACTAACTTATCTGTAGTTAACTGAGATAATAAATTTTCACCAGGACGTAAAAAACCTCTATGTTTATCTAACTTAATATTATTTAACTTTATTTCAATTAATCTTCCTGGCTTAATAAGAATTTCTCTTATTATACCATCCTTTTCTATAACTTCTAAAAAACCAGAATTGTTAGCAAAAATATTTTGAATGATTTCTGTACCAGCATCTATAAAATGTAAATTATTAACTAATAATAAAGAAATATCTTTATTTACGATATGAGTTTCTTCTGGTATCCAAAGTATATATCCAGAATTATTAATATTATAAAAGTCTTGTTCATCAATCTTTGAAATTGATAAATCAAGATATTTAATAATACCACCTGTTTTAGTTTTGTATGCACTAGATATAAGATCGCCTATTATTTGCTGATGTACAATTCTTTTATTAGGTTGACATTTTAGCAAAAATTTATCTTTATTTTGAGTTTCTAAAAAATATCTTTTATAGTCATTAATCAACTCAATAAACACTCTAATATTAGTATAAAGCTTAGATGAAGTAACTAACAAAATCTTAGAAGAAATAGTTGTATCTTTAATAATATAAACTTTTCCTTCTCTAGAATTTAATAAATCTGAACGAGCTATTAATGAATTTTTCTGTATAACTTGATTTTCAGATACCATTAATTTAGTAAGCTTAGGTAAATTATGTACTTCACCAGATAGAACCCAAACAACTACACTTTTACTAATTGTCGTTGTTGTATTATCTTTATACAAATTACTCACATCAAAATAAACACTACCTGAAAAATCTGCAACAACTGCTTTTTGTGCTTTTTCTGTCGATAATTTTTTATTAACTGGATATTCAGCTAAAATTTGACCTTTACTAATCGTTTGAGATTTTTTTACGAAAAGCAATGATTGCCTTGGTATAAAAAAACTTTTTTGTTGATTATTTTTGCCAAGTATATTAAGAGAAAAATCTGACTGAACCAGCTCAACATTTTCACCATATCTATTACGTGTTTGTGTCAAAACAATATTATCTAAATATTGAACTACACCATCAAAATTACTAACAATATTTTGAGATAATTCACCAGTAAAAACACCTCCTGTATGAAAAGTCCGCATTGTTAACTGTGTTCCAGGCTCTCCAATTGACTGAGCAGCAATAATACCAATGGCTTCTCCTAAGTCAACAAGATTACTATGAGCTAAATTCCAACCATAACATAATTGACATACTGAACGTAAAGATTGACACGTTAACGGTGAACGCACTAAAACATTAAAAAAATTTAAATTAGTAATTTTTTCTACTAAATCAGTATCAATACACTGATTAGACTTAGCTATAACCTCATTATTTTTTAAATCAATTATATCTTCAGCTAGAACTCTACCTAACAATGATTGTTTCAATGAAATTAACGTTTTTATATTATCAACCATTTCTTCTAACAAAATAGCCTTTACTGTTTTACAATCGTACTCCCGAATAATAACATCTTGAGCAACATCAACTAAACGACGAGTTAAATAACCAGAATCTGCTGTTCTTAAAGCTGTATCAACTAATCCTTTTCTAGCTCCATATGAAGAAATAAAATAATCCGTAATTGTTAAACCTTCTCTAAAATTATGAAAAATAGGTAAATCAATAATTTGTCCTTGCGGATCAGACATTAATCCTCTCATTCCAACAAGCTGTTTAACTTGAGAAATATTTGCTCTAGCTCCAGAAAAAGCCATTATATAAATTGAATTTAATGGATCAGTTTGCTTAAAATAATTAATAACTTCTTGTTTTAAGTTATCACTAGCATAATTCCAAGTATCAATAACTTTTTGAAACCTTTCAACTGCAGTAATTTCACCTCTTTTATAACGTCTATCAGTTTCTTGAATTGATGCAAAAGTTAAATTTAATAAATATTGTTTACTAGGTGGGATCCGTAAATCTTCTAAACTTAAAGAAATACCAGCTTTAGTCGCATAATAGAAACCTAAATCTTTTAATTTATCAGCCATATTAGAAGCACGAGCAATACCATAAGTTCTAAAAGCCCAAGTTATTAATTTCTTCAATTCAGATTTATCAATAACTTTATTAAAAAAATAAATGTTTGATAAACTATTTTTCATTTAAAATTTAATCCTGTTTTTCTAAGAATAAATAACTAAATAATTAGAGAATTTTCAATCGCTTTATTGAATAAAATTCGACCAACTGTAGTTCTTATATATTGAACTAATTTATTTTTCTGATCATCCAATTTAATTATTAAATTTGGATAGTATAGAATTGCATTGCCATTTGTATCATTTACTATTTTGATTGGAGAATCAAAATTTGAATCATGATCATCTAATTTACCATTAAAGCGGACCCAAATAAATGATTGTAATTCTATTTGATTATCATAGTACGAAATTATAACATCCTGTAAACTTGAAAAAAAATGATTTTTTCCTTTATGTGCAGAAGGGTTTCCAGTAGTTAAGTAATAACATCCTAGAACCATATCTTGACTAGGCATTAAAATTGGAGATCCTGTAGCTGGTGACAAAAAATTATGAGGTGCTAACATCAGTAGTCTTGCTTCTGCTTGGGCTTCTAATGATAAAGGAATATGTACAGCCATTTGATCTCCATCAAAATCAGCATTAAACGCTGGACAAACTAAAGGATGTAATTTAATGGCTCTACCATCCACTAAAATCGGTTCAAATGCTTGAATTCCTAAACGATGTAGAGTTGGAGCTCTATTGAGTAAAACTGGATGACCATGAATGACTTCTTCTAAAACATCCCACACTAAAATATCATTCTTTTGAATAAGTTTCTTAGCTGCTTTAATATTATTAACTAAACCCTGTACAATTAAACGATGTATTACGAAAGGCTGAAATAACTCTAAAGCCATCTCTTTAGGCAAACCACATTGATGCAATTTAAGTTTAGGACCAACAACTATTACTGATCTGCCAGAATAGTCAACTCTTTTACCCAACAAGTTCTGCCTAAATCTACCTTGCTTTCCCTCAATAATATCAGAAAGTGATTTTAATGGTCTATTATTAGATCCAACAACAGTTCTACCTCTTCTACCATTATCCATTAATGAGTCAACAGCTTCTTGTAACATTCTTTTTTCATTTCTAATAATAATTTCTGGTGCTAAGATAGCTTTTAAACGAGCTAAACGGTTATTTCTATTAATAATTCTACGATAAAATTCATTTAAGTCTGCTGTTGCAAATCTTCCACCATCTAGTTGTACCATAGGTCTTAAATCTGGAGGAATAACAGGTATTACAAAAAAAATCATCCATGAAAGATTTGCTCCTGTCGCAATAAAATTTTCTAATAAACGTAATCTTTTCATTTTTTTATTAAATTTAGTAGAAACCTTTTTACTTAAATTAGGCTTTAAAGCTTCTTCTCTCAATAAAGTGACTGTTGTTTGTAAATCAATATCTTTTAATAAACGATAAACTGCTTCTGCACCTATTCCTACCTCAATATCAACAACCTGATTAGAACTTTTATATAAATTATCTTCTAATAATCTCCACTCATATCCTTCAAGTAACTGTTTATATTCAAGCTTATTATTATTTCCAGGATTTAAAACTACATAAGAATGAAAATAAACTATTTTTTCAACATCTTTAACTGCTAAATCTAAAGCTAAAGCAATATAACTAGTGCTACCTTTAAGATACCAAACATGTGTAACAGGTGCTGCTAATTCAATATAAGCCATTCTATTGCGTCGAACTTTAGATTCAGTTATTTCAACACCGCATCTTTCGCATACAATGCCTTTATAACGAAACCGTTTGTATTTACCACAATGACATTCCCAATCTTTAACTGGACCAAAAATACGTTCACAAAATAAACCATCCATTTCTGGTTTTAAAGTTCTATAATTAATTGTTTCTGGTTTTGTTACTTCACCAACAAGTTGACCATTAGGTAAAGTTCTTTCACCCCAAGAACGTATTTTATCTGGAGAAGCAAGACTTATCTTAATATAATCGAAGTGATTTTCGAGTTGAGTCATATTTTAAAAATCCTCAATATAAAAAAACATCTTTCACTATAGGGAAATCATTATAAGAATTATAATTAGCAATTATATTCGTATCAGGATCATAATTAAATTCAATTTTATGTACTGAAATATCTAAACCTAAAGACTGTAATTCACGCATTAAAACTTTGAATGATTCTGGTGTACCTGGCTTAGGAATTGGTTTACCCTTTACTATAGCATTAAGAGCTTCATTACGTCCTTGCATATCGTCAGATTTTACTGTGAGCAACTCTTGCAGAGTATATGCTGCTCCAAAAGCTTCTAAAGCCCAAACCTCCATTTCACCTAACCTTTGTCCTCCATGCTGAGCACGACCACCTAATGGCTGCTGAGTAACTAAAGAATAAGGACCTGTAGATCTTGCGTGAATTTTATCATCAACTAAATGCACTAATTTTAACATATAGGCTTTACCGACTGTAATAGGATTATCAAAAGGCTCTCCAGTTCTTCCATCAAATAAAATCGTTTTACCAGGATAACTAGAACTAAATAACCAAGAATGTCCACTAAGAATACTTGCTTGTTTTAATTTATTATTAACTAATGCTCTAGAAGCTTCTTGGCCATACATTTCATCAAAGGGAACTACTTTAAATCTTTTACTAAGATAATGACCAGCTAATCCTAATAAACACTCAAATATTTGTCCTACATTCATGCGTGAAGGCACACCAAGTGGGTTTAAAATAATATCAACATGTGTACCATCAGGTAAAAAGGGCATATCTTGTCTTGGCAAAATTCTTGAAATGATACCTTTATTTCCATGTCGACCTGCCATTTTATCACCAACTTGAATTTTACGTTTTTGTGCTACATAAATTCTAACAATAGTATTAGTGCCTGGAGGTAAATCATCTCCATTCTGTCTTTTAAATACTTTAACATTCACTACTCTACCTTTAGCTGCATTTGGTAATCTTAATGAAGTATCTCTCACATCTCTTGCTTTTTCACCAAATATAGCTCTCAACAGTTTGCCTTCAGGCAACTGATCAGATTCGCCTTTAGGAGTAATTTTACCAACTAATATATCTCCTGAATCAACCCAAGATCCAACAGCAATTATACCATTTTTATCTAATAAAGAAATAAAATTATCACTAATATTTGGAATATTACGTGTAATTTCTTCAGAACCTAATTTTGTTTGACGACACTCAATTTCATATCTCTCAATATGTATTGAAGTATATAAATCATCATAAACTAATCTTTCACTTATTAAAAAAGCATCTTCATAATTATAACCTTCCCAAGGCATATAAGCGACTAAAATATTTTGACCTAAAGCAATTTCTCCTGACTCTGTAGATGCACCATCAGCAATAGCTTGACCTTTATAAATTTTTTCTCCAGGCCAAACAATAGGTCTTTGATTAATACATGTATCTTGATTTGATCTATAATATTTTTTTAATCTGTAATGAATTATTTTACCATCATGATCTTGAATACCAATTTTAGTTCCAGAAACATAATTCACTAAACCATCAGTTCTACTGACAATTATCATACCTGAATCTCTAGCTACTTTTGATTCTAAACCTGTACCAACAATAGGTTTTTCCGGATACAACAAAGGAACTGCTTGCCTTTGCATATTAGAACCCATTAAAGCTCTATTAGCATCATCATGTTCTAAAAAAGGAATTAAAGAAGTTGCAGCAGATATTACTTGTATAGGAGAAACAGCAATATAATCAATATGACTGCTAAGAGAAGTAGTAAATTCTTGTCTATATCTGACTGGAATATGTTTATCCTGAATATAAATACTGTTTTTAAGCATAATATCAGCAGGAGCAATCTTTAACTCATCTTCTTGATCAGCAGTGATATAAATTAATGGTTCTGTTTTTAAAACTTTAGAATTAGTAACACTATAACAAGGAGTCTCAATAAAGCCATATAAGTTAACACGAGCATAAATACTTAATGAACCTATCAAACCTGCGTTAGGTCCTTCTGGAGTTTCAATAGGACAGATACGTCCATAATGACTGGGATGTAGATCTCGTACTGCAAAACCAGCTCTATCTTTATTTAAACCACCTGGACCTAAAGAACTTATCCTTCTTTTGTGAGTTAGCTCTGATAAAGGATTTGTTTGATCCATAAATTGAGATAATTGACTAGAACCAAAAAATTCACGAATCGAAGCAACTAAAGGTTTTGGATTTACTAAATTTGATAAACTTAAAGAATCAAGATCACAAATAACCATTCTTTCTCGAATAATTCGTTCTAAACGACTAACACCAATACGAATTTGATTTTGTAAAAGTTCACCAACAGATCTAACTCTACGATTCCCTAAGTGATCAATATCATCAAAAGTACCTATATTTTGTTCTTTAATATTAATTAAATAATCAATAGCAACAATAATATCTTGAGGAGATAAAACTCTGAAATTTTTAGGAATTTTTAAACTTAATTTTTGATTAATTTTGTGCCTACCAACCTCACTAAGATCATATCTCCTAGGATCAAAAAAACGAGAATACAACATTTGTCGAGCAATTAATAAAGTTGAAGGCTCATTAGGACGCAATTTACTGTATACTATTAAAATTGATTCTTCATCAGTCAATTCTTCTACAGAACACTTTCCAACTTCTTTAAATAACTCTTTTTGTTCATATAAAATAGAGCCATTAACTAAAAAATTATATTTATTTAAACGAATTTTAATTTCTTCACTATTTAAACCAATAGCTCTCAAAAAAACGTATGCATTAACTTTATGAGTTTTATCAATTTTTACCCAAATTTGATCTTTTGCATCAATTTCAAACTTCAACCATGAACCTCTATTAGAAATTAGGCTAGCACTATATATATACTTATTATTTTTATCTAACTCTTTTTTATAATATATACCAGGGCTTCTAACAATTTGATTAATTATTACTCTCTCTGTACCGGATATAACAAAAGTTCCTCTGTTTGTCATTAAAGGTATATCACCAATAAAAACTTGCCTTTTTTTGTATTTTTTATGTCTATCTATATTAACTGAAGAATTATTATAATCAAAATTTTTTTGTTTTTTGATAAACTCAGTATCTTTTCTTGTTAATTTTGAAGGGATATAAATTTGTACACTGTATGTTTTATCACGACTTTTAGCTTTACGTACACTATAACGAGGAAATTTTAATTTATAATCTCGACCAAAGAACTTGAGCTCTAGTTTACCTGTAGGATCAGTAATAATAGGAAAGGAGTCTAAAACTTCAACTAAACCCTTTTCTAAAAAAAGCCTAAAACTTTTAATTTGTATTTCAACTAAATCTGGCACTATAGATACAGAAATATTTTTTTGTAACATAAAAAACTCCAGATAGATAACATAACAAAAAATTGACTATTTAAATATAACTAATATAGCTTATCAGCAAAAAAATAAATTAGTTAATAATTGATACTAAAAAAACTATTTAATTATTTCTAATTTTATAAAAACTTAAATCAAAAATAATTATTATAAATACTTGATGATTATCAATTTACTTAAACAATATAATTTATGCATTAAGATTTAATAAATCATATTAGCTAATTTTGATTTTCTACGTGATGCAGTATTTTTATGTAAAATTTTCTTTTTTACAGCTTTATCTATTCTTTTATAAACTATAGATAAATTACTCTTAGATATTTCTAAATTTTTTTGAGTATTTAAATCATCTTTTAATATATTTTTTAAACTGAATACATACGTTTTTATTGCTTTTTTTATCAATAATTTATATTTTTTGTTGCGATTACGATTTCTTAATATAATTTTACTATTTTGAAGCTGAGATTTAGTTTGAGGCATATGATAAATTTACAATTCGAATTATACTAATGTAAAATTACTTTAAAGTTTTCATCATTATACATTATCAATAGAAGATATACAATAATTATATAAAACTTGATAATCAAAAGTAGTTAATGAAAATATGCGATATTAAATTAAAATGATATAAAAAATAAATTATGGGAAAAAATAAAGGATCAAGAATAACAATAACATTAGAATGTGAATGCAGAAATAATAAAACAATTAAAAGAAAAAACGGTATTGCTCGTTATACTACTTGCAAAAACAAAAGAAACACACCAAATAGATTAGAAATTAAAAAATTCTGTACTTACTGTAATATGCATCAAGTATTTAAAGAAATTAAATAAAAAATATAGTTTAATGAAGACATACAAAAAAAATAATTTTAAAGAATTAACAAAAGACTCAAAAGATACAGTAGATTATAAAGACATAGACTTATTGAGAAAGTTTATTAGTGATCAAGGTAAAATTTTATCTCGTCGCTCTACTGGATTAAATTCAAAGCAACAGAAAAAAATTACCAAATCCATCAAAAGAGCTCGCTTACTTGCATTACTACCATTTTTAAAAAAAGATTAATCATTATAATAAAAATGAAACGATTGAAAGTAAATATACTTTCATCTTTTAAAAAAAATTATAGAGTTTTTTCTTTTGGAACTAAATCATAAGCTTCTATTATGTCTGAATCTTTCCAGGATTCGAAACTTGACATTAATCCACATTCATTAATCGCAACAACTTCTTCAACATCATTTTTTATTCTTTTTAGTGAACTAATAAAACCTTCATATATAACCAAATTATTACGATAAACATAGATATAAGATTTTATAGTTAATTTACCTTCATTAACTATACAACCAGCAACATAGCCTTTATTCATAATAAAAACAGTTTGTACAATAGCTTTACCTCTTAAAATTTTTTCATAAGCTGGTTCAATTAAGTTAAGCATCGTAGTTTTAACATATTGCAATAAATCATAAATAACATTAAAAACTTTAAAATTGATTTTATATTTTTTTAGTAAACTACTCATATGAGACGAAATATTTACATTAAATGCTAAAATAGAAGAATTAGTTGCCACTGCAAGCTCAACATCAGTGTTTGAAATATTTCCAAAACTAGCAGAGATAATGTTTATTTGAACTTTTGATTGAGAAATACTAGATAAAAGATCTAAGATAGCTTCTAATTTACCTTGAGTATCTGTTTTAAGAATTAACCTTAATTGCTGTTTATCTAGACTCACATCTAAAGTAATTCTTGTATTTAAAAATTGTAATGCAACATCAACTTGCTTAACCTTAGAATGTTTTAAACAATATTCTTTAGCGCTTTTTTCATCATCAAGAACACAAAATAAAGATCCTGCCTCAGGTAAGTTTGTAAAACCTAAAACTTGAACAAGAGAAGATGGTCCAGAAGACTTAACTTTTAAACTAGATTCACTTGTCATACTCTTAACTTTTCCATATAAATTTTCAGAAACAATTATATCACCAAGTTTAAGAGTACCATTCTGTATGAGAACATTAACTATAGAACCTTGTTTTTTATCTATATATGCTTCAAGAATAGTTCCAACAGCTAATTGCTGTGGATCAGCAAGAAAATTTTTAGCATTTGACAACATACAAATTTTAGATAATAATAAATCAATATTTTTACCATTTATTGCACTGACTTCAATAATAGAGAAACTACCTCCCCACTCTTCACATAACATATCACAGTTAGCTAAATCTTTTTTAATTTTTGAGGCATTATCTAATAGTTTATCTGATTTAGTAATAACAACAATACAAGATAAGCTCATATCTTTAATATAATTAATAGCTTCAATAGTCTGTGGCTTCAGCCCATCATCAACAGCAATAACTAATAAAACAATATCAGTTACTTTAGCTCCTCTAAATCGCATTTTTTTAAATGATTCATGCCCAGGTGTATCTAAAAAAATTAATTTATGTTGTTCAAGTTCATAATTCCAAACTATTTCATAACCTGAAATAGCTTGAGTTATTCCACCAAATTCTTTACTTACTAAATTAGTTTTTAATATTGAGTCAAGCAAACTAGTTTTACCATGATCAACATGACCTAAAATAGTAATTACTGGAGCTCTTTTAGTAGTCATTAGAGAAGAATTTTTAGTACTTGAATAGTCTATTATAAAATCATTTACATCTTTAGTTAATGAAGAATCAAGTAACTTAAAACCATAATTTTCTGCAATACTTCGTATTATACTTAAATCAAGTACATCATTAATAGTAGCAGAAATGCCTTTATTTAAAAATAAATAAGTAATTATTTCAGCCTCAGGTACATTAATATGTAATGATAAATCATGTATACTAAGAGGTTTATTTAACAAAATACTTTTATCTGACTGCACAAAACTTTCATCTTGCTGAGATTGAAGAGAATCTTGAAAGACATTATCATATTCTGAAGAATCTAATTTTAATTTATACCTTTTTTTACTTTTAGGATTAGATTTTAGAGGCTTAATACTTGATCTATTTAATAAACCTTGGGTTAAGAAATCATCTGATGTATTCACAAAAAGCTTAGCATCTTCTATGTCATCAGAACTTTTTTGTTTATTTTTAATTAATTTAACTTTTGATTTTTTAGGTTTAATAGAATCTTGTTCGTAGAAATTAGGTCTATGCTTCTTATCAAATTTACTTTGATTACTCATTACAGAGCTAACATCATCTTTTGCTACAGAATTAATATTAATTTTAGACGCAGAGCTCGATGAACGTGTCACAAAATTATTGAGTAACTTTGGGTTTGTCAACAATAAAATATCATCATAATAACCTAAATAAGAAAAAGAATTAAGAATATTAACAATTTTAAATTCAAATTGAAAAATATAATAGTTTGTATAAAACATATTCACGATATATATTAATAAAATAATTTATAAAATTTATAGTTTTATAAGATATTACAATTATATTGATAATAAAAATAGACCAACAACATAGAGATATTAAATCATGCCAAGACTTCAAAAAAACGACAATTTTATAGATAAAACTTTCACAATATTAGCAGATATAGTATTAAAAGTACTACCAACAAGTAAAGAAGAAAAAGAAGCATTTTATTATTATAGAGATGGGATGTCTGCACAATCAGAGGGAGAATATGCAGAAGCTTTAGAAAATTATTATGAAGCATTACAATTAGAAGAAGATCCATACGACCGTTCATACATTTTATATAATATTGGACTAATATATGCAAGTAATGGAGAACAAATTAAAGCATTAGAATATTATCATCAAGCATTAGAATTAAATTCTAATTTACCACAAGCGCTTAATAATATAGCTGTCATATATCATTACCAAGGTTTAAAAGCAATAAATAACAAAAGAATTAATTCATCAAAAGAAATGTTCACAAAAGCTGCTAAATATTGGGAACAAGCTATTACTTTAGCTCCTAATAATTATATTGAAGCACAAAATTGGTTAAAAACAACTGGTCGAGAATATAATTTAGACTAAAAATAAAATAAACAGAACAAAATTAACTACATATATTATATAATAATATTAATTAAGTAATTTATTTACTTTCACTTAAAAGAAGAAACTCTGTTAATTAACTAATTACTAATATATAAATTTCAGTATGAAATCAGTAAAAGAAGGGTCAGTTACGCAAATCATTGGACCAGTTTTAGATATAGAATTTCCAAATGGAAAACTACCTAGAGTGTTTAATGCTTTAAAAATACAAGGCATTAATAGTACTATTACATGTGAAGTACAACAACTACTAGGAGACAATAAAGTTAGAGCAGTTGCTATGAGTTCGACTGAAGGATTAAAGAGAGGAGCTGAAGTTGTTGACACAGAAAAACCCATAACAGTTCCAGTCGGTATACCAACATTAGGAAGAATTTTTAATGTACTAGGAGAACCTGTAGATAACTTAGGAGATATTACATCAGCCGATTCTTTACCAATACATAGAGTAGCACCATTATTTACTCAACTTGAAACAAAACCATCAATATTTGAAACAGGCATTAAAGTAGTAGACTTATTAGCTCCATATAGAAGGGGTGGAAAAATTGGACTATTTGGTGGAGCAGGAGTAGGCAAAACTGTATTAATTATGGAATTAATTAACAACATAGCTAAAGCACATGGAGGGGTATCTGTATTTGGGGGAGTAGGAGAAAGAACACGAGAAGGAAATGACTTATACGAAGAAATGAAAGAATCAAAAGTAATCAATGCAGAAAAATTAACAGAATCTAAAGTAGCGCTTGTGTATGGACAAATGAATGAACCACCAGGAGCTAGAATGAGAGTAGGTTTAACCGCTCTTACAATGGCAGAATATTTTCGTGATATAAATAAACAAGATGTATTATTATTTATTGATAACATATTTAGATTTGTACAAGCTGGATCTGAAGTATCAGCTTTATTAGGTCGTATGCCTTCAGCAGTTGGTTATCAACCAACTTTAGCAACTGAAATGGGTGCTTTACAAGAAAGAATTACATCAACAAAAGATGGATCTATTACATCTATACAAGCGGTATATGTACCAGCTGATGATTTAACAGATCCTGCTCCAGCAACAACATTTGCGCATCTTGATGCAACAACAGTTTTATCTAGAGGACTAGCTGCTAAAGGAATATATCCAGCTGTAGATCCCCTAGGATCTACATCAACAATGCTACAACCTGATATTGTAGGAATTGAACATTATTCAACAGCTCAACAAATAAAATCAACACTACAAAGATACAAAGAATTACAAGATATAATTGCAATTTTAGGATTAGATGAATTATCTGAAGACGATCGTTTAACTGTAGCTAGAGCTAGAAAAATTGAAAGATTTTTGTCACAACCATTTTTTGTAGCAGAAGTATTCACTGGATCTCCAGGCAAATATGTATCATTAGAAGAAGCAATTAAAGGTTTTCAAATGATTCTAAAAGGAGAATTAGATGATTTACCTGAGCAAGCTTTTTATTTAGTAGGAAATATAGAAGAAGCAATAGCGAAAGCAGAAACTTTAAAATAAAATAATATTATGACACTAAAAATTCGCGTAATTGCGCCAGATAAAATAGTTTGGGATGCAGAAGCAGAAGAAATTATTTTACCTAGTAGTACTGGACAATTAGGTATATTAACAGGACACATTCCACTACTAACCGCATTAGACATCGGTGTCATGCGTGTTAGAATAAATAAAGACTGGAAACCTATTATACTATTAGGTGGTTTTGCAGAAGTGAAAAATAATAATATAACAATATTAGTTAATGGAGCTGAAGAAGTTACAGAAATTAATTTAGAAAAAGCTAAAAATGATTTAGAAGAAGCAACAAGCGCTGTTGAAGAAGCGAATTCAAGTAAAGAAAAAATAGAAGCAACTCAAGTGCTTAGAAAAGCAAAAGCAAAACTACAAGCTGCGATAGTAAGTAATAACTAAATATTGTAATCAAAACTTGAAAATAAACTTTCAGGTTTTGATTACAATATCAATAAATTAACTAACTTAAACCAGAACAAATATAATCAAAATACAGTCCCATTTCTTTTCCAGCATCAGATCCCACTAATGAAGTAGTTACTTCCTTCATAGCTTGTATTGCTTGTATAGTTGCTCCAATTGGAACACCTAATGAATTATATGTTTCTTTTAAACCATTCAAAACTCGTTCATCTAAAATTGATGGATCACCTGCTAACATTCCATAAGTAGAATATCTTAAATAATAATCTAAATCTCTAATACAAGCAGCATATCGTCTAGTTGTATACATATTACCACCTGGTCTAGTAATATCTGAATATAATAACGCTTTAGCAACTGACTCTTTGATTATAGTAGCAGCATTAGCAGCAATAGTAGCTGCTGCTCTCACTCTTAATTCACCAGTTTGAAAATAACCTCTTAATTTTTCTAATGAATTATCATCTAAATATTTTCCTTGAACATCTGCTGTATTAATTACAGAAGTAATAGCATCTTGCATAAAATAAATTTCCTTATGTTTTAATATAAAGCTAATTTGAAATTTTAGTAAATATAAATTAATTAAAATAAAATTAAACTACTGCATCGCACCTAACGTATAATCAAAGTAGAAACCTGCTTCAGCAGCATCTTCACCAGAAAGCAAAGAACAAGCTATATTTTTCATACAACGAACACCTTCAGCAACACCAGAAATTGGTGTACCTAATGAATTATACATCTCTTTAACCCCAACTAAACCAATTTCTTCAATTGGTGTTACATCTCCAGCTACAATGCCATAAGTAACGAGTCTTAAATAGTAATCTAAATCTCTTAAGCAAGTTGCTGTCATCTCTTCTCCATAAGCATTACCTCCTGGAGATACTACATCAGTTCGTTTTTGAAATAGCTGTTGACCTCCTTGCTTTACAACAAGTTCACGGTTATCAGTCAATATTTGAGCTATTCTTAAACGTCTTTGACCAGATAATACAAAGCTTTTAATTCTATCTAGCTCTCCAGGACTAAGATATCTTGCTTCTGCATCTGCATTTACAATAGATTTAGTAACAATACTCACAATTCAAACTCCTTATATTTTTACATCAATTATATAGATTACAAAGCTAAACTAAAATTATTTGAATTATTCTAAAAACAATTGACTTCATCTGACTATACATCTGAAAACTAGAATAATAAAAAAAATGTATAATTAAATCATTTTAGAAATAACTAAATATATTTTAAGAAAAAGTACTAAAGCAAGAAAGTTGATATAAACTTAAACTTAAAACAAGAAATAATTAATAGCTAGATATTGACCGAAAACTTGGCACAACAATATCTGTATTTTGCTTAGTAAAAGAATTATATAACTTTTCTGTATTTGGAAAATTAGCTGCTGGTAACGTGGGAAAACGACGATAAGGAACTTTATTAACATCAAAGAGTTGTCTATACTCATTACTATTTAGTATTTTATAAACAAGAGAATATAAACCTTGGGAAGCCAAAATTTGATTATAATATCTAATCTCTGACTGATTATTAGGAGCTCTGCCTAAAAAATGTTTTGTAGATAATTCAATAACTTTAGTATTAGGATAAGGCTCGTAAAATTCCTTTCGGTATAGAGTAGAGCAACCTAATTTCTGAATTAGCTCTTTAACCGTAATTTGAGAATTTATAAAACTTTTTTCTAAACCATAGAACTCATCACCAATACTAAAAGAGCCAAGATCTCTCTCAAATATTTGCCTATAAGTAGCTCGTAAAATTTGAATTTTATCGGAAAAACTTGATGATTCATTTAACACAAATAACTTAAACTGATATCTTCTACTAGTAACACCTTGAAAAATTCGTTTTTTCATACTATTAATGCTGCGCTCTTCTTTAAGTTGGCTTAAATTAATAAAATCAATTTGATTAAAGTGAGTTAAAGAACTCATAAGAAGATTATTGTTTGATAAGCCTCGAGAAGAAATAGAACTTGAAGTAACATAACGTTCATAAGGAACAATAAAATCTCCAAAAGACTCATTATATTCTAAACTATTTAACATAAAGTCAATCATAGCATAGTAACCTTGCTTATAAGCAAGATTAAAATATTGGTCAATTTCCTGTCTACTATATGTTGGTCTACCAATTAATTTAATATGTATATACTCAATAGCTTTACAAATATACAATTTATCCCAATATAATGATCTAAATACAGAAGACTTTACAAGTAAACTAATAAATTTTTTAACAGAAATTAAATCACTTTGAAACTGATTTTCATACTTTAAGATAGAAGATAATTCTTCTCTATAAACAAATCTACCAAAAACTCTTAAGTAAATAGCTGATATGATTTGTTGAGTTGTCAATAAATTATCTTTTTTACTGAAAATAACTGGGCCTATAACTTTAATATCTTTATTTCTTAAGTTTGGACTACTCATTTGATTATATATACCTGGGCCATACCTTACTAAAAGCCTCCTCGTATCTCTTGTAAAGAAAGATGATTTAGTGTTTAAAGCAACAGTATTTTTGGGAAAAATAGCACCAAATTGTAATGACAAAGGATCATTACTTAATCCATATGGATGTTGATTAGATAACTTAGACTTATAATCAGCAAATAAAGTAATAAATTCAGGAATTTTTCTAAAAACTGCGCTATAATTAAATAACCTGATCTGAGGTCCCCAATTTCTAGATTCTTGAGCTTCTTCTCCTAAATTACGTAAATAAGGAACTGTTTCTTCACCAAAATAATCTGCATATTCTTGAGAATTAATTAAATCATCCACTAAACTATTGATTCCGTTATTAGAAAGAATAGCAAAATACTTTTGAAATTCTTCTATTGAGCTCAAACCTCTACCTAAAAAATGTTTACAAGATAACTCAATAACACGACTATTAACAAAAGGTTGATTAAACTGCTGTTTATAAATAGATGACTTACCTAAACATCGAATAAACTCCTTAATGGATAATTTACCAATTTTTACTTGAGATTCTAGGTCAGTAAATTTTAAATTATATGCTTTAGAAATATCTCTCTCAAAAATTTGTCTATAACAAGCACTTATAACTACTTTTTTTTCATCTGTAGATAAACTACTCTTTATTACAAATCTTTGATTAGCAACACCAGCTTTATTATAAACTTGAGGTAAACGTAAACCTTGCATATCACATGATGACCTTCTACGCAATTTATCACTTAAGCTAGAAGATTCAAATTCTACAATTAAAACATCAAAATACTGCTTTACTAGCTGCTTAGACTCTATATCATAATTAAATAAATTTAAAGACAACTTACGCATTTCACGCAAAGCTACTATTGCAGCAGCACTAGAACATGCATTATCAATTAATTCTCTCAATCCACGTATATTAACAGAAAGAATATTAGAGTCTCCAGATATAATTGCATAAGTTAAATATCTTAAAAACCAATCTAAATCACGTAAAGACTTTTTCATTCGTTCAGATCCATACTTCACAACATTAATTGGCTTAAAACCTGGTGGTAAAGGATCATTAGCATTAAACAATGAAGAAGAAATATTATCCAATAAACTAGTTGAAGAATTTCCGGATAATTGCTGGGACATAGAAATTTCATTATTAGAGTCAATATCTAAAAATGAGGCTTGAGGTCTTTCTAAATAAGAAATAGAAGATCCTCCGACAAAAATTTTATCAGCAGCTTTAGAAACTAAAAAATTGGCATTTTTAGTTAGTAACTCAGCTATTTCTAAACGCTTATTACCAGAACTAAAAAAAGAAACTAATTGATTAAGTTCACCTAATTGCAGAAATCGATCTTGCTGCTCAGCTTGTAAAATACTAGATAAAGAAACTGTTCTATAAAGTTTAGGTTGTACTAAAGGACTACCGCCACTAGCTTTAACAATCATAAGAAAAATAAATCCTTAATTTTACAAATTAATAATAACATTGAAACTTGTTATATTTATACGATAACAAATAGATAAAATTATTAATATAATATAATTAAACATAAAAACTACCTTGAATAAAGATAACTTTTTTAATACTTACAATAATAATAAAGATATGAAACAAATATATGAAAAAGATAGAGACAAATATATGCCTATTGTTGAACACTTAAATGAATTAAGAACAAGAATATTTTTGTCATTCATCATTCTTATTATAGCATCAATAATTTGTTTAACTTATACAAAAGAGATAGCATTGATTTTACAAAAGCCTGCTATAGGAATTAAGTTTTTACAACTAGCACCTGGAGAATATTTATTTGTTTCTATAAAACTTTCACTTTATTCTGCAATTATTATCAGCAGTCCTTTTGCTATATACCAAATATTGCAGTTCATTTTACCTGGTTTAACACAAAAAGAGAGCTTATATTTAATTCCTATAATAATAAGCTCTGTAATACTATTCTTTATAGGTACATTATTTTCTTACACATTCTTAATTCCAATAACATTAAAATTTTTAATTAGTTACGGATCTGAACTAATAGAGCCTATTTGGTCATTTGACGAGTACTTCAATTTTATAACAATAATCATGTTAAGTACAGGATTATGTTTTCAAATACCAATAATACAAATTATATTAGGAATTACAAATATAATAAACTGGAAAAAAATGCTAAATAAATGGAAATATGCAACATTTATAGCAACAATTATCGGAGCTATTATAACACCTTCAACTGATCCAATAACTCAAATATGCATGACGATAACTATGCTTGCATTATACTTCGGAGGAATCATTGTATTAAAAGCAATAAAAATATAATTCATTTAACTAAAAATACAAATTAATGATTTTATGTTCAAGAATAAATATAGAATGTTATTATAAATAAAAAAATAAAAAGTACATTTAAATCTAACCATGAAAAAAAATAGTATACTATTAAACATCAAAGAAATTTTACTAATACTATTCAGCATTACAAGTCTCATGAGTATGACAATATATCCTGCAAATAGCTTTCCAGTTTATGCTCAACAAGGATATGAAAATCCAAGAGAAGCTACTGGACGTATAGTTTGCGCAAATTGTCATTTAGCTCAGAAAATAGTATCAATTGAAGTACCAAAATCGGTATTACCTAATAGCGTTTTTGAAGCTAAGGTTTCTATTCCTTATGAATCTAATAGTGAACAAATATTAGGAAATGGATCAACAGGCAAATTAAACACAGGTGCTATATTAATACTACCAGAAGGATTTAAATTAGCTCCTAAGAATATGCTAAATGACGAGCTAAAGAACAAAACAAAGAATTTTTATGTACAACCTTATAGCACATCAAAAGAAAACATATTAGTGATTGGACCTTTATCAGGCAAAAATAATAAAGAAATTATATTTCCAATATTATCTCCAGATCCACAAAAAGATAAAAATACATTTTTTCTAAAATACCCAATATATGTTGGAGCTAATAGAGGAAGAGGTCAGATATATCCAACAGGAGATAAATCTAATAATAATGTAATTACTTCTAACGTAAACGGTACAGTTAATAATATTGAGGAACAAGCTGCAGGAGGATTCTTAATTAATATAGAAAAAACTAATGGAGAAACTATTAGTGAAAAAATTCCAAAAGGTCTAAAAATTTTAGTATCAGAAGGTAGCAATATTTCAATAAATCAAAATTTAACTAATGATCCAAATGTTGGAGGATTTGGTCAAAATGAAACTGAAATAGTACTCCAAAGCCCTACAAGAATTAAAAATATGATTCTATTTTTTATAAGTGTTACGTTAGCACAAATATTTTTTGTTTTAAAGAAAAAACAATGGGAAAAAGTACAAGCAGCAGAAATGAAATTTTAATATTAAATAATATTAAGGGTAATTAGGAATACTATTTAATAAATCTCTTATAACAAGATTAAGAAAGTAATTTTTGTACAGCTTCAAAAATTTGTTTAGGCTGTACAACAGTTGCTTTTTCTAAAGTACCATTATAAGGAGTAGGAATATCTTGAGAAGATAATCTAACAATAGGAGCATCTAAAAGGTCAAAATGATTATCATTTACTTGAGCAATAACTTCTGCCGCTATACCACCAGTTTTCATACATTCTTCAACAATTAATAAACGATGAGTTTTTTGTAAAGAGTCAACAATAGAATTAATATCAATAGGCTTTAAAGAAATTAAATCAATTATTTCAGGATCGTATCCACATTCAGTTAGTAGATCTACGGCTTGTAAAACATGATAACGCATACGAGAATAAGTCACAATAGTAACATCAGTTCCACATCTAACCAATTCAGCTTTATCTAAAGGAACAAAGTATTCATTCTGAGGAATATCATCTTGTAAATTATAAAGTAGAACATGTTCAAAAAGAATAACAGGATTATTATCGCGAATAGCAGACTTCAAAAGTCCTTTAGCATTATAGGGAGTTGAGCAAGCAACAATCTTTAAACCTGGTATTGCTTGAAAGTATGCCTCTAACCTTTGAGAATGTTCAGCACCTAATTGTTTACCAACACCACCCGGTCCACGTATTACTAAAGGTATTTTAAAATTGCCTCCAGAAGTATAACGTAACATTCCTGCGTTATTAGAAATCTGATTAAACGCTAAAAGCAAAAAACTCATATTCATTCCTTCAACTACAGGCCTTAGACCAGTCATAGCAGCACCAATAGCCATCCCCATAAAACTATTTTCAGCAATTGGTGTATCCAGAACTCTAAGATCTCCATACTTGACATGCAAATCTTTAGTAACTTTATAGGATCCACCATAATGTCCAACATCTTCTCCTAAAACAAAAACAGATCTATCTCGATGCATTTCTTCATCAGTAGCTTCACGTAAAGCATCAAATAAAAAAATTTTACTCATAATTTTACTATATTATTCTATAAATTTATTAAAGTAGAAACAAATAATTTAATCTTCTACAAATAAGTATCTTTTTAATTCATCTACATTAGGTTCTGGACTAGATAAGGCAAAATCAACCGAATGCTGAATATTATGTTTCACTTTTAATTCAAGTTCGCTTAGAAGATTAGAATCAACTAATTGATTTTTAATAATATAATTTTTAAAGTTTTTAATAGGATCACGAGCTAACCATGCATTTTTTTCTTGCCTTGATCTTAACTCATCAGGATCAGCCAAAGAATGTCCTCTAAAACGATACGTTAATGCTTCTATTAAAGTAGGACCTTTCCCAGATCGAGCTCTATCAATAGCTGTTTTCGTAACATCTCTGACAGCTAGAACATCCATCCCATCTACTTCAATTCCTGGTAAACCAAATGCTTTAGCCTTTTGATGTATCTCTGGTAAAGAAGTTGAACGATGATGTGCCATTCCAATTGCCCATTGATTATTTTCTACAACAAATATAATAGGCAATTTCCATAATACAGACATATTTAAGCATTCAAAAAATTGACCATTATTAGTAGTTCCATCTCCAAAAAAACAAACAGTAACACTTAATAAACTATTTGTATCCAAAATTTGTTTTTTATAAATACTTTGAAATGATGCTCCAACAGCTACTGGTATACCTTCACCAATAAAAGCAAAACCACCTAAAAAATTATGTTTAGCAGAAAATAGATGCATTGATCCACCACGTCCTTTACTGCATCCAGTTTCTTTACCAAATAATTCTGCCATAACATGTTTAGGGGAAACACCTTTACTTAGAGCATGAACATGATCCCGATACGTACTGCAGACATAATCATCAGAATTAAGTAACTTAATAACTCCAGTAGATACAGCTTCTTGTCCATTATATAAATGAACAAAACCGAACATCTTTCCACGATAATACATCTGTGCACACATATCTTCAAAATAGCGTCCCAATAACATATCTTTATATAAAGTGATAACTTCATCTTTACTAAGATTATTATTATCACTTGTAACATTTGATAAAATAGCTAAAGGTAAAACCGTTTTTCTTTTTTCTTTACACATTTTAATCGAAGTATCTCCTAGAAAATTAATATATAAAATAAATACACTAATTAATTTATTATATCACAATTATATAAATAAGACACAAAATACAAATAGTCTATTATAAAATCTACAATATGTATAGAAAATATTATGATAATATTTTTGTAATGAATACAATTTTACAACAAACTATTTTTTTAATTTAAACATGAAGTCAATACAGACTGAACTAAAACAGTTAAATCAAAATCTGAATAAAATGATTGCTACAGAAAATCCTATTTTATACTCAGCAGCAAAACAACTATTTAATGCAGGCGGAAAAAGAATTAGACCAGCCATTATATTCTTAATATCTAAACTTCTCAGTAAACAAAACTCAGTATCAATAGAGCAAAAAAGACTAGCAGAAATTACCGAAATAATACATACAGCTAGCTTAGTACATGATGATATAGTAGATAACTGTGATACAAGACGAGGTATAAACACAATACATAACGTATTTAATAATAAAATAGCTGTACTAGCCGGAGACTTTTTATTTGCACAATCATCATGGTACTTAGCAAACTTAAATAACTTAAGTGTTGTAAAAATAATTTCAAAAATAATCATTGACTTTGCAGAAGGTGAAGTACAACAAGGAATTAAGTCTTTTGATTCTTTAATCTCGATAGAAGAATATATAGAAAAATCTTTTTATAAAACAGCTTCATTAATTGCTTGTAGCTGTAAAGCTACAACTATATTAAATAAAAACAGCAAAGAAACACAAAATGATTTTTACTTATATGGTAAGCATTTAGGTCTAGCTTTCCAAATAATTGACGACATATTAGATATAACAGGATTATCAAAAAACTTAGGTAAACCTTCCGGTTCAGATTTACAAAATGGGAATTTAACTGCTCCATTAATATTAGCTTTAAAGAAAAAATCTAAACTTAAAAAATTGATAAATGAAGAATTTCAATTTAAAAAAAATATTAATGAAGCCATCGCTATAATAAAAAAAACTAATGCTATACAAAAAGCTGAAGATATAGCTGAAGAACATATTCAACTCGCTATACAGATATTAAAACATAAATATCCTTACACTAAAAATAAAGAATTATTATCAATAACATATTATATATTAGAAAGAATTCACTAAACATATCAATTACTAGATTTGATAAATTGAATAAAATAAATAAAGGCTTGTTCATCAATTAAAGCTAACTGAGATAAAACTTTACGATTTAATGCAATATTTCTCTTTTTCAATAAATAAATAAATTGACTATAATTAATATTGTGGAATCTAGTTGCAGCATTAATACGAACAATCCATAAGCGACGATAATTACGTTTTCTATTTTTTCTCCCAATATATGAATACTTTAAAGACTTAAGAACTTGCTGTTTAGCTGTTCGAAAAAGTTTAGAATGAGAACCTCTAAATCCTTTCGCTAATTTCAATATTTTTTTTCTTCTTTTACGAGCAACATTACCTCTTTTAATTCTTGTCATACATACTTTTACAATACTTATTTAATTAAAATAAGGTAAATTATTAATAAAATTACCTTTGTCACAAAAATTAGCAATACTAATTTTACGTAACTTACGTTTTCTTTTACTACTTTTTTTTTGCAATAAATGACTTTTGCATGCTTTATGCCTTAATATTTTACCACTGCTAGTTACTTTAAAACGCTTACTAATTGACTGATTAGTTTTTAATTTATACATATTTATTACTCAAATAAAATAAAAATTATGAAAATTTTTTGCGAAAATTATTAACAGAAGATATAAGCAACATTAACATAATCTTAATTAAATTAGAATTAAGTTCCTGAAATATTTTCATATTTAAATTAAAGGCAATATTAGCTTCTGCAATAATCTGATCAATTTGTTTTTTATCTAAAGGTATATTATTTAAAGATTCTCTATAAACATCTTTAAATAAGTTTTCATTATCAATTAATTCAAAATCATAAAATGAAGTACCTTTATTATTAGGAAGTTGCATAGCATTTTGAGCTATTTTTTTTAAAATTTGACCACCAGAAAGATCACCAATATATCGAGTATAAGAATGAGCTATTAATAATTCTGGATTTGAATAACCAATCTGATGAATTCTATCAACATATATTTGAGTAGCTGAAGAAGGTTCAATATTATTAATCCAACTACTACCATAATAATAATTTAAATCCCTAGTTAAACTCTCTTTTCGATATAACTCTGGAAAATATATAGCATTTACACAGATATTATCTTTGTTTTTTTCTATTTGTTCCTCAATAGCCTCATAAATAAAATATAAATTGGCAACTAACTGTCTATAAGACTTCTTGTCTACTACACCACCTAAAAAAGATTTAACAAAACTTACATTTTCGGCCATACTATGAGACTTGGTTGTTCCTTCACGCAATTGCTGCGCTAAATTTGTTGACATTTTAATCTCCCTTTCTAAAACAAAAACTTAATTAAATAACTAATGAGTATATTAACTTAAACAATAGTTTCAATATTACTAATACAGTACAATTGAATATATTCTATTAAAAAATTTCATCAACTACAAGAAAATTTAAATTGATTGAAAATACTCTTTAGAACGATTAACATTACTTTTAATAGCAGATTGACCGGGTTGCCAATTTGCAGGACAAACTTCATCAGGATTATTTTGAACATACTGTATTGCACTTAAAGTTCTCATTGTTTCTTCAACATTTCTTCCAACATCTAAACTATTAACAAGATAATGCTGTATAATTCCCTCTTTGTCGATAATAAAAAGACCTCTTAAAGATTTTCCTTCATCATTTAATACATTAAATGATAAACTTATTTCTTTACGTAAATCTGATACTAAAGGATATGTTAAATCACCGACACCACCAGATTCTCGATCTAACTGCATCCATGCTAAATGACAATATTCACTATCTACAGATATACCTAAAATTTCTGCATTTAAAGATTTAATTTGATCATACATATCACTAAAAGCAATAATTTCGGTAGGACAAACAAATGTAAAATCAAGTGGATAAAATAATAAAATTAAATATTTACCTAAATAGTCTGATAATTTAATTTGTTTAAATTCTTGTTGATAAACACCTGTAGCAGAAAAATTTGGAGCTTTATCTCCAACTTGCAAAAAATTTTTGGTTAACATAGTAATATAAGATTAATTTATTAAGATAAAAATTTATAAAAATTAAGATGCATAAAAATAGTATATTACATAATGAAATAAAATTAATACATCTTATGTTAAAAACAAACTTTAAATAAAATAGCGGGGAATGGATTTGAACCATTGACCTTCGGGTTATGAGCCCGACGAGCTACCAGACTGCTCTACCCCGCGGACCCAATTATTCTACAACAAATAAAGATATTATTCAAAAAATAGAAGTAAATAAAAAAATAAACATAAAATTAAAACAAATACTTAAGCATGAATACTTAATGCGTATTATGAAAGGCATTACCTGATAAATACCGATTAATCTATCTTGAATTAGATAATCTGATGTTTTAATCCAAACTTGACCATCGTACCAACCTGATTCTTCGTAAAAAACAGTTGCACTCATTAATCTTTTAACAACATAAGACCAACCTAAATAAAGCCTAATAAATAAAAAAAATATAACTACATTAGAAAAAATCAAATCTAATAAAAAAAATTGACCTAAATTACTAATATTAGTAAATAAAAAAAGAAAAATACTAAAAACAATAAATAAAAAACTAAAGAGATAAAACAAGCTAACGATAAAATACTTGTTAGGAGACATTGACCAAGAAAATAAAAAAGATTCTTTTAATGCAAGATATTCATTTAAAGGCTGCTGATCAAATGGAACAGGACAATCGCTTTTTGTACTAAACATAGAACATTTTAATAAAAAAATATAAACATTAATATGAAGTCTATAGCAATGAAAATATAGTAAAAATAAAAAACATAAATACGTTAAAAGCGATTACTTTTTGCATAAATAATTTATTAGACCGAAAACTAAAAACTTGATTTTGCTTCATAGAAGACCCAATATTACTATTATTAGGTGTATTAAGCAATACAAAAAATAAAGTCAGTAAACTAAAAACATACCAAAAAAATTTAAACATAATATTATTATAAAAACAAAAAATTTAATAATTTAAATTTAATTTAAACAAATTTCATTAAATTTTTTTATTTGGAATTAAATATAACAACAATACATACAAGAACTACTCACCTTGTATTTTTAAAAGAATAAAACCTAATATTAAACCAATAAGTATAATTAATGGGCTAATAAAAGCAGCTGTAGCTATTTCTGAAACCATTTAATATACTCCTGTTAATTTAAAACTAAACTAAAAACCATTTCTGCCCCAAACAACTAAAGCTATAGAAAATGTACAGACAGCTAATAAAGATCCCCAACCTAAGCTAATAATATCTATCATCTATACCTCATTACGATAATAATAAAATACTTATTTAATAAAAATAATAAATTTAGTACTCACTGAAAAAAAAATTCAGTTAATTCAATAATAACAAATACATAAATCAATCATTAGTATTTTTTATTAATAAAACTGTTATCTTAAAAGATAAATGTAAATTTTTAAAAACTATATATCTATAAACTCTTAGTTAGAGTTAGTATAAAAATAAAAATTACTACATATAATAAATTTTAACATAAAAAAATACATGCAAAGCACTATACAAAATACAGAGATAAAAATTAAAGAAACTTTACTAACACCTAGATTTTATACTACTGATTTTGAAGAAATGGCAAAATTAGATATATCTCTTAATACAGAAGAATTTGAAGCACTACTCCAAGAATTTAGAGCTGATTATAATAAAACACATTTTATAAGAGATGAAGAATTTAACAAATCATGGAATACACTAAATAATAAAACAAAAGTACTCTTCATAGAATTTTTGGAAAGATCGTGTACTGCAGAATTTTCTGGATTTTTATTATATAAAGAATTATCAAGAAGATTAAATAAAACCAATCCAATACTTGCTGAATGTTTTTTATTAATGTCTAGAGATGAAGCACGACATGCAGGATTTCTGAATAAAGCAATAGGAGACTTTAATATATCTCTAGATTTAGGTTTTTTAACTAAAAGCAGAAAATACACATTCTTTTCTCCTAAATTCATTTTTTATGCAACATATTTATCTGAAAAAATAGGTTACTGGAGATATATAACTATATATAGACATTTAGAAAAACACCCTGAACATCGTGTTTACCCAATTTTTAAATTTTTCGAAAATTGGTGTCAAGATGAAAATAGACATGGAGACTTTTTTGCCGCATTACTAAAATCGCAACCACAATTTTTAAATAATTTAGAATCTAGACTATGGTGCAGATTTTTTTTAATAAGTGTTTTTGCAACAATGTATCTAAATGACTTTCAAAGATCTGATTTTTATAAATCAATAGGTTTAGATGCAAGACAATACGACATGCAAGTTATACGTAAAACAAACGAAAGTGCTTCAAGAATATTTCCAATAGCATTAAATATTGATAAACCAGAATTTTTTAAATATTTAGATATATGTGCTTCAGAAAATAAAAAATTAATTGAAATTAACAAAAAAACGAATAAAACACTATTAGAGTTAGTTCAAATATTTAACATATATTCAAAAATAACACTAAATATAATAAAACTATATTTAATAAAACCAATAGAATCTTATAGTATAAATGATACAATAAAATAAGAAAGTGTAAAGCTTTATTTCTTTTATTAAACATAAGCAAATTAAAGCTTAATATTTATAGCATAAGTTACTATATTTTAAGGGTACCAATGAATAATACTATTAATTTCAAGATGCCATCTCCTACTTTTGGCGGTAGTACAGGAGGTTGGCTAAGATCTGCAGAAATAGAAGAAAAATACGCTATTACATGGAATACTAATAAAAAAAATATATTTGAGATGCCTACCGGTGGATCTGCAATAATGGCTGAAGGAGACAATTTACTATATTTAGCAAAAAAAGAACAGTGCCTTGCATTATCTAGTCAATTAAAGAAAAAATTTAAAATTACTAATTTTAAAATTTATAGAATTTTTCCAAATGGAGAAGTACAATATTTACATCCAAAAGACGGCGTTTTTCCAGAAAATGTAAATGAAGGAAGAATTGGAATAGGTAATATAAAACATAATATTGGACAAAACGATAATCCTGTAAATAAAAAATTTACAGGTCAAGGAACATACGAATAAATTCAATAAAAGACTAATCATTAAAAGATTGTAGTTACAGTCTTTTTTTGTTAAAATATAAACATATTTAGATGGGAGGGGTGGTAGAGTTGGTTGATTGCGTCTGATTTGAAATCAGATGAACCGTAAGGTTCCGTGGGTTCGAATCCCACCCTCTCCGTAAAAAATTAATTAAAATTAACCGCTTGTTCGATAAAAGTCACAGCTTGATTTAAAGTTGCAATTTTTTCCGCATCTTCATCAGGTATTTCTATATCAAACTCTTCTTCAATAGCCATTACTAACTCAACCGTATCAAGAGAATCAGCTCCTAAATCATTAGCAAAATTTGCTTCTAAAGTTACTAACTGTTTATCAACTCCTAATTGTTGAGCAACAATATTTCTTACTGTTTCAAAAATTTTTGAATCTTTTTCTTTTGCTGACATAAATACTCCTTAAATATAAAAATAATACTATTAAATACCTGTATCTATAGTAATAAATTTAAAAACTATAATAAAACATAAGATTATAGATTAATTAGGATAAATAATCAGTCTTTGATAACCCATTTTTCCAAATGTAGTATACCTTAAGTTATACAAACTAATTAAGTTAGACTGTAATTTTCTTAAATTATAACTACGAGGTAATAACTCTACTGAATTATTATAAAAGAGCACAATTTTTTCTATAGCATCTCTTGTTTCATTTAAAGCATTTAACTCATTAAAATTTTTATGTAAACAGATTTGTTGCCAATTAATATAGGAAACTTTTTTTGTATCTAACATTTGTTTTAGAGCTCTGCTAATATTATTTAAACTATTACTATGTATAGTATAAATTACAATATGTCTAGATTTAGCAACTTGACGTATTCTACTATTATGCTTAATAGATGATCTAAGTCCTAAAATATAGTTTGCTTTCAATAAGTCACGAGTTAGTAAAATAGATAAATGCAAATCTTGAATTACTGATTCTATTTGCTGAAGATTTATACCATATACATATAATTTAGTAAACACAGAGCTTTCTAATTGAGCACTTTTACTTATTAATGTCTTATTACTTAAAATATCAAATGAATAAAGAGAACTGTTGCTGGACAAATCACAAGAATTTATTGAAGCATAATCTTGGATAATTGACGGATTGTATGATAATAGGCTAGATTTACTAGAAATAAGATTATTACTATACGAAGTAAACTCAGTAAAATTTGAATTTTCACACTCAATAGAGATAGATCCATCAAAATTAAATTTACGACGTTGTAAAGAAATTATAGATCCTTGAAGTATCTTATCAACAACATGATCAACTTTTTCATGAATTATCCAACTATTACGCTCATGAATTTCTATTGCAACCTGAAAGGCAGGTATAGCTTTTCTTTCTAAAATACTTTTTTGGGAACCACGTCTTTTAGCTTCATCATCTCCTAAAGTAACATACTGTATACCACCAATTAAATCAGAAAGAGTCGGATTTTTGATAATGCTATGTAAATAATTTCCATGAGCTGTACCAACTAACTGAACACCTCTTTCAGCAATTGTACGAGCTGCCATAGCTTCCAATTCAGTACCAATTTCATCTATGATGATTACTTCAGGCATATGATTTTCAACTGCTTCAATCATAACTTGATGCTGCAATTCAGGCTTTGCAACCTGCATTCTTCTAGCACGCCCTATAGCAGGATGAGGTATATCACCGTCTCCTGCAATTTCATTAGACGTATCAATAATAACAACTCTTTTTTCCATTTCATCAGCTAAAACTCTTGTTATTTCACGTATAGCAGTTGTTTTACCAACTCCAGGTTTACCTAATAACAAAATAGATTTACCTTTATATAAAATATCTCTAATTGCACTAATTGTACCAAATATAGCACGACCAACACGAAAAGTTAAACCAATAATATTTCCTTTTCTATTTTTTATAGAACTTATTCTATGCAATGTACACTCAATGCCTGATCTATTATCGCCACTAAATTGAGGTACTTTTTTAATACATAAATCTAAATCATTCCAAGAAATATTTACTGTTGACAAATATTCTGGTCCATCTGGAAAACGAGCTTCTGGTCTTCTTCCCAAATCCATCACTATTTCTATCAAAGACTTTTTCTTCTGATGCTTACTTAAAGGATCTTTTATAAATTCAGGTAATATATCTAAAAGCTTATCTAAATCATCAGCTATTAACATTAAATTAAATTAAAAATATAATTATATATGAAAAAAAATATAAGCTAAAACTATAAATAATTTACAATAATTATATCGTAAAAAAGATAGCAAAAAAACATTAATTAAAATATAATAACTTACTATAAAATATAGATATATGCAAAAACATTTAGTGAGAATAAAATTTATCCCTAACAATATAAAAAAAAAGTTGAATGAAAAACTGTACAAAAATTTAAAATTTGTTGGTTATAAAAAAATCTCAAAACATCATATTATACCTATTATACAATTTCCAAATAAAAAAAGAATCTGGCTACTTAAAAAAGAAATTTTGTAAAAAAAGTCAATTTCTATTACCTAAATAACATAAACTTAATTTACTATGATCAACATAAAAAATGTTACAAAACTTATTGATTCTATTTATCAAAATGATATAAATAACCTAAAAATAAAAAAAGAAAGCACTCACATTATAATTAACAAAGTAAAAATATTACAAAAACAAAATAAAAATTTAACTACAATTAGTAATAATCAAAGCTTTAAAAATAACAAAAAAGACATAAACTTAATAAATGAAGATAACGAAAAAAGGCAAGATAGAGAAAAAAATAACCAAGTAGAACATTCTAGTATTTATTCAACAATTATATCTCCGATGGTTGGCACTTTTTATAAATCACCAGCTCCTAATGAAGCATCTTTTATAGAAATAGGTGAGATTGCAAAACCAAAGCAAATAGTCTGCATAATCGAAGCAATGAAATTAATGAATGAAATAGAATCTGAAGTAACAGGAGAAGTTGTAGAAATTTTAGTAAAAGATGGAGATATAGTAGATTGTGGACAAGCGCTTATAAAAATTAAAGTAAAATAAAAGATAGATTTTAACGATTGTTAACAGAGAAGAATAACTATAACAACTATAAACTATAATAATAGAGTAGAATGATAAAAACTCATAACTCATTATATATGAGAAAATAAGTATAGTAATTATACTAAATTACAAATTTTTAATCTGAGTGTTTTATTAATTGTCTCATTTTATGAATATAATTATAGAGAGGAGAATCTCGATGACAACTAGCTCAACAGAGCAAGAGACAAACAAAGTAAAAGTAACAGTAGAAAAAAACCCAGTTGCAACATCATTTGAAAGATGGGCAAAACCTGGACACTTTTCAAGAACATTAGCTAAAGGACCAAGCACAACTACGTGGATATGGAATCTACATGCAAATGCACACGACTTTGATAGTCATACAAGCTCTTTAGAAGATATATCTAGAAAAATTTTTAGTGCACATTTCGGACAATTAGCTATAATATTTTTATGGCTTAGCGGAATGTATTTCCATGGAGCTAAATTCTCTAATTATGTAGCATGGTTAAGCAATCCAACAACAATAAAACCAAGCGCACAAGTCGTTTGGCCAATTGTTGGACAAGAAATCTTAAACGCAGATGTAGGAGGAGGATTTCAAGGCCTACAAATAACTTCAGGTTTTTTCCAATTGTGGAGATCATCAGGTATAACAACAGAACTTGAGCTATATGCAACTGCTATTGGTGGACTTGTGATGTCTTTACTAATGATATTTGCTGGATGGTTTCATTATCACAAAGCAGCTCCAAAACTAGAATGGTTTCAAAATGTTGAATCGATGATGAATCATCATTTAGCTGGACTATTAGGATTGGGCTGTCTTGGATGGTCTGGACATCAAATACATATAGCTTTACCTATAAATAAATTATTAGATTCAGGTGTATCTCCTCAGGAGATACCTTTACCTCATGAATTTATGGTCAATAGAAGCTTAATGAGTGCATTATATCCTAGTTTTGAAAAAGGTATACTTCCATTTTTTACATTAAACTGGAATGAATATTCTGATTTTTTAACTTTTAAAGGTGGATTAAATCCAATTAATGGAGGCCTTTGGTTAAGCGATATAGCTCATCATCATTTAGCTTTATCTGTTCTATTCTTAGTTGCTGGCCATATGTATAGAACTAATTGGGGTATTGGACACAGCATGAAAGAAATTCTTGAAGCTCACAAAGGGCCATTTACAGGAGAAGGACATAAAGGATTGTATGAAATTTTAACAACATCTTGGCATGCACAACTAGGAATTAACTTAGCAATGATGGGTTCTTTAAGTATTATAGTGGCGCATCATATGTATGCAATGCCTCCTTACCCTTTCATAGCTACAGATTATGCAACTCAATTATCACTTTTTACACATCATATCTGGATTGGAGGTTTTTGCATAGTAGGAGCGGGAGCACATGCTTCAATTTTTATGGTTCGCGACTATAATCCAGCACAAAACTATGATAATGTACTAGATAGAATTATTAGACATAGAGATGCAATCATCTCTCATCTTAATTGGTTATGTATTTTTCTAGGTTTTCATTCATTTGGACTATATATACATAATGATACGATGAGAGCATTGGGTAGATCACAAGATATGTTTTCAGACACAGCAATACAGTTACAACCAATATTTGCTCAATGGATACAAAATATACACACACTAGCACCTAGCAATACAAGTCCAAATTCATTAGCAACTGCAAGCTACGTATTTGGTGGTGACATCATATCAATAGCTAATAAAATAGCAATAGCTCCAATTAAACTTGGAACAGCAGATTTTATGGTACACCATATACATGCATTTACTATACATGTAACTGTATTAATTTTAGTAAAAGGATTTTTATTTTCAAGAAATTCAAGATTAATACCTGACAAATCAAATTTAGGCTTTCGTTTTCCATGTGATGGCCCAGGAAGAGGTGGGACATGTCAAGTTTCTGCTTGGGATCATGTATTTCTAGGTTTATTTTGGATGTATAACTCACTATCTATAGTACTATTTCACTTTAGCTGGAAAATGCAATCAGATGTATGGGGAAGCATAACAAACACTGGAACTATTTCTCATATAACTGGTGGAAACTTTGCTCAAGGAGCAATAACTATTAATGGATGGTTAAGAGATTTCCTTTGGGCACAAGCATCACAAGTTATACAATCTTATGGATCAGCACTATCAGCATATGGGTTGATATTTTTAGGTGCACACTTTATATGGGCATTTAGTTTAATGTTTCTATTTAGTGGACGTGGCTACTGGCAAGAATTAATTGAATCAATTGTTTGGGCACACAATAAAGTTAAAGTAGCACCATCAATTCAACCAAGAGCTTTAAGTATTACACAAGGAAGAGCAGTTGGATTAGCTCATTATTTACTAGGAGGAATAGGTACAACTTGGGCATTCTTCCTAGCAAGAATAATATCAGTAGGATAAGGATAAATAAAAATGGCAACAAAATTTCCAAAATTTAGCCAAGCGCTATCACAAGATCCTACCACAAGAAGAATTTGGTACGGAATAGCTACGGCACACGATTTCGAAAGTCATGACGGCATGACAGAAGAGAATTTATACCAAAAAATCTTTGCTTCTCATTTTGGTCATATAGCAATAATTTTTTTATGGACATCTGGTAATTTATTTCATGTCGCATGGCAAGGTAACTTTGAACAATGGGTATTACAACCAATTAAAACAAAACCAATAGCTCACGCAATTTGGGATCCGCATTTTGGTCAACCAGCTATTAAAGCTTTTAGTAAGGAAGGATCATCCTATCCAGTTGATATAGCATTTTCAGGATTATATCACTGGTGGTATACAATAGGAATGAGAACAAATACTGACTTATATAACGGAGCACTTTTCCTCTTAGTACTCTCAACTATTATGCTATTTGCAGGATGGTTACATCTGCAACCAAAATTTAAACCAGGAATATCATGGTTTAAAAATAATGAATCAAGATTAAATCACCATTTATCAGGTCTATTTGGTGTAAGTTCTCTGGCATGGACAGGACATTTAGTTCACATAGCAATTCCAGAATCTCGGGGACAACACGTAAGATGGAACAATTTTACGACAATTTTACCTCACCCAAATGGATTAACTCCATTTTTTACCGGAAAGTGGTTTGAATATGCAAATGAACCAGATAAATTACAACATACATTTGGAACAACAGATGGAGCCGGAACAGCAATTTTAACATTTCTTGGAGGCTTTCATCCACAAAGTCAATCTTTATGGCTTACAGACATGGCTCATCACCATTTAGCAATAGGAGTAATATTCATTATTGCAGGTCACATGTATAGAACAAACTGGGGTATTGGACATAATATAAAGGATATTCTTGAAGCACACAATCCACCAAGCGGTAAACTTGGCAAAGGACATAGTGGTTTATATGAAACAATAACTGAATCATTACATATTCAACTGGGATTAGCATTGGGTGCTTTAGGTACCATAACATCACTTGTAGCACAACATATGTACGCATTACCACCATATGCATTCATGGCTAAAAGTTTCACAACTCAAGCAGCACTATATACTCATCATCAATACATAGCAGGATTTTTAATGGTCGGAGCTTTTGCACATGGAGCAATATTTTTTGTAAGAGATTACGATCCTGAGCAAAATAAAAACAATGTATTAAGTAGAATGTTGGAACATAAAGAAGCAATTATTTCGCATTTAAGCTGGGTTTCTTTATTCCTTGGTTTTCACACACTAGGTCTTTACATTCATAACGATACAATGCTGGCATTTGGTACACCAGAGAAACAAATATTAATCGAACCAGTATTTGCACAATGGATTCAAGCAAGTTCAGGAAAAGCACTATATGGCTTCAATGTATTGTTATCTTCATCTTCTAGCGTAGCTAGCAAAGCTGGAACGAGCATTTGGTTGCCAGGATGGCTTGAAGCTATTAACAGCAATAAAAACTCACTATTTTTAACAATAGGTCCAGGAGACTTTTTAGTACATCACGCTATTGCTTTAGGTTTACATACAACAACCCTAATACTATCAAAAGGTGCATTAGATGCAAGAGGTTCAAAATTAATGCCAGATAAAAAAGACTTTGGTTATAGTTTTCCGTGCGATGGTCCTGGTAGAGGTGGTACATGCGATATATCAGCATGGGATGCATTTTATTTATCTGTGTTTTGGATGCTAAACACTATAGGTTGGGTAACTTTTTACTGGCATTGGAAACACATAACTATTTGGCAAGGTAATACTAGCCAATTTAACGAATCATCTACCTATTTAATGGGTTGGTTAAGAGATTATTTATGGCTTAATTCTTCTCCTCTAATTAATGGATACAATCCTTATGGAATGAATAATTTATCTGTCTGGGCATGGATGTTTTTATTTGGTCACTTAATATGGGCAACAGGATTCATGTTTTTAATATCATGGAGAGGATATTGGCAAGAATTAATAGAAACACTAGCATGGGCTCATGAAAGAACACCATTAGCAAATTTAGTAAGATGGAAAGATAAACCAGTAGCACTATCAATAGTACAAGCAAGATTAGTAGGGTTAGCACATTTTTCTGTCGGATACATACTAACTTATGCTGCATTTGTTATTGCATCAACAAGCTCAAAGCTTGGATAAGATATTAAAAAAGAATTAACAATTAATTAAGCAAAAAATAATTTAATTTTCATAAATTATTTTTTGTTTAATTAAAATATTGAAATAATTGAAGAAATACGATATAGTTAGATTATGTTCTAATATCTATATAATTAAAAAATTTATGGCTAAAGAAAGCATGATACAAAGAGAAATTAAAAGAAAAAAATTATCTCTTAGGTATTACGAGAAAAAAAAAAGTATTAAAAATTCAATAAAACTAAGTACAACTTTTGAAACAAACATTCAGTTACAAAAAAAATTACAAGAAATACCAAGAAATAGTTTGAGCTGTAGAAAAAGAAACAGATGCTGGATGACTGGAAGGAGTAGAGGTTTCTATAGAGATTTTGGCTTATCTAGACATGTACTAAGAGAAATGGCTCATGAATGCTTATTACCAGGCGTTAAAAAATCTAGTTGGTAAAATATAAAATAATTCTCTAGATAAATATAATAACTAGAGAATTAATAAAAGAAAAAGAATAATATATCACAAAACTATAAACCTAATTGATTACCCCTACGATATTGTAAATAAGCAGCAACTAATAAACCGAATAATGTAACAGGAATTAATCCCAAGACTATTCCTGATAAAAGTGGTTCTACCATATATAAAATAAAAAAAATAATATAAATAAAAATTTTATCATAATAACAAACAAAAAACTTCAATAATTATCTAAAACCAACAGCAGCCTGCCAAACAAAAGCTAATAGTAAAAAAAATATAGGAATTATTGGAAGTATATCAACTAGCGGACGAAATAACAAATATGCATCTGGCAACTTAGTCAAAAACATCATTGTAAGCATAACACCTCTTGAAATATAATAATAAATTGATAAGTATCTATACTCATATATAAGATTACAATAAATATACATATTTGTATTATGTATTATAAAAATACGCAATATATATACATAATTGTATAAGTAAAATATTTTATAATCAATAAATAGTATTATATACTAATAAAAGTATAATATATATTCAAATAACATATTACGAAGGAAATAAGTTTATGATACTTGTTGTTCAATTATTAGTATTAGCGCTAGTGATTTTATCAATTATCTTAGTAGTAGGAATACCAGTTACACTTGCATCACCAGGTCAATGGGAAAAATCAAAAAACTTAGTTTATACTAGTATCGGCATATGGGTTGGACTTATCATCGTGACAAGTATTCTAAACTCATTTATTGTATAAAAGTAATCAAATAAAATGGTAGGACAGAAAATAAGTCTTTTCTACCTTTATTAATTATTAGATTGACAAATATTATATTATTTGATATCTATACTTCTATAAGTTGTATTTTTAGCGGGTATAGCTCAGTGGTAGAGCGTAACCTTGCCAAGGTTAATGTCGCGCGTTCGAATCGCGTTACCCGCTTATTAATTCAATAAGAGATAATTATGCCTCTTTAGAATTTGTATCTATTACAGTATCTTCTGAATTCTCTGCTTTACTTACATCAGAAGCTTCTTTACCTAAATTCATCATTAACTGTTGTAGATCATTTTGTAAAACTTTTATTTTGTCATAATTATCATCTTTGATGGATTCACGTAACTGATAAATTTTTTCTTCTAACTCTTGTTTAATAACTGAATTCAACTTATCACCTAATTCATTTATTTGACTCTCGGACTGGTAACAAAGGGAATCAGCATTATTTTTTAAATCTATCTTTTCACGCTTTTGTTTATCTAACTCAGCATTTTCTTTAGCTTCTTTTACAAGTTGCTCAACTTCTTCTTTAGGTAATGTAGATGCACCGGTAATTGTTATAGACTGTTCTTTTCCAGTACCTTTATCTTTTGCTGTAACTGAAAGTATACCATTAGCATCAATATCAAAAGTTACTTCTATCTGAGGAACACCTCTAGGAGCTGACATAATTCCATCTAACCTAAATGTTCCTAAACTCTTATTATCTTTAGTAAATTCTCTTTCACCCTGAAGAACATGAATTTCAACATTAGGTTGATTATCAACAGCTGTAGAAAAAACTTCAGATTTTTTAGTAGGCACAGTTGTATTTCTAGAAATAATTTTAGTCATTACACCTCCTAGAGTTTCAACACCTAAAGATAAAGGAGTAACATCTAATAATAAAATATCTTTAACTTCACCAGCTAAAACTCCAGCTTGAACTGCAGCCCCAATTGCTACAACTTCATCTGGATTTACGCTTTGATTAGGATCTTTACCAATATGGTCTTTAACTAATTTTTGAATAGCAGGTATTCTTGTAGAACCACCAACTAATACAACTTCATCAATATTTTGTGAATTCAATTGGGCATCTTTAAGAGCATTATCAACTGGAACTTGACAACGTGATATTAATGATACACATAATTCCTCAAACTTTACACGCGTTATATTTTTTTCTAAATGCTTTGGACCTGTATCAGTAGAAGTAATAAAAGGTAAATTAATATCAGTTTGCAATAAACTTGATAGTTCCATCTTTGCTTTTTCAGCTGCTTCAGTCAATCGTTGTAAAGCTTGTCTATCTTTACTTAAATCTATACCTTCATCATGCTTAAATTCACCCACTAGCCAATCTACTATTTGATGATCAAAATCATCGCCACCTAAATTGGTATCTCCTGATGTTGATAAAACTTCAAAAACCCCATCACCTACTTCTAAAATAGATACATCAAATGTACCACCACCCAAATCAAATACTAAAACAGTTTCATTATTTTTTTTATCTAACCCATATGATAATGAAGCAGCAGTTGGTTCATTAATAATCCTTAAAACATCTAAACCAGCAATTTGTCCGGCATCTTTTGTTGCTTGTCTTTGCGAATCATTAAAATAGGCTGGCACAGTAATAACTGCTTGAGTCACTGCCTGCCCTAAATAAGTACTAGCATCTTCTACTAACTTTCTTAAAACCTGAGCAGATATTTCTTCTGGAGCAAAGCTTTTATCTAAAGCTGGACAATTCAGCTTTACATTAACTTGATTATCTGTATTCACAGTATAAGATAATTGACGCATATCTTTTAAGACTTCTTCATATTTACGACCAATAAATCTTTTTACAGAATAAAAAGTATTTTCTGGGTTCATGACAGCTTGTCTTTTAGCGATATTACCAACTAATTTATCTTGCTTTTTAGTATAAGCAACAACAGAAGGAGTTGTACGTAAACCCTCTTTATTAGAAATCACTGTTGGCTTACCACCTTCCATAACGGCAACAACAGAATTCGTTGTACCTAAATCAATTCCTATTATTTTAGTCATTGAAAAACTCCAAACTTATAATTAATTAATATACATATAAATATTGTACTATATTAATAAAAGAATATAGTAGTAATTACCGAATTAAAGATTTAAAATATAACAGATAAACTTGAAAATTAATGAAAATTACAAGATAATGTATATAAAAATTTAAAAGAATTAATTGATAAAAAAGGGAAAATTAATGCCAATTGGAATGCTAGGAAAAAAAATAGGAATGACACAAATATTTGATGAACAAGGATGTGCCATACCAGCAACGTTATTACAAGTTGGACCTTGCACAATAACTCAGATAAAAGAAACAAAAGAAAATATAAAAATTCAAATAGGCTATGAATACATACAACCCAATAAGTTAAATAAACCCATACTAGGACATTTTAAACAACAAAAAATACCATGCTTTAAACACTTAAAAGAATATAAAAGTCATAAATCACAACAATTAAATATAGGAGAAATCATTAGTATTTCAAAGCTTAATACAAATGAATCTATTAATATATCAGGAATAAGTATAGGCAAAGGATTTAGTGGATACCAAAAAAGACACAATTTTAATAGAGGACCAATGTCGCACGGTTCAAAAAATCATAGAGAACCAGGTTCAATAGGAGCGGGAACAACACCAGGTAGAGTCTTTCCTGGCAAAAAAATGGCGGGAAGAATGGGACATAAACAAGTCAGTATAACAAATATATCAATATTAAAGATAGATCTTCAAAATAATATTCTTATTATCAAAGGATCCGTGCCTGGTAAAAAAGGAAATGTCATTTATATACATCAACCATAAAATATGAGTATCAAAAAAAAATTAATATATAAATTTTCGTCTACAAATGAAGAAACTTACTCACAAAATGTTGAATTAAAAGTTAGCAATGAAAATGAAAAACAGATGTACTTAATTCATAGAGCCTTAAAGCAACAACTGACTAACAATAGAATAAGAAATGCTCATAGTAAAACTAGAAGTGAAGTGAGAGGTGGAGGAAAAAAACCTTGGAAACAGAAGGGAACAGGTAGAGCTAGAGCTGGATCTAGTAGATCTCCATTATGGAAAGGAGGAGGTATAATATTTGGACCAAGACAAAAACTATATAAATCTAAAATTAATAAAAAAGAAAAAAGACTTGCAATTAATACAATAATAGCGAACAAATTTAACCAAACGATTATAGTAAGCAATATATTAAACAATTTAATCAAACCTAATACACAAGCCGCAATTTCAGAACTTAAACAATTTGGAATTCAAATAAAAGAAACACAAAATATACTTGTAATTGTAAATAAAAAAACAACAATTTTACATTTATCCTTTCGTAATATTCAAAACTTAGAATTAATTGAAGTAAGTAGTATAAACATATTATCTTTATTAAAAGCTGATATAATAATGATAACTAGTAGTGCTTTAAAAAATATAAATAAACAAACTATTTAAATAAAAATGATACCCAAAAATATAATAAAGTTAGAACCAGATATAATAAGATATCCCATCATAACAGATAAAACAACAAAAAATATAGAAAATAATAGCTATTGCTTTAAAGTAACAAAGAATAGCAATAAAACTCAGATAAAATTTACAATAGAACAAACCTTCAAGGTAAAGGTAAAAAAAATTAATACACTTAACATTCCTCATAAAACAAAAACTATAGGAAAATTTAAAGGAAAAACGACACAATATAAAAAAGCGATAATTCAACTAGATAAAAAATATACAATTAAATTATTTGAAGATTAAAATTCACACCAAAGTAAAATAAAACTTTATTTATCATATTATATGGCAATACGTTTATATAAATCATATACTCCAGGAACACGCAACAGAACTGTATCTACATTTAACGAAATTACTAAGGACAAACCAGAAAAAAAGCTTATAAAACATAAGCACTCATTTCAAGGAAGAAATAACAGAGGCACTATTACTTCAAGACACAGAGGTGGTGGTCATAAGAAACAATATAGAATCATAGATTTTAAAAGAAATAAAAGAAATCTCATTGGAATAGTAGCTAGTATTGAGTATGATCCTTATAGAAATGCAAGAATTGCATTAATTAATTATGAAGATGGAGAAAAAAGATACATTTTACAACCAAGATCACTTAGAGTTGGAAATAAAATCATTGCAGGAAATAACTCACCAATAGAAGTAGGAAATGCTTTACCATTAGAACAAATTCCTTTAGGAACAGCTGTACACAATATAGAACTTAAACCGAGAAAAGGTGGACAAATTGTCAGAGCAGCTGGTACATATGCTCAAATTGTAGCAAAAGAAGGTAATTTAATTACACTTAAATTACCTTCCAGTGAAGTCAGAACCATAAATAAAGAATGCTATGCAACAATAGGGCAAATCGGAAATATTGATTACAATAATATCAAAATAGGAAAAGCTGGAAGAAAAAGATGGTTAGGTAAAAGACCTTCAGTTAGAGGAGTCGTAATGAATCCAATTGACCACCCACATGGAGGTGGAGAAGGCAGATCACCAATAGGCAAACCACAACCAGTAACACCTTGGGGTAAACCAACTTTGGGACAAAAGACAAGAAAGAAAAAAAAATATAGCAATATGTATATATTACGTCGCCGTAAATAAATTACACACAATAACAAACTAAATATTTCATATGTCACGATCAATATTTAAAGGACCGTATATTGAATTTAAATTACTCAATAAAATTGAAAAACTTAATATCAATAACAAAAAAGAGACTATTAAAACTTGGTCAAGATCATCTACCATAATACCGAATATGATTGGCCACACGCTTGCTGTTTACAATGGTAGGCAACATTTTCCAGTATTTATATCAGAACAAATGATTGGCCATAAATTAGGAGAATTTGTACCAACAAGAACTTTCAGAAGTCATATAAAAAATGATAGAAGAACAAGAAAATAAAACATGAATAACACAAAAGTTCAATCTCAAGCTATAACTAAATATATCAGAACATCTCAACATAAATCTCGTAGAGTACTTCAACAAATTCAAGGAAAAAAATACAGTGAAGCAAGATTAATGCTAGAATTTATGCCTTATAAAACATGTAAAATAATAATTAAAACATTAGACTCTGCATTTCATAATATTAACCAACAAAAAAATATTAATAAACAACAAGTAAAAATAATAGAAGCATATGCAAATAAAGGACCAGTTTTAAAAAGATTTCAACCAAGAGCACAAGGAAGAGCATTTCCAATCAGAAAACCTACATGCCACATAATAATAAAACTAGAATCATAATAACATGGGACAAAAAACACATCCATCAGGATTTAGAATAGGAATAACTGAATCACATAAATCATCTTGGTTTTCAAGTATGAAAACATACCCTACACTTATAGAGGAAGATTATCAAATAAGATATTATATAACAAGTAACCTAAAAAAAGCTAATATTGCTCAAATAAAAATAGATAGAAAGCTCGATCAAACAGAAGTCGATATACATACGGCAAGACCAGGAATTATTTTAGGTAAATCAGGATCAGGAATAGATATACTACGGCATGAAATGATGAAAAAATTAAAAATTTCCAGTAAAATTAGAATTAACATCATAGAAATTACAGAACCTGATAGAGAAGCAATACTGCTTGCTCAGTGGATAGCTCAACAACTAGAAAAAAGAATTGCCTTTAGAAGAGCTGTTAGACAAGGAATACAAAAAGCAAATAAAGTAAATATAAATGGCATCAAAATACAAATATCAGGCCGACTTAATGGAGCAGAAATTGCTAGAAAAGAATGGGTTCGTGAAGGTAGAGTCCCACTACAAACTCTTAGAGCTAATATTGACTACGCATATACTAAAGCACATACAATCTATGGTATATTAGGAATTAAAATATGGCTATTTAAAGATGAAAAAATTAAAGTATAAATATAAAAAATCTAATTATGCTAAGTCCTAAAAGAACAAAATTTAGAAAACAACATCGTGGGCGCATGAAGGGAAATGCAAGTAAAGGTAATACTATTGTTTTTGGAGAATATGCTTTACAAGCAACTGAACCAACATGGTTAACTTCGCGACAAATAGAAGCAACAAGAAGAACTATTACAAGATATGTAAAAAGAGGAGGCAAATTATGGATCAGAGTTTTTCCTGATAAACCAGTAACCGCAAGACCAGCTGAAACAAGAATGGGATCAGGCAAGGGTGCTCCAGAGTATTGGGTGGCAGTCATTAAACCAGGTCACATTATATTTGAAATTGCAGGAGTGCCTCAAAATATAGCACAACAAGCAATGCGTTTAGCATCGTATAAATTACCAATAAGAACTAAATTTATAATAAAAAATTAATTTACTTTATACAAATATATTATTACTTATTTCAAAACAATTTTTATGAACATTGAAGACAGAACAATAGAATTAAAAAAAGAACTAGTTATACTCCGAATAAATAAAATTACAAAACAAAACAATGCAAGACACAAAACTAAACAAATTCAACACAAAATTTCTCAAATACTTAAAATAAATCATCATAACAAAAATTAAATGCCTAATAAAGAAACATTTGGAACAGTAGTAAGCAATAAAATGAATAAAACTATAACGGTAATAGTAAAAAAGCCAGTTGCACATAAAAAATACGGTAAAATCATAAATCGAACTAATAAATATTATGTTGATGATCCTTTAAATGAGTGCAATATTGGAGACAGAGTCAGAATACAAGAAACAAGACCATTAAGCAAAAATAAACGTTGGAAAATAGTTAAACTAATAAAGAATTAATGATACAAACACAAACTTACTTAAACATAGCAGATAATAGTGGTGCACGTAAAATCATGTGTATCAGAATTTTAGGTACAAATAATCCCAAATATGGAAAGATAGGAGATATCATTATAGGAGTTGTTAAAGATGCATCACCTAATATGCCTATAAAAAGATCAGAAATTGTTAGAGCAGTAATTGTTAGAACAAAGAAAACACTACGTAGATCAGATGGAATGAGTGTACGCTTCGATGAAAATGCAGCTGTTATAATAAATAAAGATAAAAATCCTAAAGGCACAAGAGTATTTGGACCAATCGCAAAAGAATTAAGAGACAAAAACTTTACTAAAATTATATCACTAGCACCAGAAGTAGTTTAAAAAAATAATACAATGAAAATTCAAATACAAAAAGGCGATAATGTTAAGATAATATCAGGCAAACATAAAGGTGAATATGGAAAAGTTTCTTCAGTAATAAAAAATAAACACCAAGTAATAATAAAAAATATAAATATCAGAACCAAACACATAAAACCAAAACAAACAGAAGACAGAGGTTATATAAAAAAAATAGAAGCACCGATACATTACTCTAATGTAAAATTAATAAAAAAAATTAAATAAATGTTAATTATGAATCAATCCTTGAAAAAAAACTACGAAAATAAAATATTTCCAGAGTTAATACAAGAGTTTAAATACAAAAATGTACATGAAGTACCAAAGTTAATTAAAATAACTATTAATCGAGGCATAGGAGAAGCTGCGCAAAATAATAAAGCAATAGATACAAGTATAGAAGAATTTGCGTATATAACAGGACAAAAGCCCATAATTACTAAAACAAAAAAATCCATAGCAGGCTTTAAAATTAGAGACAACATACCTATTGGGTTAAAAGTAACATTAAGAAAAGAAAAAATGTACAATTTTTTAAATAAACTGATTAATTTATCTTTACCGAGAATTAGAGATTTTAGAGGTATTAATCCAAAACAATTTGATGGTCGTGGAAATTATAACTTGGGTTTAAAAGAACAAATAATTTTTCCAGAAATCAATTATGAACAAATTAGTAGAATTAGAGGCATGAACATAACAATTGTAACAACAGCTAAAAACGATAAAGAAAGTTTAGTCCTATTAAAAAAATTTGGGATGCCTTTTAGGCAATAAAAATATACAAAATATAAAATATGATCAATGACATAATTTCAGATATGCTCACAAAAATAAGAAATGCTAATTTGGCTAAGCATCAAATCGTTCAAGTGCCAGCCACAAAAATGACTAGAAATATTATAAAAGTTCTACAAGAAGAAGGTTTCATATATGAATTTGAAGAAATGAGGTCAGATTTAAAAAATCATATATTAGTATCTTTAAAATATAAAGGAAAAAATAAACAACCAATTATTACAGAGCTAAAAAGAATAAGTAAACCAGGATTAAAAGTATATGCAAGTCATAAAGAATTACCAAAAGTACTAGGTGGAATTGGTATTGCTATTATATCAACTTCAAAAGGCATTATGACAGATAAAACAGCAAGACAATTTGGACTAGGTGGAGAGGTTCTCTGCTATATATGGTGAATATATTATATAAAAATTAAACAAGTATATGTCAAGAATAGGTAGAAAAGAAATCATTATACCAGATAATATTGAAGTTACTCTTAATAACTGCCAAATATTAGTTAAAGGTATTAAAGGAGAATTATTATACAATATTTCTGAACTGATAGAAATAGAAGCAACACAAAGCATAATAAGATTAACAAAAAAAAATTATACACAAAAAGCACAAGCTATACACGGACTTTCAAGAAGTATAATTAATAATATGATAATAGGAGTATCAAAAGGGTTTGAAAAAAAACTAATTATCCAAGGAGTTGGATACAGATCACATATGGAAGATAAAAATTTAATTTTGAACATAGGATATAGCCACTCAGTAAAGATAGAACCTCCTAAAAATATAAGCATTAAAGTTGAAAACAACACTAATATTTTTATATCAGGTATTAATAAAGAAACAGTCGGTCAAATTGCAGCAAAAATTAGATCAGTTAGACCACCAGAACCATATAAAGGTAAAGGAATTAGATACGAAAATGAAATAGTAAAAAGAAAAGTAGGTAAAGCAGGTAAGTAAAATTTATTATTAATATTAAATACAGAAATGAAATCAAACCATACAAAAAAACTTAGATTATACATTTTTAAATCAAATAAACATATCTATGCAAATCTAATAGATGATGAAAAGAAACAAATTATAACAAGTAGTTCAACAATATCAAAAGAAATAAAGCATCAAATCAAATCTTTTAAAAATTGTACTAATGCACAAATAGTTGGAAAAAATATTGGTTTAAAAATCAAGGAACTTGGAATTAAAGAGATTATTTTTGATAGAGGCAATAACTTATATCACGGACAAGTAAAAGCTATAGCAGATGCTACAAGAAATGAAGGAATCATATTTTAACATAAAAACACTAACAAATTTTTATTAAACATGAAAAAAAAGAACAACAAAAACAAGGAAGAAAACAATTGGGAAGAAAAAGTTGTACAAGTCAAAAGAGTAACAAAAGTAGTCAAAGGAGGCAAAAAATTAAGCTTTAGAGCAGTTTTAATAATTGGTAATGAAAACGGACAAATAGGTGTAGGAGTTGGAAAAGCTAGTGATGTTATAGGAGCAGTAAAAAAAGGAGTAGCAGATGCTAAAAAGCACATAATAAATATACCATTAACTAAATACTACTCTATTCCACATCCTATCAATGGAACATCAGGCGCAGCAAAAATTATGTTAAGACCTTCAGCAACTGGTTCAGGTGTAATTGCAGGTGGATCTGCAAGGACCGTACTAGAGCTTGCAGGTATCAAAAATATTTTAGCTAAACAACTAGGATCAAACAATACATTAAATAATGCAAGAGCTGTATTAAATGCCTTAAACAACTTACGTACATTTCAAGAGACAGCTAAAATTAGAGATATTGAATTAGAAAAACTATATTAACAAAGTTAAATGAAAAAACACAAGAAACTTGTAAACAAAATTACGATAACTTTAATTATTTTATTTATATCAAGAATTGGAATATTTATACCAATACCAGGAATCAATCAAAGAGAATTTAATACAAGTATAGGTCAAAATACAATTATAAACTTTTTAAATATTTTTTCTGGAGGAGGTTTTTCAACAATAGGTATATTTAGCTTAGGCATTATTCCTTATATCAACTCATCGATTATTACTCAACTATTAATAAAAATTATACCAAGCTTAGAAGAAATACAAAAAAATGAAGGAGAGATAGGTAAACACAAAATAAACAAAATAACTAGATATTTAACTGCATTATGGGCAGTTATACAAAGTATTTCTATAGGCTTATGGATAAAACCCTATACATTTAATTGGAATTTTAATTTTTTTCTTGATTTAGTCATTACTTTAACCACGGGATCAATTATTATCATGTGGTTTTCAGAAGTAATTACTGAATACGGAATAGGCAATGGAGCATCATTATTAATATTTCAAAACATAGTATCGAATATACCAAAAAATTTACAAAACTATAATACAAATAATCCAAGCAACTTAAAAATAATTTTAATATTGCTAACATCATCTCTAGCAATATTAATCATAAATATAATTATCCAAGATAGTAAAAGAAAAATTAGTATCATTGCATCGAAATACTTAGGAGAAAAGGATAAACTAAGTACACAAAACTATATTCCACTTAAGTTAAACCAAGGAGGTGTTATGCCAATAGTGTTTGCATCAGCAGCAATTGCATTACCTCAATATCTTTTAATGAATATCAATAATTCAATATTAAAAACAACATTAAACATAATTCTTTCAAATAATGTACTGTACTTAATATTTTACTCAATTTTAATACTCACATTCAGTTACTTTTATTCATCAATTATATTAAATACAAAAGATATCGCAGAAAATTTACAGAAAATGGGTGCAAGTATACCAAATATTCGGCCAGGAGAAGAAACAATACAATATTTAAACAACATTATTAATAAACTAACTTTTATTGGTGCATTATTTTTATTTATCATAGCGCAATTTCCATTAATAACTTCAAAAATAACACACATTAATATATTGCAAGGCTTTGGTACAACATCATTATTAATATTAGTAGGAGTAGCAATAGAAACTGCGAAACAAATACAAACATATATAATTTCAGAACAATATGATAATATTATGGGGTAAAAATAATTTAAATCAAGCAATAACAAATTAGTATGAAAGTAAGAGCATCTGTAAAAAAAATGTGTGAAAAATGCCGCATAATCAGAAGACATAGAAAAATAATGATCATATGTGATAATCCAAAACATAAACAAAAGCAAGGATAATCAATAAAATAAACAAAAAATATCAAATAAATAATTATGGCTAGAATCGAAGGGGTTGATTTACCTAAAAATAAAAGAATAAAAATTGGGTTAACATACATATATGGAATAGGCATATCTAAATCAACAAAAATTTTATATGCAACGAATATTAACGAAAATATAAAAGTTAAAGATCTAAATGATGAACAAATAATATCAATAAGAAATATACTTAGCAACAATTATCAACTAGAAGGTAATTTACGTAGATCAGAAACAATGAATATTAAAAGATTAATGGAAATAGGATGCTATAGAGGAAGAAGACACAGATTAAACTTGCCTCTTAGAGGACAAAGAACTAGAACAAATGCCAGAACAGGTCGAGGAACAAAAAAAACAATTGCAGGTAAGAAAAAAGCTCCAAGAAAATAACCTAATTATAAATAATAATTTAATTTACTGATAAAATGGCCAAACAAATAAAAAAGAATCAGAACAAAAAGAAAAAAAATATAGTTAATGGAATTACCCATATTAGATCAACATTTAATAATACAATCATTACAATAACTGACCTTCAAGGCGAAACAATTACTTGGTGTTCTTCCGGAGCTAGTGGATTTAAAGGAGCAAAAAAAAGCACTCCTTTTGCAGCGCAAACAACAGCAGAAAAAGCAGCAAAAATAGCAATTGACTATGGAATGAAACAAACAGAGATTATGGTCAACGGACCAGGTGCAGGAAGAGAGACTGCAATTAGAGCAATACAAGCTACTGGTATAGAAATTACGTTAATTAAAGATATTACACCTGTACCCCATAACGGCTGTAGGCCTCCAAAAAAACGGAGAGTTTAAACAAAAAATAGATAAATATTAACAAACTACACTAAAAAAAATAAACAAATGACTCATTTTCAAATAGAATGCATAGAGTCAAAAACAAAAGGAGCCAGAGAACAATATGGACACTTTGTTTTAGAACCACTAGAGAAAGGACAAGGAATCACTGTAGGGAATTCTTTACGCCGAACTATACTTTCAGATCTTCAAGGAACAGCTATTGTAGCTGTACGAATAGCCGGTATTAATCATGAATTTTCAACAATTACAGGTGTTAGAGAAGATGTTTTAGAAATAATTTTAAATCTTAAAGAAGTAATATTAAAAAGCCATAGTCCAGAACCACAAATAGGTCGTTTAAGAATACAAGGTCCTGCTGTTATCACTACTGGATTATTTGATATGCCTCCAGAAATTGAGCTAATTGATCCAAAACAATATATTGCAACAATATGCAGTAATACAATATTCGAGATGGAGTTTAAAATACAAAAAGGACATGGATACAAACTGGTAGAAAAAGGTATTGATGATAGATCTATTGATTTTTTACAAATTGACGCAATATTTATGCCAGCAAAAAAATTTAATTATAGAGTAGAAGAAAAAAAAGTTAATAATAACACAATCAATGAAAAACTATTTTTAGAAGTTTGGACTAATGGTAGTATATCACCACAAGAAGCAATAAGCCAAGGAGCACATACATTAACAAGCTTATTCCATCCATTAACTAATATTAGCTTTACATCTAAAACTGAAGTAGATGATACTAAAGAAAAACAAATTCACCAAATTTTAATAGAAGAATTACAGTTATCAGTTCGTGCATATAATTGTTTAAAAAGAGCTCAAATTCATTCAATTGCTGACTTACTTGACTATTCACAAGAAGAGCTATTAGAAATTAAAAACTTTGGTCAAAAGTCAGCTGAGGAAGTAATTGAAGCTTTAAATGAAAAATTGAATATCAATCTACAAAAAGAGAAAATTTAAATTCTTTAGAAGAAATTAATATATTGTATAATGTATTTATAAATACCTCTAAACATAGCAACAATGAATATAAATAAAAATAAAACAATAGCAACAAAATCAGAAAAAAAAACTAGTTGGTACATAATTGATGCAAAACAATACAAATTAGGTAGACTCAGTAGTAAAATAGCTTATATATTAATAAATAAAAACAGTATAAATTATTTACCATATCAAAAAGGAAACACAAAAATCATTATTATTAATTCAAAAGAAATACAAGTTACTGGAAATAAAAATAAACAAAAAACATATAAGAGACATTCAGGCAGACCAGGAGGACTCAAAATAGAAATATTTGAACAACTTCAAAAAAGAATTCCTAATAGAATTTTGGAACATGCAATCAAAGGAATGCTGCCTAAAAATTCTTTAGGGAGACAATTAATGAGAAACGTTAAAATTTATCCAGATAATATACATCCTTATAAAAATCATAAACTAATTAAGCTTAATATTAACTAAATAAATATGTTAACTTCATATCATCAAAAAATTATATATTCAGGAACAGGAAGAAGAAAAACATCTGTTGCGAGAGTAGACTTAATACCAGGTTCAGGTAAACTAATAATCAATGGATTACCTGGAGAATCTTATTTACAGTTCAGTCCAAACTATTTAAGAATTTCATGTTTACCACTAAGCATCTTAGGCCTCAACAAAGAATATGACATATATGTTAAAGCAAGAGGAGGTGGACTCACTGGTCAAGCAGATGCAATTAGATTAGGTTTAGCAAGAGCATTATGTCACATAAATCCAGAAAATCGTATTATGTTAAAATCAGAAGGATTACTGAGAAGAGATGCTAGAAGTAAAGAAAGAAAAAAATATGGTCTACGCAAAGCAAGAAAAGCACCACAATATTCAAAAAGATAATAATAATGACTACATTCTGATAGATCAAGGATTTCATATTTATATAACTAATAATAATTAATATTTATGGCAAAAAAAAATATTCACCCAAAATGGTATAATGAATCTAAAGTATACTGCGATGGACAACATGTTATGACTGTAGGATCGACTAAAGAGAATTTAAAAATAGATATTTGGTCTGGTAATCATCCTTTTTTTACTGGTTCACAACGAATTATCGATACTGAAGGTAGAGTAGAAAAATTTATGAAGAAATATAATCTTCAATAAAAGAATATATATATTAAACAAAGAATATATTTGTATTTTATTAAGTTTGACACTAAATGATACAATAATTATAATCTTATAGAAAATTCATCATTGAATGAATATTACAGAAATAAACAATGCCAACTATTCAACAATTAGTAAGATCAGAAAGAAAAAAATATGAGAAAAAGACAAAATCTCCAGCACTAAAAGCTTGCCCACAAAGACGAGGAGTATGTACAAGGGTATATACCACAACACCTAAAAAACCTAATTCTGCATTGCGTAAAGTAGCAAGGGTGAGACTTACTTCAGGCTTTGAAGTAACTGCATACATACCAGGTATTGGACATAATATTCAAGAACACTCTGTTGTATTAATAAGAGGAGGTCGTGTCAAAGACTTACCTGGTGTTAGATATCATGTAGTAAGAGGAACGCTAGATTCAGCAGGAGTTAAAGATAGAAATAATAGTAGATCAAAATACGGCACTAAAAAACAGAAAAAACAATCATAACTACTAATGTCAAGACGTAACACAGCAAAAAAAAGAAATATATATCCAGATCCTATATATAGTAGTAAGTTAATAAGCATGCTAACTGTCAGGGTCCTTAAGAATGGAAAAAAAGGATTAGCACAAAAAATTATATATGAATCTCTAGAAATCATTAAGAGCAAAACACAAAATGAGCCATTAGAAATGTTAGAAAAAGCTGTAAGAAATACAACTCCATTAGTTGAAGTTAAAGCAAGAAGAATAGGTGGATCCACTTATCAAGTACCAATGGAAGTGAGAGCTTATAGAGGAACTAATTTAGCAATTAGATGGATTACAAAATTTGCATTACAAAGAACAGGCAAGAACATGTCTATAAAGTTAGCAAATGAAATAATTGATGCAGCAAATGAAAATGGTAACGCTATTAGAAAAAGAGAAGAAACACATAAAATGGCCGAAGCTAATAAAGCCTTTGCACATTATAGATATTAAATAAAATCATCAAATTAAAAATTAAGGAAATACAAGATGGCACGCGAAAAATTTGAAAGAAAAAAACCACACGTCAATATTGGTACGATTGGTCATGTTGATCATGGAAAAACAACATTAACTGCAGCAATATCTGCTACTTTAGCTGCAGCAAATCAGGGACAAGCTAAAAAATTTGATGAAATCGACGCAGCTCCAGAAGAAAAAGCTCGGGGAATTACAATTAATACAGCACATATTGAATATGAAACAGAAAATAGACATTACGCACATGTGGATTGTCCAGGTCATGCAGATTATGTAAAAAATATGATCACTGGTGCAGCACAAATGGATGGAGCAATATTGGTCGTATCAGCAGTAGATGGTGCTATGCCACAAACAAGAGAACATATATTACTAGCAAAACAAGTAGGAGTGCCAAATATTGTAGTTTTTTTAAACAAACAAGATCAAGTAGAAGATGACGAACTACGAGAATTAGTAGAACTGGAAGTAAGAGAATTACTGGAAAAATATGACTTCCCTGGGGATAGTATACCTTTTGTTGCAGGATCAGCTCTATTAGCACTAGAGAAAGTTACAGAAAACGTTAACACTAAAAGAGGAGAGAATGAATGGGTAGATAAAATACATTCATTAATGGATGCTGTAGACTCATATATACCTACTCCACAGCGAGATACAGAAAAAACATTCTTAATGGCTGTAGAAGATGTATTTTCAATTACTGGTAGAGGAACAGTCGCAACAGGAAGAATTGAGAGAGGAATAATAAAAGTAGGAGATACAATTGAAATAGTTGGACTACAAGAAACTAAAACAACAACAATTACAGGGCTAGAAATGTTCCAAAAAACCTTAGATGAAGGAATGGCTGGAGATAATATTGGAATACTTTTAAGAGGTATACAAAAGTTGCAAATTCAAAGAGGAATGGTTTTAGCGCAACCAGGAACAATTACTCCACATACAGAGTTTGAAGCAGAAGTATATATCTTAACAAAAGAAGAGGGTGGTAGACACACTCCTTTTTTTTCAGGATATAGACCACAATTTTATGTTAGAACAACAGATGTAACAGGAACAATTAATAAATTTACAGCAGACGACGGATCTACCGCAGAAATGGTTATGCCAGGAGACAGAATAAAAATGAGTGCGGAATTAATACATCCTATAGCAATTGAACAAGGTATGAGATTTGCTATCAGAGAAGGAGGAAGAACCGTCGGAGCTGGCGTAGTTTCTAAAATATTAAAATAATTATAAATAATACCAAATAAAATGGATCAGATAATACACAATAAAGTAAGAATAAAATTAAAAACATACGAAAATGAACTACTTACAATCTCATGCAATAATATTATAAATACAATTAATGCAACGGAAGCAAAAATTTTTGGACCTATATCAATGCCTACAAGGCGTAAAATTTATTGTGTTTTACGTTCACCACACGTTGATAAAGATTCGAGAGAACACTTTGAAATAAGAATTTATACTAAAATAATCGATGTTTATAAGCCATCAAGCAAAACAGTTGATGCACTAATGAAACTAAACATACCATCAGGCATAGATATTGAAGTAAAAATATAAATCAATAAGTTTGACAAACACAACAAAATATTACGTTTGTCAAACTTCTGAATTAAGATACCAAAATATCTTCTTTATTCATATAAATCAGATTCTTTATGAGTATCAATCACACAATCACTTTTAGGATAAGTAACGCAAGTTAAAACATACCCTGAGACCATTTGATCATCATCTAAGAATGTTTGATCATCTTGATCAACTTGCCCTTCTAAGACAACACCTGCGCAACTAGAACAAGCACCAGCACGACAAGAATAAGGCAATTCAACTCCAGACTCTTCAGCAGCATCTAATATATAGGTACTCTCATCACATACAAACTCATGTGATGATCCATCATTTAAATTTAATTTAACATTATAGCTAGGCATAAAAAAATTCTCCCTACTTAAATAATTAAGTAATAATATAACAGATCAAAATATACAACCTATACATAAGCTTAAAATATATATTAATTATGAATATTATCATTAATAAAATTTCAAGCTACTTCTATTTAAACATAAAATTATAAATAATCAAAAAAATAATATATGTATTTTGTATCAATAATAACACATAGCGCATAATCAAATTTATATAGATAACCAATAAATTCATAGATAATTTTATACAACTAATATACTAAAACAATAGAATGAAATTATACAAAATATCTAAAAGAACAAATTATACTAATTTTGTTCCTAAAAAAAAGATGAAAATAAATTTAAATAGACAAAAAACATACAAAGAAACAAAAGAAATAATTAACAGATTATACTTACAAAGCCTTAGAAGACCAAGTAGTTTAATGATAAACATGATACAACCATTACTTTGGCTATTACTATTTGGAGCACTATTTCAAAATGCGCCTATATATTTATTTGAACAATACAAGATTCAATATAGAGAATTTTTAAATCCTGGTATTATAATATTTACTGGGTTTAATAGCGCTATTAATGCAGGATTACCATTAATGTTTGACAGAGAATTCGGATTTCTTAATAGAATTTTAATTTCACCTATTACTAACAAAAATTCAATCATATACTCATGTGTTATACATACATGGTTAATAGCTACTACTCAAATTATAGCAATAATATTTCTTACAATATATCAAACAAACAACAACATAAGCTTCAATATAAACCAATTAATTATCAATATAAGTATCAGTACAATAATAATTACCAACGTATCAATAATCAGCATATGTAATGCACTAATTCTTCCGGGACACATAGAATTTATAGCACTAACAACATTGCTAATCAATTTACCAACTCTCTTCGCAAGTACAGCTTTAGCTCCTTTATCTTTCATGCCAACATGGCTGCAAATAATATGTTGTACAAATCCATTAACATATGCTATAGAAATTATACGAAGCCATAGCCTACATGAATCAATTTCAATCAATACTGAAATAATTAATGCCACTTGGTTAACAATTAATATTCAACAAGGCATATGGATATTAATATTAATTAATATCATCAGCATCATAATAGTAAAAAAGATAATTAAATACAAATATGATTAAAATTAATCAGTTACATAAAAGAAATGTTATAATGTATATAAATGAATACAAAAAGTAAGAAAAGCAACATATATAATAAAAAAGTTAACAAGGAGTAATATCCTTATATGGCATTACCATGGTATCGCGTACACACAGTAGTTTTAAATGATCCAGGTAGACTAATTTCTGTTCACTTAATGCATACAGCATTAGTATCAGGATGGGCAGGATCAATGGCGTTATACGAACTAGCTATTTTTGATCCTTCAGATCCAGTATTAAACCCTATGTGGAGACAAGGCATGTTTGTAATGCCATTTATGACAAGAATTGGAGTCACTGATTCATGGGGAGGCTGGAGCATTACTGGAGAAAGCGTATCAAATCCAGGATTATGGAGCTTCGAAGGTGTTGCAATAACACACATAGTACTTTCTGGAATGTTATTTTTAGCTTCAATATGGCATTGGGTATATTGGGATTTAGAATTATTTAGAGACCCAAGAACTGGAGAACCTGCGTTAGATTTACCCAAAATATTTGGTATTCATTTATTATTATCTAGCTTACTATGTTTTGGATTTGGAGCATTTCATACAACAGGTTTATTTGGACCAGGAATATGGATTTCTGACGGATATGGAATTACAGGAAAAGTTCAACCAATAGCACCAGCATGGGGACCAGATGGATTTAATCCATTTAATCCAAGCGGTATAGCATCGCATCATATAGCTGCAGGAACTGTCGGAATATTAGCTGGATTATTTCACTTAGCTGTTAGACCACCTCAAAGACTTTATCGAGCACTACGCATGGGAAATATAGAAACAGTTTTATCAAGCAGCATTTCTGCTGTATTTTTTAGTGCATTTGTAACATGTGGCACAATGTGGTATGGTTCAGCAGCAACACCAATTGAACTTTTTGGACCAACTAGATATCAATGGGATAGCGGATATTTTCAGCAAGAAATAGAAAGAAGAGTTGAAAATGCACTAAATGAAGGAGCTAGTCCAGAAGAAGCATGGTCTAAAATTCCAGATAAATTAGCATTCTATGACTACATAGGAAATAACCCAGCTAAAGGAGGATTATTCAGAGCTGGACCAATGGATAAAGGAGACGGAATTGCAGAAGCATGGCTGGGACATCCAATATTTCAAGACAAAGAAGGTAGAGAACTAACAGTAAGAAGAATGCCTGCTTTCTTTGAAACATTTCCTGTAATTTTATTAGATAAAGATGGAATTATAAGAGCAGATATCCCATTCAGAAGAGCTGAGTCAAAATATAGTATTGAACAAGTTGGTGTAACAGTAAATTTTTATGGTGGAAAATTAAATGGAAAAACATTTGCTGATGCACCAAGTGTAAAAAAATATGCACGTAAAGCACAACTCGGAGAAGTTTTCGAGTTTGATAGAACAACACTAGAATCAGATGGAGTATTTCGTAGTAGTCCAAGAGGATGGTTTACTTTCGGACATGCAAATTTTGCATTACTATTCTTTTTTGGACATTTATGGCATGGATCAAGAACAATCTTTAGAGATGTATTCGCAGGTATAGGAGCAGAAGTAACAGAACAAGTAGAATTTGGGGCATTCCAAAAACTTGGTGATCGTAGTAGTAAAAAACAAGGAGCAGTATAATATTATAATAATATTAACTCAAGAATTATATAAATAAAAAACTTCAAATAGTAATAAAATATTCAACATTTTTATTAAGGAATAAAAAATGGAAGCACTAGTATATGTATTTTTATTAGTTGGAACACTAATGGTAATATTTTTTGCCGTTTTTTTTAGAGACCCACCTAGAATAGCTAAATAAATCATCACAATAAAAAATGTAGATAATTATATTTACATTTTTTATAGATATAATCCAACAATAAATTTAAAAATTACTCTTCATGTTCTTCAAAAGGGTCACGTAAATTTTTAGAAATAGGGCCAAAAGAAGTATATATAGAATAACCAGTAACACCAAACAATAAACTAAGAATAAAAATACTAAGAACTGTTGCAGTTTCCATAATTTAATAACAAATAAAACTAAGTTATTTTTATAATGTTATTATAAGCAATATTAATTAAACAAATTAACAAAACTAACTATGGCTTTAAGAACTAGACTCGGAGAAATACTAAGACCATTAAATTCAGAATATGGTAAAGTTGCACCAGGATGGGGAACAACTCCTATCATGGCAATATTTATGTTATTATTTTTTTTATTTTTATTAATTATTTTACAAATCTACAATTCATCATTAATTTTAGAAAATGTAGATGTTGACTGGGCAAGCTTAGGAAATTAAACAATAAAGACAAGTATTACAACACAATACTTGTCAACACAATTAAATTTAGAACTAACTTACTAATGACAATTCACTTTCAGAAAAATTATTTGTATTCACTCCACTGTAAGTTGATTTAGTAAAACGAACTAAAACAGGATACTTAATTCCTTTATCTATTTTTACAATCAAACCTGTATCTTGATACCAATAAGACTCTTTTCTTAATACTTTAACTTTTCCACCTTTTTCAAACATAAAAAATTTACCTTAAATATAATAAAAAAATATTAAAACAAATATAAATTAATTTTATAATAAAAATTAAACACCAAAAATAAATATTAACTTTTACAAACTTAAAATAGAGTTTGCTGTACAGTTGCCTATACAATAACAAAGATGTTACATTCATATAAATACTAAATATAACTAAAATACAGAAGTAAATAACTATGAAATTTTCATGGAAAAATCTATTATTATGGTCTTTACCAATAATTGTTATATCTTTCTTCCTTTGGCAAGGAATATTTGCACCAATAGCAAATGAAAATAACACAAATTTAACTAATTCAAGAATGACATATGGAAGATTTTTAGAATATATTGAAATGGGATGGGTAAAAAAAGTAGACATATATGACAATGGACATACTGCAGTGATAGAAGCTATTGGACCAGAAATTGGCAATAGAATGCAAAAAATCAGAGTAGAACTACCAGCAAGTGTTCCAGAGTTAATTACAAAACTTAAAAAAAATCATATAGACCTAGATGCTCATCCGACTAAAAACAATACAGCACTATGGAGTCTAATAGGCAATTTATTTTTTCCACTACTTTTAGTTACTAGCTTAGCATTATTATTCAGAAGATCAAATAATGCAACTGGAGGACCTGGACAAGCAATGTCATTCGGAAAATCAAAAGCTTTATTTCAAGTAGAAGCTAAAACAGGTATTATTTTTGACGATGTAGCTGGTATAGATGAAGCAAAAGAAGAATTTGAAGAAATTGTTACATTTTTAAAAAAACCAGAATACTTTACAGCAGTTGGAGCAAAAATACCAAAAGGAGTATTATTAGTAGGGCCTCCAGGTACAGGCAAAACACTATTAGCGAAAGCTATAGCGGGAGAAGCAAATGTACCTTTTTTTAGCATATCCGGATCTGAATTTGTAGAAATGTTCGTAGGAGTAGGTGCATCAAGAGTAAGAGACTTATTTAAAAAAGCAAAAGAAAATGCACCATGCATAATATTTATTGATGAAATTGATGCAGTAGGACGACAAAGAGGTACAGGCATAGGCGGAGGCAACGATGAAAGAGAACAAACTTTAAATCAATTATTAACAGAGATGGATGGATTTGAAGGTAATACAGGAATAATTGTTGTAGCAGCAACTAATAGAGCTGATATATTAGATTCCGCCTTATTAAGGCCAGGAAGATTTGACAGACAAGTAAACGTAGATATACCAGATTTCAAAGGAAGATTAGATATTTTAAATGTACATGCAAAAAATAAAAAGATTGACACCAATGTTTCTTTATCTATAATTGCAAGACGGACACCTGGTTTTTCAGGAGCAGACTTAGCTAATTTACTAAATGAAGCAGCCATATTAACAGCTAGAGAAAGAAAAAATCAAATAACACTAAAAGAGATTGATAAAGCAATTGATCGAATAATAGCAGGAATGGAAGGAACTGCATTAATTGATAGCAAAAGCAAAAGACTAATAGCTTATCATGAAATTGGTCATGCAATTGTAGGAACATTAATAAGAGACCATGAAAATGTACAGAAAGTAACATTAATACCAAGAGGACAAGCTAGAGGATTAACTTGGTTTACTCCATCTGAAGATCAAAGCTTAATATCAAGATCTCAAATTAAAGCTCGAATTATGGGAGCTTTAGGAGGTAGAGCAGCAGAAGAAATTGTCTTTGGAGAATCAGAAATTACAACAGGTGCAAGCAATGATTTACAACAAGTAACATCAATGGCAAGACAAATGGTTACAAGATTTGGAATGTCTACAATTGGCCCCATGTCACTAGAAAATGAAGATTCTAATCCATTTTTAGGTAGAGGTATGGGAAATAATAACGAATATTCAGATGAAATTGCAATAAAAATAGATTCTCAAATTAAGTTAATAGTAGATGAATGCCATAACAAAACTAGAGATATTATAAAAAATAACAGAGTTATCATAGATAAATTAGTAGATATACTAATTGAAAAAGAAACAATCGATGGTAATGAATTCACAAAAATTATTAAGCAATACACACAAATACCAAGAAAAATTTAATAAACTTTAGAAATCAAAACGAGACTGACGGGATTCGAACCCGCAGCTTCCGCCGTGACAGGGCGGTGCTCTAACCAATTGAACTACAGTCCCAATAAGTTTAATATTAATCTAAACTAATACTGATTGTCAACTCAATAAAATATAGGAGAAGAAGGGATTCGAACCCTCGGTATAATAATTATTATACAACAGATTAGCAATCTGCCGCTTTCAACCTCTCAGCCACCTCTCCATTGATATAACAAATAAAATAAATGGCTCAGGCGGGACTTGAACCTGCGACCTTGGGCTTATGAGTCCCCTGCTCTAACCAACTGAGCTACTGAGCCAATTATCATACAGTAAAACTATAACATTTAAATATAAAATTAACAAACTAATACTTATGCAACTAACATTGAACCAAATCTGTCATTAGTCAAAATTTCATATAATAAAGAATAACGAACTCTACCATCAATAATGTGAACAGCTGGTACATTATTTTTTAATGCATCAATACAACAATCTATCTTAGGAATCATACCATTCGTGATAATTCCTGCCGATTTCAGATTATAAATTTGATTTAAACTAATATTCTTAATCAAACTAGATTTATCATTAATATTATAGAGAATTCCAGGAGTATCAGTAAGTAAAATTAACTTATCAGCTTGCATAGAGGAAGCTATAGAACTTGCTAAAGTATCCGCATTAATATTATAGGTATCTCCTTTTATATCAGAAGCAACACTTGATATTACTGGAAAAAATTTACTATCAAGAAGAGTACTTAAAATTTTACTATTAATACAATGAACAGTACCAGTAAAATTATTAGAATTATTAACCAGAGGAACAGCAGTAATTAAATTAGCATCCTTACCTGATAAACCCACAGAAGGAACTTGATTTCGATTTAATAAAGAGATTAATTGCTTATTAATATGACCACTTAAAACCATTTCAACTACTTCCATAGTCTTTGAATCTGTTACACGCAAACCTTCTTTAAATATTGGATCAATATTTAATTTACGTAACCAATTATCAATTAAATATCCTCCACCATGAACTAAAATAATCTTTATACCCAAAAGATAGAGCAAAGATATGTCTTGAATTATATTAAGTTGTAACAACTTATTTTTCATCGCAGATCCACCATACTTAATAACAAAAGTAGAACCAGAATATTTACGAATTAAAGATAAAGTATCAACAGAAAAATAGAAACGGTCAGAGCTTACAGAATTTGACATTTAAATACTTATTTATTATTAATAATTTATGAAAATAGAAACAATAACAATGGTTAATAAATAATATAATAAAATATTATGTCAAACTTTTGGGTAAATTTATATAAATTTCCAAGATTTTTAATAAGTGTACTAATAGGATTTTTCTTGACAACTTTTCAACCAATTTTTAAGTTATTAAAGAATAGAAAAGATAAATTATTAGTAATAACAATAATAGTAATAACAATAGTCTTATTCTATAGAATAATACAAATAATTACAGGTAGTATATAAAAAATTGAACATATATAATATATATAATACAATTTATTCTTTGGAGGTTTGTGTGTGTCTATTTCTAATTTCGTTTCTGGTGCTTTTTCTTTAATGGATAGCCTTGTTAGAAATGGCGTATTTCATATTTTTGGTTATCCAGGTGGTGCTATTTTACCGATATATGATGAATTATTTCGTTGGGAGGAAAAAAAATTAATTCAACATATTTTATGTAGACATGAACAAGGTGCTGTTCATGCAGCTGATGGTTATTCAAGGTCATCTGGAAAAACTGGTGTTTGTTTTGCTACCTCTGGACCTGGTGCTACGAATTTAGTTACTGGTATAGCTACAGCTCAAATGGATTCTATTCCTCTTGTGTTAATTACTGGTCAAGTTGCTCGTCCTTTTATTGGTACAGACGCATTTCAAGAAGTTGATATTTTTGGTATTACTTTGCCTATAGTTAAACATTCATATGTTGTTAGAGATCCTAGAGATATGAGTAGAATTGTTGCAGAAGCTTTTTATATTGCAAATGACGGTAGACCAGGTCCAGTACTAATTGATATTCCTAAGGATGTAGGTCTTGAACAATTTTATTATAGTTTTGTTCCGAAGGTTCATTTAAAGTTATTAGGATGTGGACATTTAAAGCCTATTAAAGAAAAACATTTTAGTAAATTAATAGAGCTAATTAAGCAATCTAGTCAACCTCTTTTATATGTAGGTGGCGGTGCTGTCTCATCTAATGCGTCTGATATTATAATACAGTTTGCTAATTTATTTCAAATACCAATAACTACAACACTTATGGGTAAAGGAATTATTGATGAAAATAATGTATTATCTCTAGGTATGTTAGGAATGCATGGGACTGCTTATGCAAATTTTGCTGTTAGTGAATGCGATTTATTAATTGCTTTAGGAGCACGTTTTGATGATAGAGTTACTGGTAAGTTAGATGAATTTGCATGTAATGCACAGGTTGTTCATATTGATATTGATCCAGCAGAAGTAGGTAAAAATAGAATTCCTCAGCTAGCTATTGTCGGTGATGTTAATGATGTAATTACAAAGTTTTTAGGTTATTTAAATAATTCTAAAAACTTTATAACTAATAATGAGCAAACTAGTTCATGGAAACAAAGAATTTATTCTTGGAAAAAACAATATCCCTTATTGGTGCCCAAGAATGTAAATTTTTTATCTGCACAAGAAATTTTATATACAGTTTCTATTCTTGAACCAACAGCTTATTTTACTACCGATGTTGGTCAACATCAAATGTGGGCAGCTCAGTTTTTGAATGTTTTACCGAAACATTGGATGTCTAGTTCCGGTTTAGGAACAATGGGTTATGGTTTACCAGCCGCTGTTGGTGTTCAAATTGCTCATCCAGATCAAAAAGTTATATGTGTTAGCGGTGATGCTAGTTTCCAGATGAATTTACAAGAGTTAGGTACTATTGCTCAGTATAATTTGCCTGTTAAAATTCTCGTGATTAATAATAAATGGCAAGGTATGGTTAGACAGTGGCAAGAGGCTTTTTATGGCGAAAGATATTCTCATTCTAATATGGAAAAAGGATCTCCTAATTTAACTAAGCTTGCTCAGTCGTTTGGTTTGTTAGGTTTAGAAATTGAATACAGAAAAGATTTGAAGGAAACTTTAAAATTATTTTGTAATTATAATGGACCAGTTATCTTAAATTGTATTGTTAAAGAGCAAGAAAACTGTTATCCAATGGTAGCACCTGGTAAAAGTAATTCTCAGATGATTGGTTTAATTAAACAGTCATCAACACTAGGTATCGAAAAAAATATTAACGTTTCAGTTAATTCGAGATAATACTTTTTTCTTAATTTGATTTTGATATTTATTGGGCCGGGTTGGATTTGAACCAACGTAGGCTAAGCCAGCGGATTTACAGTCCGCCCCCATTAACCACTCGGGCACCGACCCATAGATTTAGTATTCTTGAGTAAATTTATTATTTAATCAATATAGATTATATTAAATTTTTCTATAAAAATCAATATTAAGTTATCAAAATTTTGTTTGGACACAACTGGATTTGAACCAGTGACTTTTACGGTGTCAGCGTAATACTCTAAACCATCTGAGTTATGTATCCTAATTTATATTAATTGAATTTTTGCTTTAATCTAGTTGCTTTACCTGATCTATTACGAAGATAATATAATTTAGATCTTCTAACTTTGGATTTTTTTATTATTTCTATATCTAAAATTTGAGGAGAATGTAATAAATATATTCTTTCTACCCCTATATTTTGTACTGTTTTTCTAACTGTAATAGTTTTATTAATGTGTGAATTATTTTGCGAAATAACTACTCCTTCTGATATTTGAATTCTTTCTTTATTACCTTCTTGAATCATTTTTTTTATTTTTATACTATCACCTATATTTATTTGGGGTATATTTTCTTTAAGATATGTTTCTTGTATTTTGTTAATTAAGTTAGTTTGTGTTTTTAATTTTTTAATCATGTATGTATTTAAATGTAATATTTTTAGTTTTATTTTATTTAATATTTTTAATATTAGTCAACTACTTTTTTTTATTTGTTTAATAGTTATAGTTTTTTCTTTACTTATGTTATAATAGATTACTATCGAAGGTAATCACGTTTTTTGATTTAAAATTTATATGTTTGAACGCTTTACTGAAAAAGCCATAAAAGTCATTATGCTAGCTCAAGAAGAAGCAAGAAGGTTAGGACATAATTTCGTTGGTACTGAACAAATATTATTAGGGTTGATTGGTGAAGGGACTGGGATAGCTGCTCAGGTGTTAAAATCTATGAATGTTAATTTAAAAGATGCTAGAATTGAAGTAGAAAAAATTATAGGTAGAGGTTCTGGCTTCGTAGCTGTAGAAATTCCTTTTACACCAAGAGCTAAACGTGTTTTAGAATTGTCTTTAGAAGAGGCTAGACAATTAGGTCATAATTATATCGGTACTGAACATCTTTTAATGGGTTTAGTAAGAGAGGGAGAAGGAGTTGCTGCAAGAGTTTTAGAAAACTTAGCTGTTAATGTTGCATCAATTAGAACAGAAGTAATTCAAATGTTAGGAGATAATGCTGATGTTAGTACTAATGGCAGTAATAATATGCAAGCTAGAAGCAAAACTCCTACTTTAGAAGAATTTGGTTCTAATTTAACTGAATTAGCTATTGAAGGTGTTCTAGATCCTGTTGTAGGTAGACAAAAAGAAATTGAAAGAGTTATTCAAATTTTGGGGCGTCGTACTAAGAATAATCCTGTATTAATTGGAGAGCCTGGTGTTGGTAAAACAGCTATAGCTGAGGGGCTTGCCCAAAGAATTGCAAATAGAGATATTCCGTCTATTCTTGAGGATAAGTTAGTAATAACGTTAGATGTTGGTTTATTAGTTGCTGGAACAAAGTATAGAGGTGAATTTGAAGAAAGATTGAAAAGAATTATGGATGAAATTAAATCAGCAACAAATGTCATTTTGGTTATAGATGAAGTTCATACTCTTATTGGTGCTGGTGCAGCTGAAGGAGCTATAGATGCAGCTAATTTATTAAAACCCGCGCTAGCTAGAGGTGAACTTCAATGTATAGGTGCAACTACTTTAGAAGAGTATCGTAAACATATTGAAAAAGATGCTGCGTTAGAGCGACGTTTTCAACCAGTTTTAGTTGGAGAACCAACAGTTGAAGAGACAATTGAAATTTTGTTTGGATTAAGGGATCGCTATGAAAAACATCATCAATTAAAAATGTCTGATGAAGCGTTAGCGGCTGCTGCCAAATATGCTAATCAATACATTTCTGATAGGTTTCTTCCAGATAAAGCTATTGATTTAATTGATGAAGCTGGTTCTAGGGTTCGTTTATTAAATTCACAATTACCACCTGCTGCTCGTGAATTAGATAGAGAATTAAGGTCTGTTTTAAAAACTAAAGATGAAGCTATTAGAGCACAAAAGTATGAGAAGGCTGAGCAATACAGAACTAGAGAAATGGAAATTAAAGCTCAGATTGCTGCTATTGCTCAGAGTAAAAACTCTGAACCTGATCTTCAGCTGGAAGATCCAGTAGTTACTGAAGATGATATTGCTGAAATTGTTGCATTTTGGACAGGTATTCCGGTTACTAAGTTAACTAAGAGTGAGTCAGAGAAATTAATGCATATGGAAGAAACATTGCATGGTAGAATTATTGGTCAAGAAGAAGCTGTTGTAGCAGTTTCACGAGCTATTCGACGTGCTAGGGTGGGACTTAAAAATCCTAATCGTCCTATTGCAAGTTTTATTTTTTCTGGTCCTACTGGAGTAGGTAAAACTGAGTTAACTAAAGCTTTAGCATCATATTTTTTTGGTGCTCAAGAAGCAATGGTTAGATTGGATATGTCAGAGTATATGGAAAGACATACAGTTTCTAAGTTAATTGGTTCACCTCCTGGTTATGTAGGTTATAGTGAAGGTGGATATTTGACAGAGGCTGTTAGGAAAAGACCTTATACAGTAATTTTATTTGATGAAATTGAAAAAGCTCATCCTGATATTTTTAATTTACTTTTACAAATTTTAGAGGATGGTCGTCTAACAGATGCTAAAGGACGTACTATTGATTTTAAAAATACTTTATTGATTATGACTTCTAATATTGGTTCAAAAGTAATAGAAAAAGGTGGAGGAAGTTTAGGTTTTGAACTTGGGGAATCTCAAGTAGAGTCACAATATAATCGTATTAAGTCTCTTGTTAATGAAGAGCTTAAACAGTATTTTCGTCCAGAGTTTTTAAATAGATTAGATGAAATAATTGTATTTAGGCAATTAACTAAAGAAGAAGTGAGAGAAATTGCTGATTTAATGTTAAAAGAAGTTTTTGATAGAATTAAGCAACAAGATATAATTTTGAGTGTTACTGATAGGTTTAAAAATAAATTAGTTGATGAAGGATATAATCCTAGTTATGGTGCACGTCCACTACGTCGTGCCGTAATGCGTTTATTAGAAGATAGTTTAGCAGAGGAGGTATTAGCAGGTAAAATTCAGTCAGGAGATAGTGCTGTGGTTGATGTTGCTGATGATGGAGTAGTTAAAGTATTACTTGGTGATAAATTACAGGTGTAGTTATAAAAATTATGTTTCTTAATTTTATTTTATATAGATAGTTAGTATATTAATTTTTTCTATCTATATTTATATATACAATATGCCAGGAACCAGATTTGAACTGGTGACACGAGGATTTTCAGTCCACTGCTCTACCAACTGAGCTATCCCGGCGAGTTAATCTTATTATATTATATTTAATAATAAATGATTAAAGAAGTTTTTATCTTATATCTTTAAAAGTACTAATTTGGGGTATAAAATATAGTTTGCAGCCACCAGTATTACCATTACGATTTTTACATATTTTTAAATTAATCATTTTTTTATTGTCTACATTTATGTTACTTATTATTTCTTCTTTTTCATATAAGATAAGTATAATATCTGCATCTTGTTCTATTGAATTATGTGTTATTATTGTTTGAGATATGATATTAAAATATTGGTTTTGATTTAAATCATATGATTTGGAGTATATATGAAAAAATATTGTATTAATATATTGTTTATAGATTATGTTTTTTTTATTCTTTTTAGTTGTATTTATTGTTGTTGATAGTAGTATTCCATTAGTTTCTATCCAAAGATGCTGAGATAAGTACTTATGGTTGTGAGTAAGCAAGACAATTTTTTTATTATTTATGCATTGAAAAATATATTGATTTGATAGTTTAATAGCGCTAATGGTTTTATTTATTTTTTCATTATATTTTATATTTATATTTCTATCTTTTTTTTTATTGTTTAGTATCAATATTTTTTTATTTTTTACTTGTTGTCGTATATTGTATATATTAATATCTTTACTATATGCTGATTTGAGATTTATATTATTTTTATGTTTAATACACCCGCTTTCTTTAAGGTCAGATAATAATGGTTCTTTATTGCTTCTAATTTCTATGTTTCTATTAAGTTGCGAAATAATTATAATTGGTAGTTTTAAAAATTGGGCTAATAATTTTAGTTTTCTTGTTATATATCCAATTTCTTGACTCCTACTGTATTTTTTTTCTTTATTTTTAGAAAACTCAACTAATTGTAAGTAATCTATAATAATTAAACTAAGGTCATCAGTTTTTTTTTTAAGGTCTTTGGCTATTTGATTTATATAGTTGATGTCTACATTACTTTTATCATTAATATATATGTTATGATTTAATAATATATTGCATATATTACTTACTTTCTTCCATTCTCGTTGAGTTAATTGTGCTATGTTTTGTGGATTGACATTAATTTCTGATGCTATAGATATAATTTTATTAAATACTTCGTAGTTAGACATTTCAAGACTAAATATAAGTACACTAATCTTTTGATAAAAAAAAACATTATAAGCGATGTTTATTGCAAATGAAGTTTTGCCAATAGATGGTCTACCTGCTATAATAACTAAATTACCTTTTGGTAGACTTGGAAGGATATTATCTATTTCGAAAAATCCTGATTTAGTAATTATATTTTCTATTTTATTACATAAATTTATGTTTTGATATTTAAGTTCTAATAGTTTTTTAGCAACTAAGTCTTTTATGTTTAATATTTTATTTGGTGTATCTTGGTTTATTTGTTTTTCGATTAAGTATATATATGATAAAATTTTTGTATATAAACTATGATTATTCAGGTTTTCTATGTATCCTATTTTAATAATATTATATCCACACTGAATGATAAGTCTTTTTATATAGTTATCCTTTAAAGTTCTAATTAAATTTTCTGTGTAATAATTAATTTTTGATGATGATATAAAAATTTGACTTTGTCTCATCATCTGACTAATTTTTTCTATACCACCTATTTTGAGTAATAAATTTTTGTTTTGTAGTTTATATATTATTTGATATATTTGATTTGTATTTTGTTGATTTATACTTTTTAGGTTTAAATATATTATTTGATTTATTTCTAGAAAAAAATATTCTTTTTTTATAATATTTTTAATTGGATCAAAAAGATTCGGATAAATAAATATTATACCCAATAATATTTCTTCTGCTATGTGATTTTGTGGAATAAATTTATATTTATATAATTTACTCATGAATTGATTTTTATTTTATATATTTGTAGGTATTATTTTTAATGGTACATTGATGTTTATTTTTGGATTAATTTGAATTCTGATGTTTGTTACTCCAATTAATTTTATTTCTAAAGTTTTAATTTGTATTCTATTTATTAATACGTTTGTGTATTTATTTATCCATTTCATTATATCTTTTTCTGTTATGTTGCCAAAAATTAAATTATTTTCTCCTTTCTTTTTATATATAGAAATGCTGTCAATTTTTTGCATGTTATTTTTTAGTAATTTAATTTCAGTGTCACTAGTTTCTCTTTGTTTTATTGCTATGTTTTCAAACATTTGAATATGTTTTATTTTTTTATTTGTAGCTATTTCTGCTATTTTATTTGGTATTAAATAATTAAAAGCGTATCCACGAGCAACATTTATAATTGATCCTTTTTTACCTATTGTTAAAGTATTTTTTACTAGTATTACGTCAATTTTTTTTTTCATATATTTAATTTATTAAGTAATAAATATTTTTTACTAATACTATCAGATTTTTAGTTTTTGTTTAAATATTTATTCAATTGGGTGTAAAATGTAGTGTAAAATATTTTTGTTTGTTAAAAAGCGTGATGCGATGATAGATCTTTCTATTGTGTTACAATATATAATTAAATCATTAGTTCTTTTAAAATACTGAATTAATCTCATTGTTTCATTTAATTTTAATTGCTTTATTGGGATATTAATTGATTTTTTAAGATGCCTTTTATTGAAATCGAAATTTTTTCTCAAGTCTATTATAATTAAATTATTTTTAATTATGTTTAACTGATTTTTAAATATAATGTTGTTTAAGTCAAAATTGTTGATTTTATTATTTTTATTTCTTTTTAAATAGATTTTTCTTTCTTCTTTTTTTATTTTAATAATATTGTATATAAGTAAAAAGTTTTTACATTTTTTGCTTAGTCCTAAAATGATTTTTATTGCTTCAATAGCTTGTAATGTTCCTGTATAGCCAGTAGTAATACCCATAATTCCATGGCGGTTGCAATTATTATTTTCTAATAGCAGTTCTGGTTTATATAAGTTTTTGTATCTTATCCCATTTTTGTAATTAAATGTAGCCATTTGTCCTTCAAATTTATCAACAGCTCCATATATATATATTTTATGTAGTTTATAACATATTCTATCTATAATGTATCTGGTTTTAAAGTTATCTGTCGTATCTATTACTATGTCATAATAGGATACTATTTCGATACTATTTTCTGGATTTAACTTATGTTGATGTTTTATAATTATACAGTTATTGTTAATTGTTTTTATTTTTTTTTCTGCACAAATTACTTTAAAGTTTTTTACATCATTGGTGTTGTATAGTATTTGCCTATTTAAGTTTGAAATTTCTATTTTATCTCCATCAATTATTCCAATGTAACCAATTCCAGATACGGCCAAATAAATCATTACCGGACAGCCCAATCCACCTGCTCCAATTATAAGTACTTTTGCGCTTTTTAATCTTTTTTGTCCTTGGATTCCTATATTTTCTAAAATTATTTGTTTAGAGTAGTTCTGGTATTCTTGGTTTGATAGTTTTATTTTTGTTTGATTTTTAATATTTAGCATTATTTATTTTTTGTTCTGAGTTTAGATTATAATGAATTTAGCATATAAATATTTAACTACGCCTTTAGTTCAGTTGGTAGAACGTAGGTTTCCAAAACCTAATGTCGAGGGTTCAAGTCCTTCAGGGCGTGTTTAATAGATTTTTCAATTTTATATTGGACAAATTATTTATTAATCATATAATGTGGTATAGTTGTTAAGTTATTTATATTTAGATAAATATAGTATATTTTTAAAAAAATTTTTGAATTTTTATGCCTAAAAAAGTTGTTGGTTTTGTTAAATTAGCATTGTCAGCTGGTAAAGCAACACCAGCTCCTCCTGTCGGACCTGCCTTAGGTCAACATGGAGCTAATATAGTTATGTTTTGTAAGGAATATAATGCTAAAACAGTTGATAAAGTTGGGTTAGTTATTCCTGTTGAAATATCAATTTATGAAGATCGTAGTTTTTCTTTTATTTTGAAGACTCCTCCTGCTTCTGTTTTATTATCTAAAGCCGCGGGTATTGAGAAAGGTTCTGGTACTCCTAATTCTAATAAGGTTGGATCTATTTCTAAATCTGATTTACATGAAATTGCTATTACCAAACTACCTGATTTAAATACTGATGATATTAATCAAGCAATCTTAATAATTAGTGGCACAGCGCGTAGTATGGGAATTTTAATTGAATAGCCAAAATAGTTTATTTAAGGAGCAATTTATTTATTTTATGGTTAAACGTTCACGTCGTTTTTTAAGCATTTTGCAAGAATTGGATAAAAATTTATTATATAGTCCTAATGAAGCATTTTTACTGTTAAAAAAACTATCTTCTGTTAATTTTATAGAGACATTAGAAGCTCATATTGCATTACGCTTAGATCCTAAATATGCAGATCAACAGTTAAGATCAACCGTTATTTTACCTAAAGGTTCGGGTAAAGTTGTTAAAGTTGCTGTTATTACTCAGGGAGATAAAATAAATACAGCTATTTCTGCGGGAGCTGATTTAGTTGGCTCTGAAGATTTAATTGAAGAAATATTTAAAGGTCGTTTAGATTTCGATAAGTTAATTGCGACTCCTGATATGATGTTGCTTATTGCAAAATTAGGACGTTTTTTAGGACCTAGAGGATTAATGCCTTCTCCTAAGTCAGGTACTGTAACTAATGAATTAAAAAGTGCTATTAGTGAATTTAAAGCTGGTAAGTTAGAATACAAAGTTGATCGTACAGGTATAGTGCATGTACCTATAGGTAAACTTAATTTTTCTGTTGATGATTTAAGTTTAAACTTAAAAGCTTTACAAGAATCGATTGATAGAAATAGACCAAGTGGTTCTAAAGGTAAATATTGGAAATCTTTATATTTATCTAGTACAATGGGACCAGGTGTTCCTGTGGATTTAAATATTTTAAAGATATAAAAACAGGGTATTTTATAATTAGTTATATTTATTTTTAAATTTAGTATGAGTAATAAAATTGATAATATTATTGAAGAATTAAAGTCTCTGACTTTATTAGAAGCAGCTGAGTTAGTTAAACAGATAGAAGAAACTTTTGGTGTAGATGCTTCAGCTATTCCTAACACAGGAATGCTAATGATGCCAAGTGATACAAGTAATGCTACTGTTGAAGATGTACAAGAACAAACAGAGTTTGATGTTATTTTAGAAGAAGTTCCTTCACCTAAAAAAATTACAATTTTAAAAGTTGTTCGTTCTTTAACAGCGTTAGGTTTGAAAGAAGCAAAAGAGCTAGTTGAATCTACTCCTAAACCGATTAAGGAAAGTATTTCTAAAGAAGATGCAGAAGAAATTAAATCTAAATTAGAAGAAGTAGGAGCTAAGGTTTCAATTAGGTAAAAAAAATGCAATAGTGATGATTCACATTTGTGTTATCTCTATTGCATTTTTTTATTTATTAAAATAATCCTAACGTTACAGCTTGCGATAAGGGCATTGTTGCTCCTATTCCTAGCCAAATTGTTATGAATGTTCCTATTATAAACACTGTTGTAGCTATTGGCCTTCTAAAAGGGTTTTGAAATTTGTTTATATTTTCTATAAAAGGTATAGTAATTAATCCTAATGGTACGGATGCCATTGATAAAACTCCTATTAATTTATTTGGTATAACTCGTAATAGGTTAAAAGTAGGAAAAAAATACCACTCTGGTAATATTTCTAGAGGTGTAGCAAACGGGTCAGCTGCTTCTCCAATTCCCATTGGTTCTAATACAGCAAGACCTACATTGCATGCTATTGTTCCTAAAATTACTACTGGAAAAATATATAACAAATCATTAGGCCAAGCTGGTTCTCCGTAGTAATTATGTCCCATTCCTTTTGCTAGCTTTGCTCTTAATTTTGGATCTGTAAGATCTGGTTTTTTTATAATTGACATATTTAAATAACCTTACTTTTTTAATTTATTTATAGTGGACCTGAAATACCTTGTTTGCGTATCATTAAAAAGTGCATCAACATAAAAACTGCTGTTAATAAGGGTAAAACAAAAGTATGTAAGCTATAAAATCTAGTTAATGTACTTTGTCCAACACTTACACTTCCTCTTAAAAGCTCAACAATTGTACTACCTATAAATGGTATTGCTTCTGGTACTCCAGTTACTATTTTTACTGCCCAATAACCTATTTGGTCCCATGGCAGTGAATATCCAGTAACTCCAAAAGAAACTGTTAAAACAGCTAATATAACTCCAGTAACCCAAGTTAGTTCTCGTGGTTTTTTGAATCCACCAGTTAAATATACTCTAAATACATGTAATATTAGCATTAGCACCATCATACTTGCAGACCATCTATGTATTGATCTTATTAACCAACCAAAGTTTACTTCTGTCATTATGTATTCTACAGAGGAAAAGGCTTCTGCTACAGTTGGTCTATAATAAAATGTCATTGCAAATCCACTTGCTACTTGAATTAGAAAAGATGTAAATACAATTCCTCCAATACAGTAGAATATATTGACATGCGGTGGTACATATTTGCTTGAAATATCGTCTGCAATAGATTGTATTTCTAATCTTTCTTCAAACCAGTCATATACTTTACCCATATAGATGCTTTTTTATATTTTTAATTCTTGCGTTTAAACTATTATATTGAAATTGTTTTGTCTATTTTGCTACCACATATATTATAACATTTAGATTTTTTATTTTAAATCTAAATTTAAAATATTGTCGAGAAAAATTACTTTTTTATTTAAATTTTTTATAATACTTTTGTTATATATTTGTTTCATAATTTTATTTACAGTATTTTCACTAGTTCCAGTTAAAATAGCTATGTTTTTGTTAGATAATTGAAATGGTATAAAAATTTGCTGATTTTTTACTTTACCAAATTGTAAACATATATTTAATATGAGTTGTAGTATTCTATTTTTTATATTTTTTTGACTCATGATGTTATTTATTACTTCATATTGTTCTATTGTTTTTTTATAAGGATTTAATATATTCATTTTTAATAAAGTATTTACTTTATCTTGTTTTAGTATAAATAAGTCTAGAGTTAGTACATATGTTTTTTCTAAAGCAACTAGTTTGTGGTATATTTTTAATTCTTTATTGTTTTTTATTAATATATTGTTTTTATTAAGTATCGCTATTGGTAATAATTCTTTATTAGGAAAAACCTTGGTAATAAAGATGGTTCCAGATAAAATAATAAGAATGTTATGATTCTTATTTTTTATATTGTTTAATATTATAAAATCCTCTTTTTTAAGTTTATATATATAATAGGGTATTTTGTTATTTGTCAAAAACTTAATCAATTTCATTATAAGTTGTTAACTATAATTATTATTTTCTTCTATTGTATAATTTCTTATTAAATTAAAAAAGTGAAAAAAATTTTATTAGTAGATGATGATCAAAATTTGTGTGCTCTTTTATCTTCTTATTTAGTTTCTTTTAACTTTTCCGTTAATTCAGTAAATACCGTCCCTAATGCTTTGGCTTATATAAGGAAAGATTGTCCTGATTTAGTAATTTCTGATATAATGATGCAAGGTCTTAATGGTTATGATTTGATTAAGTTTCTAAAGCTTAATATTGTATATGTTAATGTACCTGTTATTTTTTTAACTGCTAAAGGTATGACTACTGATAGAATTATAGGGTATAATTTAGGTTGTCATGCATATTTAACAAAACCTTTTGATCCTAAAGAATTGATTGCTATTCTTCATAATGTTTTTAAACAAATTGACTTATTACGTAAAAGCGCTTTAGTAAATCATTGCAAATTGTCTATTAATTCTAAATTATTTAGTCTCTTTAACTTAACTCAGGGTGAAAAAAATGTGCTGATGTTAGTTATTCATGGTTATATGAATAAAGAAATAGCCATTAGTTTAGATGTTAGTCAGAGAAATATTGAAAAATATGTAAGTCGATTGTTAAATAAAACTAATACTCGTAATAGGGTAGAATTAATAAAATTGTTTCTTGCTTATATTTAAGGGCGAATGACGGGAGTCGAACCCGCGCATGATGGAGTCACAATCCATTGCCGTAACCTCTTGGCTACATCCGCCATATATACATCTATATTAAATTTATTATAATATTTTTTTATAGTTTTGGTCTACTTGTATAAAATTTTTTATTTATTATATTTATGAAACACTATTTTACTATTTTAATTAATGGAGATCCTTTTAATTGTGATTCTTCTATGTCTTTGTTTGATATTGTAACATATTTGGATATTGATATACATAATATTATTGTGGAATATAATAATGATATTATTGACAAAACCCAATTTTATTCTTTATCTTTTAAGCCATATGATTGTATTGAAATTATTAGTATTGTAGGTGGTGGTTAGTAATATCCTTAAGATTACGTATTGAAACTGATACTTGGCCGTGCTTACTATTAATGTGTATTATTTTCACTTTTATAAATTGACCTTTTATAAATATTAGATTATTATTATTACGATTTGTTTCTCCAATTTCTGAGATATGAAGTAGTGCTTTGATTCCATATATGTTTATAAAGAGTCCATAAGATTTTAGTATTATTACTTGTCCATATAGTAGTTGCCCTATTTTAAATTTATGTAATAATAATTTTAATTGTGCGCTTTTATTGCTTAAAATTAGTTGATTTTTATTTTCATTGATTGTTAGTATTTTACATTTTATATTATTTGGTTTTATTGTTTCAATACTTAATTTATTTTTTATAAAACAGATGTGTGATTTAGGAATAAATCCTTGAATTCCTTCAAGATAAGTAATAATTCCTCCTTTATTAAGATAATCTATTTTAAGGTTAAATATTATGTCTTCTAAGTATATTTGTTTTATTCTTTTCCAAGCTCTAATATAGTCTAATCTTTTTACAGATAAAATACATTGTTTTGTATTTATATTTTCCGTTATTAAAAAAAAATCTCTTGTTGTATTTATTAGCATTAAATTCTTACTCACTGTATTTTTTAAATTTATTATTAATTCTTCCTTTGGTAAATATCCAACTTTCTCTGTACCTATATCGACTAAAAATCCAATTTTTTCATTATGAATTATTGTACCTGCTACAATATCTCCACTATGTAGTCTATAATTATATTGTTTTAGTATTTCTGCGAATTTATTTTGTCTCGTAGTCATTTACTTCTTTTTTTTGTATATTATTAATGTATTAAGGGTAAGCGTAGGTAATTGCAAGTTTTTTACAAACTTGAGGAAAGTCCGGGCTCTATTTATAAATATATAGCTTCATAAAATGTAGTATAGGTAACTATAAGGATCGTGCCACAGAAATATACCGCCTAATTTTTATAGGTAAGGGTGCAATGGTTCGGTAAGAGCGTACCAGATATGTTGTTAAAATATGTGCTAGGTAAACCCCATGTTTGAGCAAAGCAATTAGTGTATGTATGTTAGTAATTTTTTTATAAGTTTTGTATATTGCTTATTTTACTAATTTTTGATACTGCATAAAGTAATTAATTTTACTGAAGATTAATAATTACCCTTTTCATGTTAAAATTATATAATTTAATTTGTGAAAAGAACTAAATCCGGCTTATGTTTTACCCTATATTTATTGCTTTTTTAAGTGTCTTGTAATGTTTGAAGTTTACTCTCTAAATTTTTATCTATGCGTATAATATCTTTATTATTTAATGTTCTACTCTTTGATCGATAAGTAACTCTTAGACTTACACATCTTATTTGATTATTATTTGTTTTGTGATTGGTTAAATACTCATTGAACACATCAATAGATTCTATTAAGTTTTTATTTCCTCCTAATATAGTTTTTTTTATTGTTTTAATGTTTACGTATTTTTTGAGTTTTATAGATATATCTCTAGTTACACTCGGATAGTTAGAGTATTTTTTTGAAGTATATGCTAAGTGACTTACTGATTTAGTAGTTTCTATTAGTTTATTTAAATTAATTTCAAACACATATATTTTGTCGCTTTGATCATTAGCTTTTTGTATAAATTTATTATTTAATTCGCCTATGATGCCAATTATTGCTTGTGTTTTTGGATCATGAATGTTTATTATTTTATTTCTTTTTAATAAATACTTGGGATAATTGAAGTTCTGTGTTTCATTATTTTTTAGCTTTTCTTTTAGTATTGCTTTTGAATCTATTGTTTCTAAGAATGTTTCTATAATATTTTTAAAATGAAAGATTGTAATATTGTTATGATTATTACTCCAGTTACTTCGTATGTATTTTTTATTATGTATTAATCCGCTTAGGTGCCTTTTTTCTATGTAAATTTTACTATCTTCATGATATTTTTCAAATATTTTGCCAATTTCGAATATTTCTATATTATTTTTTGAATGCTTAATGTTATGTTTGTAATTATTAATTAAATTTTCTAATATGTTTGTTCTTAGTTCTTGCTGTGTATTTGTAATTGGATTGTATATTTTAGGATTTATACAATTGTTATTTATATTGTTATGAATACAGCAATTGATGACTTCATGTAATCCTAGTTTACGAAGTGTATTTTTGATTTGTTTAACTTTTACGTAAGTTTTAGATTTCCAACCTTGTGTATTACTTTTTTTTATTGTATTAAAAAAATGTTTAAACTGATATATTCTTCCAATCTCTTCTATAATATCGATTTCTCTTCTTAAATCATGTTTTCTGTAAGAGGGGACTATTATTTCAAATAATTTGTCTCTTTTATAATATTTGGGGTAAAGTTTTAGTTGTTGTAGTATATTTTTGATTTTTTTTGTGTTAATAAATTTTAGTTGTTTTCCTTCAATGTATCCTAAGGATTGATTTATATTTTGCTTTCTTATTTTTATTTTATTATTTTTAATGAAAATTTTTTGATATGTGTAATGATATTTTGTTATAGTTCCCCCAATGATTGTTGTAATTAATTTCATACTGTCAAGAAACATGTTTTCATAGAATTCGCTCAATTCATAGTTAATGAAATTTTTATTTTCTACTTTAGTTATTGTGGTAAAAATTAACAGCTTTAATTTATTCACTTTAGATTTATCTGTATTCTTAACACTTTTAAGTATTAGATTAATTTTTTGTGGATGAAATAATTTCATTGCTGTAAAGTCTTGAATTATCTTTTTTTCTTTTTGTATTGTGTGATAGTTAGTTATATAGAATGATTGTCCCCATTTTATTTTTATATATTCTTTTATGTTATTCAATGTATCTTCTTCATTTATTTGATTTATTTTTAGTTGATCTAATAACCATTGAGGTGTTGTATGAGTAATTATTTCTTGTAGTGTAATAATTCTGATATAAGCTATGTGCGTATTTGTTGATGTTTTTTCATTATATGTAACACTCTTTTTATAGTTTAGTTGTATTGGTCTTATTTTTAGTGGAGTATTTAAAATAGTACTAGCTTCTATTGCTAAGCTTAATGAAGAAGATATTTCTTCTCTGTTTGCAGTTATGCTTAAGTCAATAATTTTGTCTTTATTTTTTTCTATATCCTTTACATTGTCAATTTCTAAACCAGATAAGGTTAAGCTTTCTTTGAATTGGTTAAAATCTATGTTATCTAAATCAATAAAATTATTAATTAGCTGCCATGAAAATTTCATTTTTGTTTTTCTATTTTAATTAATTTACATTATTTATGCTTTTGTAAATGAAAGATTATTATTATTTGCATATCTTTCCATAAATCTCATGAATCTGTCCCATTCTAATGGATTTTTTATTACATAAATAGATTCAATACCTTCAGGCTTACCATTAATAAATTTTGCGTTAACATCAGTAGTAACTAATTCTCCTTCTTCATCTTTTAAATACATTCCTTTAATTTCTCCTTTATCTTGCATTTCTGGTTTGATAATATCTGGTTGATTGAATCTAAATGTTGCAGTGCCTGTACTACCGTCACGCGATCTTGTTAATTTTATATTGGGTATACCAGTTTCATCTATTCCATTAATAAATTGGATAACTGCCATATGGTCTCCTTAATATTTTAATAGCTTATTTTTCAAACTGTTTTGCTAATTTATAATCTGGGGTAGGAGGATTCGAACCTGCGAATGGCGGAGTCAAAGTCCGCTGCCTTACCACTTGGCTACACCCCACCGTAATAAGTCTATTTTTACAATAATTTTCAATATTCTGTCAAGTGACTAAATTTTTTTTAAATATTGTATATATTTTCTTAAGCATGATAATTTAATTGTTTGTTGTGTTCCTGTTTGTAACCATTTAATTGTTATCGAGTTATTATCTATTTCATTTTCTCCTAAAATGAGGCAAATTTTTGATTTTAGTTGGTTTGCTTTTTTTATTTGTTTAGTTAAACTTTGATGACTTAAATCAAGTTCAAATTTTAACTGATATTCTTGAAGTATATTAATGATGTCCCATATTATATTAAATTTATTAAAATCTTGTACTGTTATGTATATTTTTTGTGTTTCAATTTTATGATTTAAGTTTTCCTGTATTAAAATAAGTAATCTTTCAAGGCCAATTGCCCAACCAACTGCTGGTATTTTGGGTCCTCCTAATTGTTGTATTAAATTATCATATCTTCCACCTCCACAAATTGTATTTTGTTGGTTGAAGTTTTGTGTTTTTATTTCGAATGCTGTGTAGTTATAATAATCTAATCCTCTAACTAGATAATCATTTATTTGGTATTTAATATTTAAATAAGTTAAATGTTCACAAATTGTTTCAAAATGTTCAATTGAGTTTTTATTTAAACAAGTTTTTAGTTTTGGTGCTCCTTGTAAAATGTTTTTTGTTTTTAAGTGTTTACTGTCTAATATTCTTAGTGCATTGTTATTTATTCGATTTTTTGAATCTGTATCTAGTTCACTTTCATATTTTTTTAAATATTCAACTAACTTTAGTTTATATATTTCTCTTTCTTCTAAATTACCTATTGAGTTAATTTCTACTATGTATTTTTCTTTGCATTCTATTTCTTTTAATATATCGTTAGCTAATTTTATTACTTCAATATCTGCTATTGGCATGTTGCTACCGATACATTCAATACCTAGTTGATGAAATTGTCTTTGTCTTCCTCTTTGTGGCCGTTCATATCGAAACATAGGACCTAGATACCATAGTCTATTTATAGATTTTTCGATGTAAAGCTTGTTTGTTATAAATGCTCTGGCGATGCTAGCAGTACCTTCTGGTCTTAAAGTTAAATTTCTGTTGCTTTGATCATTAAAGCTATACATTTCTTTATTTACGATATCAGTAAAGTTTCCTATGCTTCTTGTAAATAATTCTGTGTTTTCAATAATTGGGGTTCGAATTTCTTTATAGTTGTAAATACTTAATAGATTATTAGCTATTTTATATATTCTTTGCCATTCTTGTATTTCTTTAGGTAATATATCCTTTGTTCCTCTTAGCGGTTGCATTTTGATGATTATTTATTATATGTTTACTGTTTATATATCGGGCAAGGAGGGATTCGAACCCCCGACACCGTGGTTCGTAGCCACGTGCTCTAATCCACTGAGCTACAAGCCCATTTTATTAAAATAATAGCATTATATTAATAAAATAAAAATTTTATTTTATTTGTTCTTGATATTTTTAAAATATATTTATATTTTATAGATATAGTTGATATTTTTAATTTTGTTTTAATAAATAGTTAAGGTAAATTACTTATGAGTAAAACTATACTTTATAAAGATAATGCAAGAAAAGCATTAGAAAGAGGTATGGACATTTTATCTGAGGCGGTATCAATTACTTTAGGTCCTAAAGGTAGAAATGTTGTTTTAGAAAAAAAATATGGATCACCTCAAATTATTAATGATGGTGTGACTATTGCAAAAGAAATTGAGCTAAAAAACTCTATTGAAAATACAGGAGTTGCTTTAATTAGACAAGCAGCTGCAAAAACTAATGATGTTGCTGGTGATGGTACTACTACAGCTACAGTATTAGCTTACGCTATTGTTAAAGAAGGTTTAAAAAATGTGGCTGCTGGTTCTAACCCAATTATACTTAAAAAAGGTATTGATAAAGCAGTTAAATTTATTATTAAAAAGATAGGAGAGCATTCACGTCCGATTACTAGTTCACGTGATATTATGCAAGTAGCTACTATTTCTGCTGGTAATGATGTACAAATTGGTGAAATGATTACAAAAGCTATAGAAAGAGTTGGGAATGAAGGTATTATTTCTTTAGAAGAAGGTCAATCTACTGATATTTGTTTAGATGTCAAAGAGGGTATGAAATTTGATAAAGGATTTATTTCTCCATATTTTGTTACTGATACTACTAGAATGGAAGTGGTGCAAGAAAATTCTTATGTTTTACTGACAGATAAAAAGATAACATTAATTCAGCAAGAATTATTACCAATTTTAGAACAAATAGCTAAAACAGGTAAACCTCTGCTAATAATTGCAGAAGATGTTGAAAAAGAGGCATTAGCTACTATGGTTATAAATAAATTAAGGGGTATTGTTAATGTTGTTGCTGTTCGTGCTCCTGGTTTTGGTGATAGAAGAAAAACATTATTAGAAGATATTGGTATTCTTACTTCAAGTCAATTAATTACTGAAGATACTGGATTGACTTTCGATAAAGTATCTTTATCTAATTTAGGTATTGCTAAAAAAGTACAAGTATCAAAAGATAGCACAACTATTATTGCTGATAGTAATCAAGAATTAGTTAATATTAGGTGTAATGAGATTCGTAAACAAATTCAAGTAAGTAATAATAGTTATGAAAGAGAGAAACTTCAAGAAAGATTAGCTAAGCTTTCTAGTGGTGTTGCTGTGATTCAAGTAGGTGCTGCTACTGAAACTGAAATGAAAAACAAAAAATTACGTTTAGAGGATGCTATTAACGCTACCCGTGCAGCTATTGAAGAAGGAATAGTACCTGGTGGTGGTTCTACTTATGTTCATTTGTCTAAAGAACTTTTATCTTGGGCTAATAGTAATTTAGTCGGTGAACAATTAGTTGGAGCTTTAATTGTTGAAAAAGCATTATCATTTCCATTGAATAGAATATCTACAAATGCTGGTATTAACGGTCCTGTAATCGTGGAAAAAGTAAAACAGAATGATTTTCCTATAGGTTATAATGTTAATTCTAATAAACTAGTTAATATGTATGATTTTGGGATTATTGATCCTGCTAAAGTTGCTCGTTCTGCTTTACAAAATGCTGCATCTATTGCTTCTATGATTTTAACTACTGAATGTATTATTGTTGATGATAATTAACTAATTATATTTAATTTAATAAATATTTTATGAGAAAATAAATTCCGTCTTTTTTTATTGATTTAGAGATTATATATAAATTGATAAGTGCTATATTCTTTATATCAACTTTATATTTACTATTTAATAGTTTGTAGTTTTTATAGTATTCTTTTTGTTCACAATATATTTTATAAAATTTTTTACGATATTTACTAATAGAGTTGCATTTTTTAGATTGTGAATAATTTTTTAATATTTCGTTAGCTATTTCATTTAGTAAATATTTATCTATAATTAAGTGTATTATATATATTTGTTTTATTAGTTTAACAAATCTGTGATGTTTACTAAAGTTATTTTTTTTTAAATCTTTACGTATTTTGTTGAATTCCAATGTGTTTTGATTTTTTATAAAGTATATGTTAAGAATTTCAAGACTTATTAATAATAAGTCTATTTTTTTATTAATCATGATTCATTTGTTATACTCTAAGATTGTTTTGACTTATTGTTCAAAATATTAATTAATTAGTACCTGCAAATATAAATTCTGAAAATTTTTCTTGCGCTTCGTTGAATGATTTATTTTTGCCCTTCTCTTGCCAAAAGTTAATAATTTCAGTAGCTTTATTTAGTAAATATATTTTTTCATCTTCTGATATCCATGGTTTTGAATCTAATTCAGCTTTTAGCTGTTCCCATGCATCATTTCTTGGCCAAAAAAAATATGATGTTAATGGACTAATATTTTTGCCTATTACATGATCAATTGCTATTGCTACATTATTGTCTAGCCATAAAATTTTAAATGTAAATTTTTGCAATATTAACTCCTTATTAATTTATTTATAATATTTGTTGATAATATTTTTAACAGTTTTTGTTATTTGTGCACCTTGTGTTACTTTGTCATTTATTGTTAGAATATCTATATGATGCTTTTTATTTAAAGGATTATAAAAACCAATTTCTTTAATTGCTTTTCCATCTCTTTTTTTTCTACTATCTATTAGTATTATTCTATAAAATGGTTGTTTCTTTCTTCCTAATCTTTTTAACCTAATTTTGAGCATTTTGGGATTATTTGATCATGATAAATGTATTTTCTTTATTGTATTGTATCATATATTTTTTTATTAATTATTTATGTAATTGATTCAATTCTGATATTGTTAAAAATTACTGTTAGGCATTGTAAAAAAATAATACCTAGCATCGGAGACATGTCCATTCCAAATATCATAGGTATTGTACCTCTAAATAATCTTAGATACGGATCAGTCAGTCTATTAAGTGAACAAAAAGGTTCGTTGTACCAATTCACTGTTGGCAGCCATGCTAATGATAGTTTTAATAATATTAATATTAAGTATATTTCAGAAAAATTTGCTACAGATGTAAATACTAAGTTTAGAGAATGTGTTATAATAGTCATATTGAAATATTCGATTTTTATATTACTTATTTTTATATATAATTTTTGTAGTATAAACTTTTAATTGTGGATAATGATTTGCTATTTGATTTAAAGTTTCTTCACTACTTATAATACAGCCAATATTGATATCTTTACTATGTAAACTTTTTTTCTTGTTTAAGTATTTGATTAAATTTATTATTGTATTATTTTTTGTAATTTTCTCTACTATTAAAATTTTATCTTTTTCTGAATCTATTTCTAAATCTTTAATTGATTTTTCTATTTGTTCCGTGTTGCTATAGTCAACATGTATAATATATATTTGTGGTAAGACTGTTTTAATTTCATTAATAATATCATATGTATTTGAGAGATTAGTTAATATAAAGTATTTTTTATTTTTGTTTATAACATCATAGTATTTTATTTTTCTTACTTGTTTGATGTATATTTTATTTATATCGATATACTTTCTAAAAATTTCATATATTAATAAAAATCCAATATATTTGTAATTCTCTTCTTCCTGGTTCTTATTTATTCGAGTTAATAGTATTTTTATTATTGGATGAAAAATTTCGTAAATGTTCAATGTTATTTATATTTTAGTTTATTTAATTTTTTATTTATTTCATTAAATTTTAATATTTTTTGATTCTAAAAATAAATAATATATTTCATTGATAATTATTATTTTGTTTTAAATTTGTTAATAAGTTTTTGTGCTGTAAATTTTCATTTTATATCTAGTAAAATAAAAAAAGCATTCTTTAAAGTAGATTCTAAAGAATACTTTCTAACTAGTTGTAGTTTTTAATATAATATTAGTCTAGCGGTCTCATTGATAGTACAGCTTCATTTTCTCTGTTGATTCCTTTTTCGAATCCTGCAGCAGCAGCTCTGGCTCTTCCTGCGTGCCATAAATGTCCTATGAATAGAAAAAATCCTAGAAAAAAGTGAGATGTTGTTAACCAACTTCTTGGTGATACATAATTAACAGAGTTAATTTCTGTTGCAACTCCTCCTACAGAGTTTAGAGATCCGAGTGGTGCATGAGTCATATATTCAGCAGCTCTTCTTTCTTGCCAAGGCTGAATATCATTTTTTATTTTATTTAAATCTAACCCATTTGGACCTCGTAATGGTTCAACCCAAGGTGCTCTAAGATCCCAAAATCTCATTGTCTCTCCGCCGAATATAATTTCTCCACTTGGTGATCTCATTAAATATTTTCCTAATCCAGTAGGCCCTTGAGCAGATGCTACATTTGCTCCAAGTCTTTGATCTCTAACGAGAAAAGTGAATGCTTGAGCTTGTGATGCTTCTGGACCAGTAGGTCCATAAAATTCGCTTGGATATGCTGTATTGTTATACCAAACAAAGTTTGATGCAGTTATCCCCATGATTGATAATGCACCTAGACTATAAGAAAGGTATGCTTCTCCAGACCAAACAAAAGCTCTTCTGGCCCATGCAAATGGTTTTGTTAAAATGTGCCATATTCCACCAGCTATGCATATAACACCCATCCAAACATGGCCACCTATTAAATCTTCCATGTTATCTACGCTTACTATCCATCCATCTCCACCAAATGGTGATTTCAACATATAGCCAAAAATTACTGAAGGGTTTAGTGTTGGATTTGTAATTATTCTTATATCTCCGCCTCCAGGTGCCCAAGTATCGTATACTCCTCCAAAGAATAATGCTTTAATTACAAGCAAAAATGAGCCGATTCCTAGTAAAACTAAGTGAATTCCTAGTATAGTTGTCATTTTATTCTTATCTCTCCAATCGTATCCAAAGAAAGGAAATGATTCTTCAAGTGTATCTGGTCCTATAATAGAATGGTATAGTCCTCCAAATCCAAGTACAGCTGATGAGATTAAATGTATTACACCAACTACAAAATATGGGTAAGTATTTATAATTTCTCCACTAGGTCCCACTCCCCATCCTAAAGTTGCTAAGTGTGGTATTAAAATAAACCCTTGTTCGTATAATGGTTTTTCTGGAACAAAGTGAGCAACTTCGAATAATGTCATAGCACCTGTCCAAAATACCATGATGCCTGCGTGTGCTACATGGGCGCCTAGTAATTTACCAGATACATTTATTAGTCTAGCATTTCCTGACCACCAGGCAAATCCTGTTGATTCTAGGTCTCTACCTCCAACTAAGTTGTTATTGTTAAAGGGCGTTTCCACGTGGTAAAACCTCCTCTGGGAATATAAAGTTTTCGTGAGGTTGATCTTGTGCGGCCATCCATGCACGAATTCCTTCATTTAATAAAATATTTTTTGTATAGAATGTTTCAAATTCTGGATCTTCTGCAGCTCTTAACTCTTGAGAAACAAAGTCATATGCTCGTAAATTCAGAGCTAACCCTACAATTCCAAAGGCACTAGTCCACATACCTGTTACTGGTACGAATAGCATAAAAAAGTGTAGCCATCTTTTGTTTGAAAAAGCTACTCCAAATATTTGAGACCAGAATCGATTAGCTGTCACCATTGAATAAGTTTCTTCTGATTGTGTAGGTGTGAAAGCTCTAAAAGTATCTGCTGCATCACCGTCTTCGAATAAAGTATTTTGTACAGTTGCTCCATGGATTGCACAAAGTAGAGCTCCTCCTAGTATCCCTGCTACTCCCATCATATGAAAAGGATTCAATGTCCAGTTATGAAATCCTTGTAAAAATAATAAAAAGCGAAAAATAGCTGCAACACCAAAGCTGGGTGCAAAGAACCAGCTTGCTTGTCCTAAAGGATACATTAAGAACACTGAAACAAATACTGCTATAGGGCCTGAAAAAGCTATTGCATTATAAGGTCGAATACCTACTAATCTAGCAATTTCGAATTGTCTTAAACAAAAACCGATTAATCCAAAAGATCCATGCAATGCTATAAATGCCCATAATCCACCTATTTGGCACCATCTTGTAAAATCACCTTGTGCTTCTGGTCCCCAAAGAAGTAATAATGAATGACCCATACTATTTGCTGGTGTTGATACGGCTGCTGTTAGAAAATTACATCCTTCTAGATAAGAACTTGCTAATCCATGAGTATACCAAGAGGTTACAAATGTTGTTCCAGTTAGCCATCCACCTAAAGCTAAATATGAACATGGAAATAATAGTAGTCCAGACCATCCTACAAAAACAAATCTATCTCGTTTTACCCAGTCATCAATTAAATCAAATCTTCCACGGCTTTTTTCTTGTCCAATTGCGACAGTCATATTTAATCTCTCCAACCCCAATTAATTAAGTAAATAGTTAATTTTTAGTAATTATATAAATTTTATTATTTCATTTATATAAAATTGCTAAATTCATTATCTTACTTTTCATTCCAATTATATATTATTATAAGATTAATACTGTTTAAATGATATTCTATTTTTAACTATTTTATTAGTTCTCTAAGTTTATATTAAATAAAAAGATATTTTTATTAATTAATTTGTTCTTTAACTATAATTTTTTGAAACAGATACCCAGTTCCTCTTGCCGTAAGAATTAGATCAGGATTACTTGGATCATCTTCTAGTTTTGCTCTTAATCTGGAAATATGTACATCGACTACTCTTGTATCCACATGTCTTTCTGGTGTATATCCCCAAACTTCTTGTAATATTGATGCTCTAGAAAATGCTTCACCAGCTTTACTAATTAATAATTCTAGTAAACTAAATTCCATTCCTGTAAGTCGAATTCTTTCGTGATTTTTATATACTTGTCTTTTATTTGTATCAATTTTTAGAAATCCTACATTTATTATTCCTGAACTAGGGATTGATGAATTAATTGTTATTTTATCTATTCTTCTTAATACAGAACGAATTCTAGCTTCTAATTCTTTGGGAGAAAATGGCTTAACTATATAATCATCAGCTCCAAGCTCTAATCCAGTTATTCTATCAGACACATCACCTAAAGCTGTTAACATTATAATTGGTACATCTGATTCTTTTCTTAGTTCTTGACATACACCATATCCATCTAGTTTAGGCATCATTACGTCTAAAACAACTAATGTTGGATATTCTTTTCTAAAAATTTGTAAAGCTTCTTCTCCATCAGAAGCGCTAATAACTTCATATCCAATCATAGATAGTCTAGTTTCTAGTATTCTTCTTATACTTATTTCATCATCGACTATTAATATTTTTTCTTTATGATTATCCAATTTATTTCCTCTCTATTGTAGAAGTTATATGCTTTTAGTGTATTACTATATTTATGGTTAATGTTTTTTTTACTTATCAACTCTTATTATTATATTATTATTCTTGTTATATTAGTTTTCTTTTATTCTCGATTAAAATAATAGATGAGTTTTAATATATTGTTTTTTGAAATTTTTTATTTGTGCTGTTTCATTTAAGTTTTTCATTATTATATTGTTAGTTAAAAATATTCATTTACTTGACAAGATTGATTACTCCGTATTACAATTGTTTCAGTTTTTGTAGGTAAGAAAAATATATATAATAATCCTTCTATGTTAAAAAGATTGATCTTTATATGAATAATAGATTTTGTTATTCTTAATATTCTGGAT